TGGCGTCGGCTACGTTCTGCTAATACCGCCCTTGAGGGGCGATATTAGCAGAACTTTGTTCATTTTATTTATAAATAATAAATATCATTCCGTGAGGCGTATTATGTTATTAATTTTTGTTTTTTGAACTCGCCCCTGAACCAGAGATAATATTATTGAATGTCATTTTTTTCCTGAACTCTCCTCGAATGATGCAAAAAACTATTTGATTTTCATCATCGATGTGGAGTTGATCTGGTGTTGTTTTTTTTTTTGTGTTGTGACATTCAATGCTATAGTATTATCATTGAATTTATGATTTGCCAAAAAAAATGCTTCTAAAGTTTGAAATTTTGTTTCAAAATTTTCCAAATTTAAATTTATTGGAACTCCTCCTAAGAAGAGATTTTTGTTTTTTATTGAGTTATTTTTTTTTTAACTCCTAATTCAATTTTTAAAAATAAATCAGGATCTCTTTGTATTTTTTTCAACTGTCCACGTTCTTTTAGTGGACATTTATAAGATTTTTGCGTTCTTAAATTAGTGATCTTTACACTAATCCATAAGACACCATTACATTGGATTGGCAAAAAATAGAAAGTTAATAGTTGAATAAAACAAGAAACGAGATCAGACAACCTAAATTAGGTTGGTTTTAGTATTTGAACCTTACATTTCAGGTTCAAAACTTTTTTCCATTGTTTTCCATTTCGATGTAGTGTATAGATGGCTCTATACTTGAGTAAATCACCATCCTTCACATCGATAGAAATCGGTTTAATAGAAAGCGGTTTAAATTGTGTAGTCATAATGAACGAGATAATTTAGTTTGAGAGACAAGTTCTGACCAACCTAAATCTTTTAAATGATTATTCCGTCTTAATGGACGAGTAACAAGTTCTAAAATATCACGTGCATTAGTAAATCCATGAATTTGAGCAAAAGTAAATTCCACAGACCATTTAGTAGTGATACCTCTTGCTTCTAAAGGATTAGAATGAGCTAGACCAGTAATAACTAAATCTGGTTGGAGAGCTCGTATTCGTTGAACTTGATTATAATTGTCTGGCTTCTCGACAATAAGAGGCATAGAAACATTCATTTGTTTACAAGTTTTCTCTAAGAGACTTAACTCACTTGCTTGAAATCTTTTATCCATATATGGTATACCTATTTCATAAACAATCATTCCACAACGAACTAAAAAACGTGCTAAAGAAATTTCTAATAAATTATCCCCCATAAAAAAAACAGATCGACCTTTTATTAAGGAAATATAAGGTTCCAAACTTTCCCAAATACTATTTTGTCTTTGGTCTAAATTTTCAAGGTGAGGTTGAATATTAAAAACTTGACAAATTTTTTCAATCCATGCTCGTGTTCCGTCTGGACCAATAGGAAAAGGTGCTCCAATAAGTTGGCATTTTCGACGACGCATAAGTGTTGTAGCAGTTCGACTTAAAAAAGGATTAACCCCACAAACAAAAACACCTGGTCCCAGTTGGGGCAATTCTTCATAGCGGGATTCAGGCAACCATCCAGAAACATGAATTCCTTGACTAGCTAATTCCCGTGTTAATTGTTCTGCCACTGTATTTGGCAAAGAACCAAATAAAACCAAATTTGGATGATTTTTTTTCCAAAGATTAGTATATTCAGGACATCGATGAGCCATAGCAGCTAAGACAGTATCCTCTCCTTGAGTAAAAGCATAATCTAAACCATTAGCTCTAGCAACTATAATAGGACAACCAATCATTTGTTCAATTTTTGGTGCCATACCTTCTAAATCCATTTTAATAATTTCAGTCGTACAAGTACCAATCCAAACAATAACACTTGGATTTCGATCTTGATGAATTTGGAAACATAAACGCTTCAATTCATCAAAGTCATGTAATTGCGCTGAAATATCTCCTTCTTCGAATTCAGCCATGGCATATCGAGGTTCGGCAAAAATCATTACACCTAAAGCGTTTTGTAAAAAATATCCACAAGTTTTTGTACCAATCACTAAAAAAAAACTGTCTGAAATTTTTTGATAAAGCCAAGCAACACAACTAATAGGACAAAAAGTGTGATAATTCCCAGTTTCACATTCAAATTTTAAAGTTTCAGTTGGTGACATAGAATTATTATTATTATTATTATTATGAATTATTATTAAACCATTAGAAAATCTGTTTCGTTTTGAGTCTCTTCTTGGGAAGTTTTATTTAAATAATAATCAGATAATAAACTAAAAAGTTCACGATCCATTAATTCTTTTGGGACAACTCCCTCTGGTCCAGATAATATTTGATCTCCTATATTTAAATAAAAATCGCAAACTTCTTCTAATTCTGGATTCGATTCAGCTAATTCAAATATTGTTTGGGCTTTTACCCGAGAAATTCGAATATCTTCAATTAAAGGTAATACTTCTAAAATAGGCATAGGACAGTGTTCCACGTATTTATCAATAAGGTCTCGTTGAGAACTTCTATTTCCAATCAAACCTGCACATCTTAAAGGATGACTTCTCGATTTTTCTCTTATAGACGCTCCAATTCGATTGGCTGCAAATAAGGCATCAAAACCATTATCGGTTACTATTAAACAATAGTCAGCATAATTTAAGGGAGCAGCAAATCCCCCACATACAACATCTCCTAACACATCAAAAAGAATTACATCATATTCATAGAAAGCATTTAATTCTTTTAAAAGTTTGACAGTTTCTCCTACAACATATCCTCCACAACCTGCCCCGGCAGGGGGACCACCTGCTTCAACACAAGAAACACCTCCATATCCTTTATAAATTACATCTTCAGGCCAAATATCTTCATAATGATAATCTTTGGCTTGAAGAGTATCTATAATAGTTGGAATCAAAAAACCAGTTAAAGTAAAAGTACTATCATGTTTTGGATCACAACCGATTTGTAACACCTTTTTACCACGTCGTGCTAATGCAATTGAAAGATTACAACTTACTGTTGATTTACCAATACCACCTTTTCCATAAACAGCTAATTTCATATTTTTTTCTTTTTATTATTATAGATCATTTCAAATATTAAATTTAATTGTTTAAATTTTTCTTATATAAGTATAAATTTAATTGAACAAAATATTTGAATTATATAATTTTTTAATTTAAAATATTTAAGTAATCTTAAAATTATTAATTTATTCAATGGTCCAAAAACAAATTGGTAGAAGTCAATTAAAAATTTTTTTAATTTTTCAAGATATTTACCAAATTTTATGGTATTTTCGACAACCTTTTTTAAAGATAGGAAAGAAAACAGCAAAACAAATAACAACTCTACCTATTTTTTTTAGTTTTTTATTTATGTATTTAGGAATTTTGCAAATAAGTTTAGAAACACGCAATTCTTCCATTATCAAAAATTATCCTTTTTTACTAGCTAATAATAGTATACCTCAAAAATTTGAAACTTTTTATTTTCAATTGTTAGATAACAATTCTCCATTTTTAGATTTAGAAGATTGGGAGCAAATTCAAGACGAAAGTCTTCCTATAGAGGATGAAAATTTCCTAGAGGGAATAGATGAATCTATTCCTATAGGGGGCGAAAACGAAAATATTCTTGTCGAGGAGCGAAGTGAAAATTTACAAGAACAAGATCTAATTGAATTTCTAAAATTTGGAACAAGTTTATTTAAGGATCCTGATTTTTTTAAGACAACCTATGAATTTTTAAATTCAGATGCAGGTTTTTATGGAATAAGTCTAGAAGTAGATCCTCAGTTAGGCCAGATAGGCCAGATATACTCCGATATACTTCGTGGCGGACTTCGTCAAAATTTTGATCAATCTCTAAGAGAAAATATTTTTCTAAATGATTCTTTTAGAGAAGAATTTCAAATGAAAAAAACAAATGATCAAATACCATGGAAAATAGAAGGATTTTTAAAAGAAAACTCCCAAGATTATTTATTAGAAAATGTTTTTGAAAAAATTGACGAAAATCGCTCCGCTCTTACATCAGATGAGGAAGAAAAAAATCTAATATTACCATCAGAATCGGAATCAGAAGAAGAAATGTCGACATCAGAATCGGAATCAGAAGAAGAAATGTCGACATCAGAATCGGAATCGGAAGAGGAAATATCGACATCAGAATCGGAATCGGAAGAGGAAATATCGACATCAGAATCAGAATCGGAAGAGGAAATATCGATATATGAAAAAGATCTAACATTGATTGAATTAATTCAAAAAAACTACAATCAATTGAAAAAATCTAATGAACTAAAAAACTTATCGGATAAACAAGCAAAATTATGTATGGAATTAATATATACATACCCTTTAAATTTTTTAAAGGATTTTCATAATTTTATTTTTGATCATTCCCTTAAGGACAATGTCTTTAAAAATGTTCAAGAAGATTTTCTTTCCCAAGACGATTGGGATTTTCAAAAAGATTTGGACTTCCAATTCCAAGGTGATTTTGATTTCCAAGACCAAGACGTTGTTCAAGAAGATTCTTCTTATTTTTCATCTAGTTCTATTTGGTTTCAACAATTAACTTCTGAGAAAGATACTTTAGGTTGGATTTTTTGGAATTTAGAAAAACCAAAGGGGGAACAGAAAATTGTTCATATATTACCAAAACGTAAATTATCAGGGTATTTTTTTGCAGATATTCGAACCTCTGAATTATTGAAATTCAAAAAAAAAAAAACACTTATTAAAATCACTTCAAATTCACCCTTTTTATCTCAAAATTATCAGACACTATCCACTGTCCAATCCATAAAAACTTTTAAATATAAATATCAACATCATTTAAAAAAAATTGAATATAAATACCCATTAAATCAATTCTTTGAAGTTCGAGAAAAAGTTAATAACTATTCGTGGTCTCTCCTATTTTTTTTAAGTACTGGGTGGTTTTTTGCAAGTTTATTTAAAGATTTATATAAAAAATATGGAAAAGAAATTCTTGAATCATGTATAGATTTTTTACAACGAGCGGGAATTTTCGAAGATGTTCAGTGGATAAAAGAGGAATTGGGTATGGCAAAAATTGATAAAGGTTACCGAGGAATCCGACATCAAGGTAAAAAAATCCAACATTTAATAGGTTTAAATCGAAAAAATATAATTTTACAAGTAAGTGATATGATTTGGTTTTTGAAAACGAAAAAACTTAAAGCATCTTTTTTAGGAACCTTGAATGCTTATTTGGGATCTTTTTTAGGTTTCTTGGGTTTTCAAAAACAGTCCCCTAGCTTAAAAACAAAACCAAAAGGCTTTTTATTTGCAGGACCCCCAGGTACTGGAAAAACTTTACTTGTCCAAGCAATTGCTGGAGAAACAGGTGTACCTGTAGTGACTCAATCAGGAGGTTTATTACAAAATCCTCGTCAACGTGGAAGAGGTGCTCGAACAGTTCAAAAATTATTTCGCCGAGCTAGAGAAATAGCTCCATGTATTGTTTTTATTGATGAAGTAGATGGTATTGGGGCACGGCGGCAATATATGCCTTTGGATATCCATGGCCGTTTTGATTTTATTGAATTTTTGGAAAGTGAGACCTATGGCAATCCCCCTGAAAATAAAAAATACACAATTAAAAGACGTCCAGAATTTTATGATGATAATGATCATTATTGGAAAGAACCAGAATTTACACAGACAATTCAATCTCCACGAATTCCTATAGAAGTTTTACAAGATGCTCAATCTGCTCGTAGTATTTTAAAGGAACAATTAAATATTTTAACCCAATTATTAATTGAGATGGATGGTATTAATCCTTTAGATGATATTTTAATCATAGGGGCTACTAATCGATTGGATATATTGGATCCAGCATTACTTCGTCCTGGAAGATTCCAACAAATTTTAACATTTTGTCTTCCTGATTATAAATCTCGAATTGATTTATTCAAGCTTTATACTAAGTCATCTAAAATTGGTGTTCTAAATATATCCTGGGATTTTTTTTCAAAACGGACACATGGTTTGAGTTCTGCTGATATCGCTTCCATTGTATTTGCTTCTGAATTAACTGCTATTGAAAAAAAAAGTCCTCATACATTGGCAACATTGGAAAGAGGTATAGATTTAATTACAAGTTTTCCTAGTGATCCTTCTCTTTTACGTTTCCAAAAAAGTTGCATTTTTTTTCAAAATAAGATTGATTGGTTTTTTTCAAAAAATTTTTGTTTTAGTTTTAAAGATTTTTGTCCAATTCACCCAATATTGGAAGGCACGACCAAGGGGGTACCTCCGAGGGGTACCTTTGGCCCCCCCTTCGCCGGTGGCGAAGGGGCGCCTGGGGTGCGTGGGGATGTTTTTGGTTCTTCTTCGATTACGTTGAGATTTCAAATACAAAAATCTTCTTTTAGATTCCGGGTTAATGATTTGTCTCTTATTCCATTTCCATTGATTCAGCCGATTTTACCCCCAACACCACCTCTTAGACCATTTTTTCCTCCTTGTTCTTTTGAAATCGAAACTTCTACTCTTCTTCGTAATTGTTATTATAATATAGGCAAAATGATTTGGTTTTTCTGTTTACCTGAAATGAATTTTATTCCCTCTATAAGTCTATGGGATAGACCAAAAAATTTTCGTTTTTTATTTTTAAATAAAAAATTACTTGAATTTGATGAGTTTGATCAAAAATTATTTCCTCGAAAAGAAATTGAAAAAAGGTTTTTATCTTTTTTTGGTGGAAAAGCAGTAGAATCCCTCTTTATTTTTTTACCTTTAAATAAAATACAATATCCAATTTTCCCAGGTATCCTCAGTCATCCTTTGAATTTGATCTGCTTAAATAATCAAATTGAACAATCAAATTTTTCTATTGAAGATGATATGCAAACAGCTCAAGCTTTGCTCAAATTAATGATTGAAAAATGGTATTTTTATTTAGAAAGAATTTCTTTAGAAAAATTTCATCCAATTTTAGAAAATGTTAATTCCTGGGAATACCAAGAATTAGAAACAGACCAACTTATAAATCATTCTTTTTTTGATGAAATGCTTATTGAAATTGATATGCGAAATCAACTCTCCAACAATGAACAAAAACTTTCTTACCAAGCTTGGTGGATGAAAAAAGTTGTTACGCGTTTAAATTATCAATATTTCGATTATTTAAAATGGTCTCGTATTTATCTTTCTGATCCACTTACTTCAGTTCGAAATGTAGAATGGGTTGAACCAGACGAGTTTTATCATACTATTGTCCGTATACCAGGTTATTGTATGACCTGGACTGATTTTTTAGAAAATGGGCGATTTGCTATTTCAAATTTATTATTTCTTCAAGGTTTTAATATTGCTTTTACAACTTTACGTCAATTTTCTGAATTTATTGATTATTTAGCTGATTTTTTTTTACGTATTGAATCATTACGTGAGACTGATTTTCAATACAAAATTCAAACTTTTTTTATTGCCATTGTTTAAAAGTTTCCCAATCTATTACATAGGTCGGAAAAATATATCCTGTTTAAGATTCCTCAGCCCCATTTTCATCTTACCATAAAAAAATCGATGGAAATTAACATTTTAGGATTAATTGCAGTTCTATTATTTCTTTTTGTTACAAGTTCTTTTTTATTAATTTTATATGTTAAAACAGCTAGTCAACCCTCATAAACTTTTCAAGGGCTTTCGGCTAGCTTAGCTTAGCCGAGAGCAACCAGTGGCCTACTCCGATATTGCCAAAAATATATATTTTTTTTATATTTATTTTGTTTTTATGGGATATCGCCAAGTGGTAAGGCTGTGGGTTTTGGTCCCGCCATTCGGAGGTTCGAGTCCTTCTGTCCCAGCTCTAAAAATTATAACTTTTTAATTGAATCTTTTAGAACCAATATATTACCCCCTTGCTAATAGGATACCCGAATACCCGAGGCGCGCCCCCCCCGTAGGGGGAAATAGCCTTTATGAGAAATGGTAGACATAAATCCAAAATTAATGGCGGTTAGCTGGCTTGTTTTTTCCCCATCCCTTGGGCTCTTTGAGTTTCCAGGCTAGGATAGCTCAGTTGGTAGAGTAATGGTCTGAAAAACCATTGGCCACCAGTTCAAGTCTGGTTCCTGGCAGTTCGCTCTTGTGGCGGAACTGGTAGACGTGTTAGTTTTAGGTGCTAATGCCTTAGGCGTATGGGTTCGAGTCCCATCGAGAGCAACCAAGTTTAAAAAAAAGTTCACTAGCTAGCAAACTAGGTTGACAATGGTATTAATAATTTGCCCCTGTCGTCTAGAGGCCTAGGACCTCTCCCTTTCACGGAGGAAACGGGGATTCGAATTCCCCCGGGGGTAAAGGAGGACGAAGGACGAAGGACGAAGGACGAAGGACGAAGGACGAAGGACGAAGGACGAAGTACACCACATCACACCACACCACGAAGTGGCACCGTAGGCGCTCAAGGGGCCATCCCCAGCTAGCCTGCCTTAAGGGGTTGGGGCCGTACACCGTATACCCCCATTCTAGGGGGGAAAAAAAGGAAAAATAAACCAACTATACCACCTAGATTCTAAAGATCTATGGTTCTCAGGTTTTTTCCTAAGAACCATAGATCTATTTAAAAATTGAAACAATTTTTGATTTTGATTATAAATAAAAGATTCAGATAGTTTTCTTTTTTCTTTCTCGGGCAAATGAGAAAGAAGTTTTTTTAAACCTAATTTTTGGCCTAAATAAGGTAAATCTTTAAAAATTTTTTGAGTCTCAGGTTTTCTTCGTATTTTTTCTTCAGTTAACAAATTCAAAGAAGGAGAAAAATAATTTGGAATTTTTGGTGAATGAGCAAAAGGTGTTTGTTTATAAATATCAAGAATTTCATAAATAGCTCCTTTTAAAAATTCCCGAGGAATTATTAAATCCAATAAACCATGTTCAAGTAAGTATTCTGCGGTTTGAAAATTTTCAGGAAGTTTTTCTTGCAAAGTTTGTTCGATTACTCGTCGCCCAGCAAAACCAATCAAAGCATTAGGTTCTGCAATGATAATATCACCCAACATAGCAAAGCTAGCAGTAACACCCCCAGTAGTTGGTGAAGTAAGAATAGAAATATACATCAAATTACTATGATTTTGATAAATATTTAATGCGGCAGAAATTTTTGCCATTTGCATTAAACTAAAAATTCCTTCATGCATTCGTGCTCCACCTGAAGCACATACTAACATAAGTATTAGGCCTTCATGAGCAGCATATTCAATTAATCGAGTAATTTTTTCTCCAACAACAGAACCCATACTTCCCCCCATAAAATTGAAATCCATAATACCAAGTGCAATAGGAATATCTTCTAATAAACCAGTTCCTGTAATGACAGCATCTTGCAAATAAGTATGATGCTGTGCATCTTGAAGTCGAGAAAGATAGGATTTTTGATCTCGAAAATTAAGCACATCAATAGATGAAACTGTTTCATCAAAAGGTTGCCATGTCCCTGGGTCAATTAAACTATGAAATCGTTCTCGACTGGTCATTTGTAAATTTGAATGACAAGTAGAACAAACATAATTATTTTCTTTTAAATGTTTAATATATAAAACTGCACCACATTGGTCACAACGTGTCCATAAACCACCTTCTTCGGAAGAATCTTTTTCAATCCACAATAATCTGCATATAAACATAAGACGAACAATTAAATTCTCATTTTTTTAGTTATGCATTGTATAAAAAATTTGATATTTAGTCAACTCGAAGCCGGAATAATTGTGATAATGAAAATGAATTAGACACGGGGTCGTACCACAGGTTCTTTAGCTAAAGGTACACTAAATAAAAGTTTATTTAGACGACTTACCGTTAGATGATCGCCATATTGTATTTGTTTTATCTCATAAAAGATACCACCTGGTTGTTCTTCTGCAATTAAATCCACCTGGGGTCTATTTTAAATTGTTGTTTAGGTTCACTTATATGACCGCACTACATTGCTCCCCACTACGACGTTTTTCATATATTTCCGAATATGGGCGTATACGTTGAACTAAAGGAAAAAATTCTTGGGGAAAAGCAACAAAATTTCCGATCTGTTTAATCCTTCAGCAATAGAATATTTTAAATACCTAGAATAGTATCACCTAACTGGGTATCTTTCTGCCTAAAGGGGTCCATGAGTTTTCACAGAAAGTTAGCTTTCTACAAAATTTTCCGAAGGATTTTCTATTATCTTGAAATGATTCTAACACCAGCAACACCAGTTGCTGCTGCAGACTTCTCGTAAAAACAATTTTATTTTTTGAGGATTTTGTTGTACAGCAAAAGATGCAAATGCTGGGAAACAACACTTCAAAAGCTTTTATTTCCTGGTTTTTTTCCCTATTTATAAAGGGCACATAAACCATTCTTCGATCTAATATCCCCGTCCCCGGAGGAACCCCTGAGAGGTTTTTGATGAGCGACAATACCTTCAAACCGGTGCTTTCTGTTTTTCCGTTGAACATTTTGTATTTCTCCTGAAGAAACAAGGTTCGTAAGTTTACAAAAGAAGGTGGAATAGAGTTACCTACATCATGGCACATGATTAAAGTGTTTTGCAAACCTGTTAACTCTTACAAACCAAAAACTAAACCTTCGACCCCCGTTACATAAGTTCTTCTAGAGGGTACTAAACTAAAAGCTTTAAAGCTGTTCACTTACCACTTGCGCCATATTAATATTAAACCCTCTGGGGTTTCTCCCCTCTGGTTTTTAATCTTTATGGTATTCCAACGGGGCTGGATCGAGGACACCTACAAAAAATTAGGTGCAGAAATCAAAGATTTTTTAATACGGCCAATAGAAATTTCATCTCCCTCTGAATTTGAGGGTGCTTCAAAAGGGCCTGCTTATATTTTCGCTGGTTTGAAACCCGATTGCTCGAAACTAGCGAAAATATAAGCAGCCTAAGACTAAGGCTGTTTGAGCTGCCAGAACAACAGCAACAAAATTTAAAAAAAACAAGTTAACCTCAACCGTAAGCTGTATTTTGCCCTCAGTCATCTGCTTGTTAAGCCAGGATATAGAGAATTAAAAGTGTAATAGAAACATTTCTAATCAATTTTTCCTTCATTTCCTTCTCCTTGGCTTCCTTTGCGGCAGTTCGTTTAGCTTCTGAGGCGGCACTTCGTTTAGTTTCTGAAGCGGCTACTTTGGTCAGGTTTGCCTGGGGAGTCTGGGTCCCCCGTGAAACGGGTTCAAAATAAAAACCAGTATCATTATATTTTGATTTTGTGGCCTCAAGCCAAGCTTTTTCTTTTGAGGGAGCCTTAGTTATAAGGTGGGTACTCCGTACCTGAGCTGTTGAAAATTGGCTTTTTATGAACGCTCCTCCCGCACAACAACCTACAAAACTTGATAAAAAAGAACAAAAAAAATACTAAAATAAGCGCTTAACACTGCTAGACGTTTTTTGGACATTATAATGAAAATTTAATATTTCTAAGAACACCTTTGTTATCATAGCACTAACAATCAACACTAGAGGCCCAGCCATTCCTATTAATCCCAAACCATAGCCTGACCCAGGACCCGAGGTCGGTAAATTGTTATTGTTCCTGGTGTCAACCGCAATATACTGATGAGTCTGACGAGCATTATTTTGAGTCTCAACAACCGCTTCCGCAATTGGGGTTCTAAACACGGCGTTTTCCTTTCCAGTGGGTGAGACAGAGGTTGGGTATTAGTAGGGTGCTATCTAATAAAGTCCGCAAACCGCGCTTTAGATAGTTCTAGTTCACGCGCCTCATTCTTCGGTCCGCTTTCGTCGAATTGAAGAAGACTCCAATATTGGGCCAGTTGTCGATCAAGCACCCCCTCACTGGGGGGTCCTGTTTGATTAACAGATTTAGCTTTCAATAATTCCTTAGCTTCTAAGATTTCGTCTTTCATAAGGCATAAGGTTATTTCATAGTCCTCTGAGAGTTGATGTCTCCCAAAGCTTGCGGAGGTGAGCAAGGCATCATAAGGTCTGCTGATAAACATAAAAAATCTATCTGATTGACCATAATTAGCATAAAACAAATCTAGGTTGGTTTGTTCCAACTCTTGTTGGAATTCCCACTCCCTATCTCCCATTTCTTTCTCCAGCTCCTTGGGTACCTGTGGTAGGTCCCTACCACGCAATATACCGAAATTGGCTACTCGTGTCACCGTGCTAACCAGAAAATTATTATAATTATCATAAATATGCGGGTAATTTTAATTTTGCTTATACCAAAATACAAGACAGGTTGCTATGGGGTCCTGAGTTATTTCAAGACCATCCGCGAACTCCTATTCTCTTACCCATATCAACTGAGCTATATCTTTTACAGTTACCGTACTCATAAGCAGATATATAAATATTTTAATTTTACGAATTTTCACAGTAAATTTGTACTAGCACTCAAAGCCAGCCCAAATACCTTATAGTAGTAAAGTGAGCCATAGAATAATCAAACCCATAATTTGGAATCAGGATCTTTTATTTCTTTTGATAGATTTATTGTTATAAAAATATAGGCAAATCTACCTAAAATACACGAAAGTAAGAACTCTGGGACTTCCATTAATTTGCCAATCAATTTCATTTATTTGGGATTAGGGACCTTGGTCTTGGTATCCTGTGTCCATAGCTGAAACAACGGCTTTCCACTGACCTTAATTGATTTTTTTGAAATTTATCAAAATATTTTTTATTTACATAAACATCTAACTTCTCCTGTAATAATTCCAGACGTGACATTTCAATATATTTTTGTTGCTCAGAAACTAGAAATTCTTTAAAACTCTGATTTGCCCCATCCAAATTTTTCCCAAAAGGTAAAGAATAGGCATTCTGAGCTTTAACATCTTGATGACCAGAAGGTCCGCCTTTATCCGCCTTCGGCTTAATGTCTAAATCCAATTCGTCAAAAACTGTTGGTTCCTTAACTTTTTGAGTATAACTATTAATTAAACATTTCTCCACTCTCCATAGCTATATTAAGTAGTTTCTAAAACTTGAATCTGGTTGATAAACTTTGTTTCAATTTTATGCTTAGAACTCCGCGCCGAAGGCGCTAGACCACTAAGAGGTTTATTCAATCTGTACATTTTCTATTAAATGGCTTTTGAACGTATCTTCCTGCTCTTTATTCTGCAAATATTTTTTTTGAAGGTTAAAAATAAAGTACGTATTTTTGATTTTTTCGCGATGACAATCCAAATCCACATTATTAAATAAGCTCTCTGAATCAAGTAGGAATTGTTTATTAAGTATAACAATCACTAGTTAAGTTTTGAGTTTTTAAATATTCAAGGAAATCTCTGTAAATTATTTTTAACTTAAGACGGGAACCTTTTTTGTAAAAATAATGAGTTTGAAAATAAATTTTTATTGAATCACCCATATAATTAATTAAACACAGCTTACTCAATCACAACCTTCCAAAATCTCGACTGGTGAAAGTTTATTAGTAGAGGTTATTCCAAAAAATTTTATTTTTATCACTAAATTTTCTGGAATCCCAATACTTTCCTCTTCTAAAGGCACCAGTCTATCTGAAATAATAGGTGCTTGGAAACTAGATCGAGGTGCACAAAAACCATTGATTTTTAAATTATAAGTTCTTGATGGGTTTTCACAAATTAAACTACAAACATAAACTCCTGTCTCCGAGTCTCGAGTTGAAACAGCTGTACCTTGTCGCCCCGAGGGGGGCCTTAAGAACACCCGCCCGGGGGTGACCTTGGAGAGTTGGACTTAAATTATAAGTTATTTTGTTTATTCTGATTCTAAAAAATCGCACATCCTTAGTAAACCATCTTAATAGTGAATTTTCAATTAAAAAAGCTTCAAATAAGCGAGCAAACTTTAAAGAAATTGTATCTAATGAGTCCTTTTGGACTTTATTTTCTTCAATTCCAGCAATGAAATAACAAACATTAAAAGTATAAGTTTTTCCCAAAAATTTATAAAAAAAACCAAGCTCCAATAAATCACCTTCAACAATTTTTATAGGTGTCTCTCTTCTAATATAATAGTCATAATTTCCGCGAACAATTTAATATACCAGAAACTCCAAAAAATTTTTCCAAAGAATTATAAATATATTTTATCATAAAGAAATCAAATAGGACACCGCCAGTCCACCTGCTGTCCCAATTCGTAAACTCTTTATCCCTTACAGGATAAGATAAGGAGTTTCCTAGAAATGTGGACAGCGGACAGAGGGACAGAAGAAAACCTAAAAGTTTTTATTTAATATTTGAAAAATTTTAAAACTCCTTACAGAATAAGGAGTTTCTAAGGTTTAAATTGAGCGAGTTTCTCAATCTATATATTTTCCATTAAAGTTTATACGGCGAAGGTTGCTCCAAATTTTTATCTTTTGGAGTAATCCAAGCAATATTTTTGTAACCCCTATGCCTTTCTTTTCCTCCACCTATTACAAAATCTCTTTGAGCTTTTACAGCTGGATCAAAGTTATACCAACCTAAATTTTGAAATACTATTTCTATTTTATCTCGAAAATTAGAATATCCTTCAGGGATACGTTTTGGATAATTTTCCTCCAGATAATTTAAATAAGATTGAGCTGAGCTCTTTTAATTTTTCCCGAACTTTTAAAGTCGCTCCCGCAGCTATAAATGATCTTGGTGTGTAAATTATATTATATTATTTTTTATATATAAATTCAATAATTAAAATATACTCACCACTTTCTAAAAGTGAGTTTCGGGTTTCCTGAATGGTTTCCACTTCGTGGGAAGACCTTAAAGTTTTTAATACAAAATTGTTTTCCATTTTTAAAACTAGACTTAAAAAAAAAAAACTCATCTCGTCTTCAGGGAAAAAATTTTTAAAATCTTTTTGATTTTCAGGGGATATTACATTGGGGAATTCAATTGGAATTATCCGTTTTTCTAAAATCCCCTTTGGGCTCTTCTTAAAAATATTAGAATCATTTAATGCTATAATAACCCCACTTGAAAAGATAATGATTTAGCTACCCATGAACACCCAAGGAGCTGGGTAATAGGATTTTTTAGATACATTGATCTAAAAATTTATAATTTTCTAAGTCCATTGTAAAACTCGAATGGAGTCGAACATGTAAACAACCCTTCTTTTTTAATATTTGTGTTTTACCGCTCTTATATTGTTGGACCCATGGTTCAAGAATTTTTTGAGAATCACAATTTTTTTTTTCATAATTCAGACCTTTCTCACGTAAGGAAAAAATTAGATAATCCCAAATTTTATCAATAAATTGTTGTGAATTAGAAAACCAATACCAATTATGTGGGCTATAGCGAAAAATTTGCCCTATACTACCTTTGGATTGTGATTTTACAAATAAGATACTTTCAGCTGAGTGATTAGATATACTTCGCCCTGAACCATAAAATAAAAAATATTTAAGAATGGGTGTAAAATAGGACTTATATTTTTTAAAAGGAGATAAAGGATTAGAATTGGAAATATCTTCACCAATATGATTATTTTGACGAAGTCTATGATATTCTGAAATACATAAATCTAGAGTTTGAATATTTAAGTTTAAATATTCAAGTACTCGTAAAAAATTTTGACGATGAGTATGATTTATTATAGCTGGATTGTTTTGTGTTTTTATAGAAACTCCTCGATCATTAATAAACACATCAGCTTTTGAAAGACTTTTAGATTTTAAAATGTTACTTTTCGTAAAACAATGGACTAGTTCGGAATCTGATAATTGATATAATTTAAATAAAGTTAACTTTTTATTTTGAATAAGTTGGTTTGGTGCATTTTCTAATCTTTTAATATCTCCAAAAGGTGTTCGTATATATTGATTTTGAAAACATAATAATTGAGCTTTGATCATATATTCGCCAAATTCTCCATGGTTACTGCGCAAGTATGCTCTATATTGAATTTGAGGATTACTTTTACGAATTTTTTTTCTTTTTGTCTGAAAATATTTTATATTGTCCAAATATTTGATTATTTGTTCCCCTAATACAAAACTTAAATTCGTTGGGATTGTATTTCCAAGTTGTTTATATTGACTTGTTTGACATCCACATAATTGAAAGGAAGTTTTAAAATTTTGAAGTAATATACAATCTTGTATAGATAAGCGATATTCATTTTGAGATGGGAAAAGAGTATAACCATCCCAATTATGACGATCATTCAGGGGTGAATTTCGACCACCAACACGAATTGTCCGAGCAATTTTTTGATTGAAATTTTTATTTAAAATCTCAGATAAACTATACTTAAGATTTGTTTTTGGTGGAAATTCAAATTGATGAGGCCTAGGACTTTTTTTCTGAAGTATAGATTCGTGAAACCCTACAATGAATAATCGTTTTCTATTTTGTGGTATTCCATAATCAGAACAATTTAATACTTTCCAAAAACATTCATAGTTTAAATCCTTTAAAGATGTTAATATTTGGCGAAGCTCCTGCCCTTTTTTAAAATTCACCAATCCTTCAACGTTTTCAAATAAAATACATGGAATTTTTTTATTTTTTAATATATCCAATACTGGAAAAAATACTTGTGATCGAGCATCTTTCCAGGCCTTTTTTAATCCAATATTGGAAAAAGCTTGACAAGGAAAACCAGCACATAATAAATCACTATAAGGAATTTGTTCCATAGGAAGATCAAAAATATTTTCGTAAGGTAAAACACCATAATTTAAAATATAAGTAGAATTAGCATCTGAATCAATATCGCAAGCTAAAACACATTCACCTCCTAATTGTTTAAAACTATAATGAAAAGAACCAATACCAGAAAACAAATCTATAAATGTAAATTGTATTTGTTGAGAGTGTTGCATTTTCTAACTATTCTTTTGGGAATAAAAGGACCTTGGATAAAGGAAGGAAGTCCCCTAGGGGGCCTCCTTACTACTAACTATAGATTATACCAAAATTATTCTTCTCCAATACAGTAATAATTTTTTCTATAATACTGTTTTTGAATTTTCTATTTTTTATATTGCTTTTTTTAACTTTTCCTAGAACTAGAAAATTTTTAAGCCAATATTGAGCAACCTTTTCTTGATTACATTAAAGGTAAATCTATTTTTATTTGTCATTGAGTTTGCTCTTTAAAAACCCCAGGTAGATATAATTACAAGTAAAGGCTCTTAAATATAATTTATATTCAATAAATAATTTTCGGTAATTATCCCTATTTTACCAAAAGGAGGCACCACCCCAGAGGGTGGTGCGGAGTACCTCAAGGCGTATGGTTCCAAAGTCTTCCGATTTTTTTCCCCGCCTCCCAAAAAAACAGTTATTTAAATTTGTTTTATTTTTTTTTTCCTCCAGGCTTTTTTTTTCGCTTTTGGGGCCTAGGATTTTTTTCTGCTATTTTATGAACCTCTTCTTTTTTGCGAAAAGCATTTCCAAGTTTTTTAGAAGCATCGAGGATTTCATTACTTAAATTAATATCTAAAGTTTTTCCAGACCTTTTTTTTGCTGAATCAACAATCCACCTAATTGCTCGGTAAATACCTCTATTGATATGTAACTCTACGGGGATAGGATAAACAGCTCCACCAATTCGACGAGTTTGTATATCAACGGAAGGGGTTGTATTGCGAATAGCTTTTTCTAAAACTTCTAAAGCATCTTCATTAGTTTGATCAGAAATAATATTTAAACTTTTTTGAATAATTCGAGAAGCTAATTTATTTTTCCCATTTTTCATTAATATTTGATTAAGAATTTCAACAAATTCTGTAGACTGAAGATTTTTTTTTATTTTTATTCGAGCCATAAAAATTAGACTTTAGGTTTCTTAACGCCATATTTTGATCGAGATTGAAATCGATCACGAACACCAGCAGTATCTAAAGTTCCTCGAATAATCCTATATCTAACACCTGGTAAATCTTTGACTCTACCACCACGAATTAAAACAACAGCGTGTTCTTGTAAATTATGACCAATTCCAGGTATATAAGCAGTTACCTCAAACCCCGAAGTTAAACGAACACGGGCAATTTTGCGAATAGCAGAATTTGGTTTTTTTGGCGTTGTGGTTAAAACACGGATACAAACGCCTCGTCTTTGAGGACAAGCCTTTAAACCAGGAGATTTTGTTTTTTTAAAAATTTTCTTTCGAGGTTTTCTAACTAATTGATTTATAGTAGGCATAAAAAAAATAATAATTATAAGTTCTCAAGACCACGAAATTCAAGTGCCTTCCCCCAAAAAGGGGCAGAACACTTGTATACCCAGGATAAAGGGCGGAGTGGGTACCCCCAAACTTCCCCTCTTTCAGGGAGGAGTACTCCCCCCGCTTGCCGCTGAGTAAGCTAGCTATTACTACTAACTAGTAAGCTGGCTTATTAGTTCACCATTACTAGATAATTAAGAGAAATAAAAAATTTAAAGAGTATCAATTGTTTCAAATTCAAATTTGATTTCTTTCCAAACTTCACAAGCAGCAGCAAGCTCAGGACTCCATTTAGCAGCATCACGAATAATTTGATTACCTTCTGCAGCAAGTGAACGTCCTTCATTACGAGCTTGAATACAAGCTTCACAAGCAATACGGTTTGCAGCAGCACCAGGAGCATTCCCCCAAGGATGTCCTAAAGTCCCACCCCCGAATTGTAAACAAGCATCATCTCCAAAAATTTCAACTAATGCAGGCATATGCCAAACGTGAATACCACCAGAAGCAACAGGAATAGTCCCTGGTAAAGAAACCCAATCCTGAGTGAAATAAACTCCACGTGAACGATCTTTTTCGATGAAATCATCTCTCATAATATCAACGAAACCTAAAGTTACTTCACGTTCTCCTTCAAGTTTCCCTACAACAGTTCCAGAATGAAGATGATCACCACCAGAAAGTCTTAAAGCTTTAGCTAAAACTCTAAAATGCATTCCATGAATTTTTTGACGGTCAATAACAGCGTGCATTGCACGGTGAATATGAAGTAATAAACTATTATCTCGACAAAAGTAAGCTAAAGAAGTATTAGCAGTAAAACCACCTGTAAGATAGTCATGCATAATAATAGGCATACCTAATTCTTTAGCACATTGAGCTCTTTTGATCATTTCATCACAATTACCAGCAGTAGCATTTAAATAATGTCCTTTAATTTCACCTGTTTCTGCTTGAGCTTTATAAAGAGCTTCAGCTACAAAAAGGAAACGATCACGCCAACGCATAAAAGGTTGAGAATTTACATTATGTAAAGTCGACCGCCAGGATTCCTCGTAACGGCCTCTTCCCGAACCCAGCGTGCGACTCTCGCCGCACTGGGCTCTCCCGAAATACAATATATTAATATTATTTGTTGAATTAGTGTTAGGTAAATAATTTTATTTACCAGTACTTTTCTTTTTCTTTCTTTTTTTTTTCGAAGGTTGAGAGTATCAATTCTCTAAGGTTCTTAGGAGCATTAGGATTCGATACTTGAAAATCCGACAGCCAAACTTGTTCTGCCAATTCCAAGTTCAGTGTGGGATTTATTTTCATTATTTTATTAGCAAGGTTTCCTTTGATTTCCAATTCCAAAGCTATTGTGTATATTTGGTCTGCATAAGTGCGTGCGAATTTTCGTTCGCCACGACTAGCATTATGTTCCCTAAATATTTTCCTAATTTCGGCAAGTTTAATATCTTTTCCAAAGATAGTGATGTTCATATTCCCGTTGCAACTCCGAGCTGTTGCCCCTTGTTGGAATAGAACAGCAAGTATTGTTAGGGCCGAGAGCTTAGGGTGTTCAGTTAATTCGAATTTTTTTGCTATTTCTTCTAGTATTTGTTCCCCTTTTTCTGGGGATAAGTTTTGGGTCCTTGGCAAATTTATTTTTCCTTTTTCTTTAAGAATATGTTTGATAAAGTTGTTTGAAATTTCCATATGTATTTTTTTTTATTAATTATAACGTCGCAAGGTAATTATTATAAAACTTAATTGGGTTTTGTCCAGTATAAACTCCGTTTGTAATGTCCACGTGACATTTGTGACACACTGGAATTTGTATTCTGTTAAGTTTAGATCGTATGTATCCAAAACGATCTTTGTTTGTTTTGATTTTTTGGAGACTATTTATGTGATGAAGACCTACCTTTTCGGTGCTTCCGCATATACAACAGTCATAATCTAATTTGAGTTTTGTTCGCCAGAATGTTTGGATATAAAACGGGTCTTTATGCTTGTAATTGTTTCCGTTTCCTTTATCTCGTGGAGTCAGTTTTCCCAATTTTTTTGCCTCCGAATATGTAGGGAAACTTGTTTGTTTATTTATAGTTTCTCCCTGTGAGAAGAATTGTCTGTTTATAATAAGTTTGGTTGTGTATTTGTTAAATATTTTTCTTATGGTTGTTTTTTGACGGGTTGCTAGGGTTTTAGCACAGGAGTATTGGAGAATATAAGAGAGATGATTAAGTGCTCTAGTATTATCACAATTTCTGTAATATTCAATAATTCCCAGCATTATTTGTCTATATTTTAAAACAATTTCAAATTCATCTAGTTCTGCTAGTCCTCGTCTACCAATTGGGTAAAAATCAGAGTTGCAGAAACCTTTTAGAATAAGGTTACGTCTTATTCTTGATTTGTCAGGTAGGATATTTATTTTATTGGAGGTAGTTTGTCTGAGGGACCTAAGGATTTTATTTCTTCTTCGTTGGAGTACAAACTTATTTTTTCTTTGACTTTTAGACCATTTTATTATGGTAAAGCCTAAGAAAGATACGCCATTTTCCAGAGAAGTTATTAAGGTCTTTTCCTTATCGAGTTCCAAAAAAAGAGCTCTTTTAATGTATTCGGTTATTTGGTTTTTGTATTGTTGTGCTTCTTTGTGGGTACAAGTAAGAAATAGTACCCAGTCATCAGCGTAGCGTACAAACACTGCTGATTTAGGTATAGAGGTAATTTCGTATGTTGAAATATTGTGTCTCTCTCGATGGAGACTCTTATATTTTTTTTGAATAGTTTTATCCATTTGTTTATCCAGTTTTTTGCATTCCTGGAAGAGGATCCTTTTATATTCTGGATTTTGTTTTGGTTTGGGAGGGTGTTTAATCATAGGTTCTACTAAATTATGGTATATGTATTTATCAAAATTAAACATATATATGTTAAATAAAAGTGGAGAAACTATACTACCCTGTGGTGTTCCTGTGGATGAGTGAAGGAATTGTCCTTGATCCATTACTCCTGAAAGTAAAAGATTTTTAATTAAATTTAGAAATTTTTTGTCTTTTATTCTAGTTTTAAGTCTGTCTAAAAGTAGTTCTTGGTTTATAGAGTTGTAGGCAGATTTAATATCGCCTTCTATGCATATGTTGCAATGTTGAGTTAAGTATTTGAGATTTTTTACGGAGTCCCAGGTTGATTTTTTTGGACGAAAACCGAAGTTGGTAGAGAGGAATTTAGTTGATTCTTCAAATTCTTCGAATTCAGGTTCGAAAATGGCTTCTAAGATACCTCGAACGGCTTCTTGTACAATTTTATCTTCCTGAGTGGGGGCGTCTATAGGGCGTTTGAATTTGGGGAATGGTTTTCCTGGTTTTTGAATCCAAGTTCTACGAACAGGTTTCCATTTGTAAGTATTAGTTTTAAATTTTTTTGCTATTTGTTCAGCGTTACTACGTCCAAAGAAGAACATAGTTTGTTCGTGTTTATCTACTCCCTTGGTAAGGGCTCCACTGTTTTTGCTAATTTTGGCATATGCATTAACAAAAGTGTATGGATTACAAAGTAAATAATAAATTTTATAGTTAATGTGTGAAGTATCTCTGTTTCTTCGTGTATGTTCTTCTAAATGAAAGAAATTTTTTTTTAGTGCTTCAGAAGCACTTGGTAAATCCGAGGATTTATTTAAAGAATCTGTTTTACTAAAATGGTTTTTAATCATATTAATATATTTTTTTTTTGTAAAGTGAGTTTTAACTCCTATTTTGTGATGAGTAATTACATATACTCATTTACAAAAGTATTTCCTGTCCCCATTTTGGGACTCTTCTCGCATAAGTTCTGGTCTAGAACTGTTAGCGAGCAAATTTAGTTCACTAAATAATTGTATAGGGGCTCATTCCGCCATTTGAAGCCCTTGGGGCCACTACAATATCCAATTGAATAATAAGGACTTAAAGACGAAAATTTTAAGCCTCTGGATAAATAGATCTTTTGATTACTGAATCTATCGGAAAAGAAAATCCGTGTATGGCTTGAGTTTAGGGAGTATGCCCTTCACCCGCATTTTATCCCCTGGAAAATTGTCTACATAGTAATCTTCTGCTTTCAATTTCCTTTACTGACATGCTATGTTCCCCTCATACTTTCGTAAAGTTACTAGTTGTTTTTGTTTCATTGGTTTTGTCCAAAGTTTTGTTTATTGGGTAAATCAGTTGGGTTTCGAAAATTATTGTTCGGTTACATCTGGTGTAACTAAATTATTTAGGGATCATAAATCGCACCTCATCATCCTTAGTAAAATCAAGGCCACCTCTTAAACATTCGTAAACGGCGCGACCATAATTTTTAGCTGATAAACCTAATTTTGGTTTAATAGTACAACCTAATAAAGAACGTCCATATTTATTTAATTTATCACGTTCTACTTGGATACCATGAGGAGGTCCTTGGAAAGTTTTAACATATGATGGTGGAATACGTAAATCTTCTAAACGTAATGCTCGAAGAGCTTTAAATCCAAAAACATTTCCTACAATTGAAGTGAATAAGTTTGTTACTGATCCTTCTTCAAAAAGATCTAAAGGATATGCTACATAAGCAATATACTGATTTTCTTCACCAGCAACTGCTTCAAGGTCATAACAACGTCCTTTATATCGATCAAGACTAGTAAGTCCATCTGTCCATACTGTTGTCCACGTTCCAGTTGATGATTCTGCTGCTACTGCTGCACCAGCTTCTTCTGGTGGTACACCAGGTTGAGGTGTCATACGAAATGCTGCAAGAATATCTGTTTCTAAAACTTTATAATCAGGAGTATAATATGTTAAACGATAATCTTTTACACCAGCTTTAAATCCAGCACCAACTTTTGTTTCTGTTTTTGGTCCCATTTATTTTGATGTTTTAATTATGAACAATGAATTATATGTTCTATAGAAATAACGATGTTAGACAACAACCCGAAAGGTATTCAAAATTAAAGGATGCGGTCACCTCGTTTATATTGCAAATAAGCAGTAACAAAAAGTCCTCCAATTGTTACTGGAACTAAACCTAAAACAATTCCAGATAATAATGGTTCAACCATTGAATATTGAAAATTTTTTATGCTATCACTCTGATGATTAATTAAGTAATTAATCTTTTTATTTGAAATGGAACTTGAATTCTCTTCAACCAGAAAATAAAGGATGAAGTATACCTCAGCAGAATAAAATAACAGTAGAATTCAATTCTATCAACTCCCAACTTTAAAAGCATCGATAAAAAAACCTAATAAAAGTCCAAGTTGAATATTTTGAATAATAATAATAACTCTTGCTCTTCTTAAAGCAAATTGGTTTTTTTCATTTGATATTTTAATAGTTTGAATATTTAAAAATTCGAAAAATAAAATTAAAAAAAGTAATATTAGCCCATCCCAATTCCCCACAAGAGTTCTGAGAAAAACTAAAAAAGTTCCAAATAAATTACCACAAATCAATCCAAAATAAAAACTACAAGATGATTGAAAAAAACAAAATAGATATTTCCTTTTTTTTAAATTCAAAAAATTTTTGAATTTTATAAAAAAAAACCATAACCTCATAAAAAATCAAAAATCGCCTTTTTGCCCGAGGCGCGCGCCCCGGGGCTTTGGCCCCGGGGCGCCTACGGTGTACGGTGCCAGAGGGGATTAATATCCTTTAGGCCCAATCAGCCTTTTGGTCTGCCTTTAAGTTTAAGTAAGTTGGCCTACTTACTAACGGGTTTTTTGAGTATGGAGGGATTCGAACCCCCGACCTTGTGGTTCGTAGCCACAGACTCTAATCCACTAAGCTACATACCCCACTAAGCTAGTAAGTTAGTCAAGCCCCTTCGGCACCGCACACCGTAGGCGCCCCGGGGCTTTGGCCCCGGGGCGCGCGCCTTCGGCGGGTTTGGGCATTTTTTTTTCCTTCAGGCCTTCAAACAACTAACTCAGAGGGCGGACGACGGGAATTGAACCCGCGCATGATGGTGCCACAAACCATTACCTTAACCACTTGGCCACGACCGCCATTGGATTTTGGATTTAAATTTATTATATATATATTTGATGCAAAAAATAAATGAACTAAAAATTTTATCAAAATAGAATTTCTAGAATAAAATTTTGACATAAAATCACTTTTGGTGTAAACTTAACTTTACAAAGTCGACGAATAAAATTCTAAATAAACAAAAAAAATGACAGCAGCATATTTACCTCAAATTTTCGTGCCACTAGTTGGTTTATTTTTTCCACTAATTGCAATGTGTTCTATCTTTCTGTATATTGAAAATTCATCTATTGATTAAGGTTTTCCAAAAACCAAAGAGAAGAAAATTTAAAAAAATTGATTTTAATAAATTCATTAGTTATATAATTTGGTTTTTTAGGGTTGGAAAAAATTATAGACTGAAATAGAATTAAATATAATGAAATCTCTATATTGATTTAAAAATGATGAAAATTATTTATGGATACTTATTAATTTTATTATTATGGGTTGTAGAAGTGCCTCAAGTATTTGCATATCCCATATTTGCTCAACAAAATTACGAAAATCCACGAGAAGCAAATGGACGAATTGTTTGTGCCAACTGTCATTTAGCTCAAAAACCTGTAGAACTAGATGTACCTCAAGGAGTTTTGCCAAATACTGTTTTTGAAGCTGTGATCAAAATTCCTTATGATCAACAAATTCAACAAGTTCTTGCCAATGGTAAAAAAGGTCCACTAAATGTAGGTGCTGTTTTAATTCTTCCTGAAGGTTTTGAATTAGCTCCAAAAGATCGAATTTCTCCAGAATTGAAGAAAAAAATCCGAGGATTAAGTTTTCAACCTTATAGGCAAAATCAAAAAAATATTATTGTTGTGGGTCCAGTGCCTGGAAAAAAATATAGTCAAATGGTTTTTCCTATTCTTTCTCCTGTTGTTGATTCTCAAAATAAAACAAACAGAAGTTATTATTTAAAATATCCTATTTATTTAGGGGCAAATCGTGGTCGAGGACAAGTTTATGCTGATGGATCTAAAAGTAATAATACAATTTATTCAGCATCACTTGGAGGCGTAATCAAACAAATAGCTCCTGTAGAAAAACCGGGAGGTTTTTTAATTACTATTGAAACAAAAACAGGGGAACAAATTGTTGAAAAAATTCCCCCTGGACCTGAAATTATAGTTAGTGTTGATCAAAAAGTTGAAATAGATCAACCATTAACCAATAATCCAAATATTGGTGGTTTTGGCCAACAAGATGGAGATATTGTTCTTCAAAATCCACAACGGATTTTTGGATATCTTGTTTTTGTTTTAAGTGTCCTTCTTACACAAATATTTCTTGTTCTGAAGAAAAAACAATTTGAAAAAGTCCAATTATTTGAATTAAATTTTTAATCATCGTTCACTGTGAACTTCGCCCAGCTAATTGGCTGGCCCATAGCATATATGGCTGAGTGGTCGAAAGCACCGGACTCATAATCCGTTTTCTTCTCTAAGAACACCGTAGGTTCAAACCCTACTATATGCACCCAACAAAGGTATTTTTTATTTATGTTTGATTTTTTGAGCAAACCTTTATTAACAGAAAAAGCAACAAAATTAATAGAAAAAAAACAATATACTTTTGAAGTAAACTCTTCATTGACTAAAAAACAAATTCAAAAAATTTTTGAACAATTTTATTCTATCAAAATCCAGTGGGTAAAAATACAAAGATCTCCCAAAGAAAAAAAATCTAAACCAAAAAAAAAGGCAATTATAAAATTTTCAAAACAAATACCTATTTTTTAAATGAAATCAACTTTTCGAAAATATCGTCACGGTTTCCAAAGAAAAAAAGGCCGAAATAATAGTGGACGAATTACTTGTCGCCATAAAGGAGGGGGACATTCTAGAGTTTATAGAAAAATAAATTTTCAAAAAATTAAAGTCAATATACCTGGTAAAATTCAAACTATTGAATACGATCCCAATCGAACAGGAAAAATTTTAGGAATGATCTATAAAGATGGTTCAAAAAATTATCAACTTTGTCCCGTTGGAGCAACAATTGGATCAACTTTAATTGCAAGCCCATATGGTTCTTTAATCCCAGGAAATAGTTTACCTTTAAAAAATATTCCATTGGGTACTAATGTCTATAATATAGAACCCGAACCTGGATTCGGAGGAAAATTTGCTCGAGCTGGTGGTACTACAGCATTATTGATGTCAAAAATAGACTCTTGGGTAACACTTCGTTTACCTTCTAATGAAGTTCGTTTATTTTCTGAAAATTGTTGGGCAACTATCGGTCAAGTTCAAAAAAAAGAGGATGGATCCTCAGGACTGAAGAAAGCTGGGGGTTCTCGTTGGTTAGGTCGACGACCAACTGTTCGTGGATCTGCTCAAAATGCTGTGGACCATCCTCATGGTGGTGGTGAAGGACGAGCACCCATCGGTAGAAGTTGTCCTGTAACTCCTTGGGGAAAACCTACTTTAGGTCAATCAACCCGCCGATCAAAAAAATATAGTGATCCTTTTATCTTACGGCGGCGAAATAGTAGTTATAGACTTTAATTAATTAATGAAAATCATGAAAAAATCTTTTTTCCTACCCAAACATTTAGTCAAAAAAATACAAAAAATCAATTTGCGCAGCCAAGAAGCCTTGAAAGACGAGGATCCTATTTCTTTTTATACATGGTGTAGATCTTCTGTAATACTTCCTAGTATGATAGGTCATACCTTTGCTGTTTATAATGGTCAAAAACATATACCAGTTTATATTAGGGAACAAATGGTTGGACATAAATTAGGTGAATTTTCACCAACACGCTATTTTAGAGGGCATAAAAAAACAGATCGTAAAGCTGTTCGTAAAAAAAAATAAAATATAGGAATTTATGGGCCAAAAAGTTCATCCAATAGGTTTTCGTTTAGGTCAGACCCAAACCCATTCTTCTCAGTGGTTTGCTACAAAAAACAATTATTCTCAATTTTTATTGGAAGATAATTTCATACGACAAATGTTATTGAAATATTCAAAAAAGATCGATAAAATTCAAATTATTCGTAAATATGGCCCTTCGGGGCCCATTGAAATTTTAATTTATACTTATACTTATACTATGGGCGGTCCTTATAATTTTCTAGGTTTTCTTAGTATAACACAATTTTCAAATTTAATAAAGGAAAATATTTATAAGTATAGACAAAGTCAATTTTATCAAACTCATTTTGGAAAAAATGCTCCAAAAGACGGACCTCCAAAATTAACTCTTCGTATTCTAAGTTGTCAACTCAATGGGTCTTATATAGCTCAATTTTTAGTTGATCAACTAGAAAAACGAACTTCTTATCGAGGAGCAATTAATGAATTTTATAGAGTTTTAAATTATAAAAAAAGAAAAAACAAAAAAAAACCCTGGTCGCTTAGTAGTAAGCCAGCTAACAACTCGGGCTATGGACGGAGTGGTGGCCAGCCTACTGAGTATGATGGATTAAAAATACAAATTTCAGGACGTTTGAATGGAGCTGAAATTGCTCGAAGTGAATGGGTTAGGGAAGGTCGTCTTCCATTACAAACATTAAATGCTCACATTGATTATAGTTTTAAAAAAGCTTCTACAATTTATGGAATTTTAGGAGTTAAAGTGTGGGTTTTTAAAGAATTAATAAATTGATAATTGATATATGTTACAACCAAAACGTACTAAATTTAGAAAAGTTCATCGAGGACGTTTGAAAGGCAAATTGAAAAAAAAGGAAACTTTACTTTTTGGAGATTTTGGATTAGAAGCTTTGGAACCTTGTTGGTTAACAGGACAACAAATTGAAGCGGGACGGCGAGTTTTATCTCGTATCACAAAACGAGGAGGACGAAGTAGAACTCAGATTTGGATTCGTCCTTTTCCTGATAAATCCGTAACCTATCGTCCACCTGAAACAAGAATGGGGTCAGGAAAAGGAGCTCCTGAAAAATGGGTTGCTGTAATCAAACCTGGTCAAATTTTATATGAAATTCAAGGAATTTCTGATCCTCTATTAGCAAAAAAAGCATTAAAGAATGCTGCTTATAAAATGCCAATAAAAACAAAAATTATTTATGATTCAACCTCAAAGTTGTCTTCAGATTGCTGATAATACAGGAGCAAGGGAGATTATGTGTATTCGAGTGTTAAGCGGAAAAAGTCAAAAAAAAGCAAGTTTAGGTCATATTATTCTTGGTGTAGTTAAACAGGCTCTTCCTAATATGCCCATTAAAAAATCTGAAATCGTTAGAGCTGTTATTGTACGAACTTCTCAAGGTGTACGGCGATCCAATGGTCTTACTGTACGTTTTGATCAAAACGCGGCTGTTATAATAAATAAAGAAGGAGCACCCAGAGGAACACGAATTTTTGGTCCTGTGCCACGAGAATTACGGGATCAAAATTTTCTCAAAATCCTTTCTTTAGCTTCTGAAGTAGTTTAATTTTTTTTTATCGTCTCTCGTCTCATATCATATGAAATCAAAACAACGACTTTATGATTATTATTTAAATAAAATTCATCCTGATTTATTCCAATATTATTCTCATCCCTATGAAGTCCCTAAATTAAGTAAAATTGTTTTAAATAGAGGACTTGGTGATGGTCCAAAAAATATGAAAATCCTTGAAAGTTCTATTCGAGAATTTCAAACAATTACAGCTCAAAAAGCATTAATCCATTATTCTAAAAAATCTATTGCTGGCTTTCATTTAAGAAAAAAAATGCCAGTTGGTGTTGCTGTGACTTTACGTCGAGATTTTATGTACAGTTTTTTAGATCGTTTAATAAATTTAGCTTTACCTCGTCTCAGAGATTTTCCTGGTTTATCCCAACAAAGTTTTGATGGGTGTGGTAATTATAATTTTGGACTCAATGAACAATTGATGTTTCCTGAAATTCAGTATGATCAAATTGATCAGATTAGAGGGATGGATATTTCCATAGTTACTACAGCAAAAACGGATTCTGAAGGTTTTGCTCTTTTAAAGGCTTTTGGGATGCCTTTTAAAGAATAAAAAAGTCTTAATATAATAATTTATGAGAGATTCTATTTCTAATCTTTTTACATCTATTCGGAATGCAAGTTTAGTCCGTTGTCAAACTGTTACTGTGCCAAAAATTAAAATTAATCAAAAAATAGGTAAGGTTTTACTTCGTCAAGGTCTTCTTAATAAGATTGAAAATTCCTCTGAAAAAAATTGTTTAATTTTCACTTTAAAATATAAAAAGGATCAACCACTAATAACTCAAATCCATCCTTTAAGTCGACCTGGTTGTCGAGTTTATGTTCCTTCTCATCAAATTCCTGAATTTTGTGGCAAGTTAGGTATTATTTTAATTTCTACTTCTCGGGGAATTCTTACTGATAGAGAAGCAAGAAAATTATCTATTGGTGGAGAATTATTAGGTTTTGTTTCTTAAATATATCTTTATTATTTTTTGCCTATGTCTAAGTCTAAAGGTCAAAACTCAAAACCATTAAAGGACCAACAGCCATTTAAACAAAAAAAACCCAAAGGTTTACAACTGCCTGGGGTAGTGACTCAATGTTTATCAAATGGAATGTTCCGTATAAAACTTGAAAATGGATTTTTAGTTCTGGCTTATATTTCTGGAAAAATTCGACGAAATTCTATTCGAATTTTGTTGGGAGATCAAGTGATTGTTGAAATGAGTGCCTATGACCTTTCCAGAGGGCGTATTGTTTATCGTTTAAATCAAAAAAAATAAATTCTTCTATTATAAATTTTATGAAAGTTCGTTCATCTGTTAAGAAAATTTGTCAAAATTGTCGGCAAATACGTAGAAAAGGTCAAATTTTTATTATTTGTGAAAATCCAAAACATAAACAGCGTCAAAAAAAATCATCCAAAAAACCTTTTTAATATTTAGATTGCTTGTATACCATCACTATATACTAAATAATCCAGTCCCCCCCAGGGTTTCTTTTCCACCGTACACCCTAGGCGCGGGGGGCGCGCCTTCGGCGCCCCTCTGGGGTTTCTCCCCTTTTCTCCCCTTTTTTCCCCTTTTTTCCCCTCTGGGGCTGGGGCTGGGGCTGGGGTAAATAAATAAAAAAAAAAAATAATAATATAATATTATGTGCATTTCGGACTCAGATATACTCTTTATTTATATTCGAGCCCCTTTAAATAATACGGGAATTATTTTAACGAATTTTCGAGGAAATGTTTTAAATTGGGTAACTGCAGGATCTTGTGGTTTTAAAGGAGCTCGCAAAGCCACTCCTTTTGCTGCTCAAACAGTTGTTGATATGTTCCGTACAAAAACCACTGATCCTCGAGAAAAATGTCGACAAATTCATCTTTATATTTCAGGAATAGGTCCTGGGCGACAAACTGCTCTTCGAGGATTAAAAAAACTTGAAAAAATTACTGTTATACGAGATATAACACCTCTTCCTCATAATGGATGTCGTCCTCCGAAAAAAAGACGCACTTAAAATATAAAATATGAATTTTTACTGTATTTCATCAAAAATCGAAAAAACAGGTCAATTTTATGGTTGTTTTAAAATAGGTCCATTTCAAACACATTCTGGAACTGGAATGACTTTTGCGAATTCTTTGCGCCGAACTCTCTTAGAAGATAATTCGAGATATATTTTTGATACAATTCAAATTTCTGGTGTTGAACATGAATATTCGAGTTTAATTGGAGTTCGAGAATCAGTAATAGATATTCTTTTTAATCTTCAAAAATTGATTTTTGAAGTCTCTGAAAAGGTACACCTAGTGGGGAGGGGGAGAGATCCTAAACCCCAAATTGCTTTCCTTAATTTTACTGGACCTGGAATTCTTCGAGCTCAACATATTCATCTACCAAAGGACTTTCACTGTGTTTATCCAGATCAATATATAGCGACTCTGGAAGTGGATGGAAAGTTGAATTTCAAATTCTTTTTTTCTCCAAAAATCTTTAAATATAAGTCTTTACATTTACATTCAAAAGGACAAAGACAAAGACAAATGCCTCCAAGTGTTTTTTTAGAAAATTATTTATTTTTAGATAGTGATTTTTGTTCTATAGAAAGAGTGAATTATACCATTCAACCTGGGAATCAAAACCCAAAAGAAGAATTTATTCTTTTCGAAATATGGACTAATGGAAGTCTTCATCCTCAAAAAGCTATTTATCAAGGAATAAATAAAATTTTATTAGAATTTTTTCCCTATAGTTTCGAAATTCAAAAAAGAAATAAAAACTTACTCCCTTTATTGTCTAAATACAAGGGGCTGCCTTATTCTTTTCAGAAGTTTGTAAATTTAGAGATAGGCAACTTTGATTTTGATTTAGGCACTCATATTTTTTTAAAAAAAAAGAAAATTCATTCATTCAAATCATAGTTAATTATAGATTATATGATTTAAAATTGATCTAAAACCCCCAGAGGGGGTTTTAGATCAATTTAGGTCAATCAATTAACTAACAGCAATAATACGAGCAAGGAAGAAACTCCACGTAGTTGCAATTCCACCTAGGAGATAATGAGCAAGTCCTACAGCTCGGCCTTGTGTAATACTTAAAGCTCGAGGTTGAATAGCTGGAGCGACTTTGAGTTTATTATGAGCCCAAAGAATCGATTCAATAAGTTCTTGCCAATATCCACGTCCACTGAAAAGGAACATTAAACTGAAAGCCCATATAAAATGTGCTCCTAAAAAAATTAAACCATATGCAGATAAAGCTGATCCATAAGATTGAATAACTTGAGATGACTGAGCCCATAAAAAATCTCTTAACCATCCATTAATAGTATTAGCAGAAGCAGCAAAATTACCTGCAGTAATATGGGCTACTGTACCATTGGACGAAACCGTTCCCCAAACATCTGATTGCATTTTCCAACTAAAATGAAAAATGACAATTGAAATTGAATTATAAACCCAAAATAATCCTAAAAAAACATGATCCCAAGCGGAAACTTGACAAGTTCCACCGCGCCCAGGTCCATCACAAGGAAATCGAAAACCTAAATTCGATTTATCAGGAATAAGACGAGAATTCCGAGCATATAAAACACCTTTTAGTAAAATAAAGGCAGTTACATGAATTGTGAAAGCATGAATATGGTGAACCATAAAATCAGATGTACCTAAAACAATAGGCATCATAGCAACCTTACCTCCTACAGCTAAAACAGATTGAGGTACACTCTGTCCTACCCAGGATAGACTAGTACCTTCCACAGCCTGAGGAGCTGTAAGTTGAGGGGCTAAAAAATGTATTTTTTGAATCCATTGAGCAAAAATAGGTTGGAGTTGAATAGTTGTATCTGAAAACATATCTTGAGGTCGACCTAAAGCACTCATAGTATCATTATGAATATATAATCCAAAACTATGGAAACCTAAAAAAATACAAACCCAGTTCAGATGGGAAATAATAGCATCTCGATGACGGAGAACTCGATCTAATAAATTATTGTAATTTTTTGTAGGATCATAATCACGAATCATAAAGATCGCCCCATGAGCACCAGCTCCCGCAATACAAAACCCACCAATCCACATATGATGAGTAAACAACGATAATTGAGTTCCATAATCTGTTGCTAAATATGGATAAGGTGGCATAGCATACATATGATGAGCAACTATAATAGAAAGAGATCCAAATAAAGCCAAATTAATAGCTAATTGGGCGTGCCAAGAAGTTGTAAGGATTTCATAAAGTCCTGTATGTCCTTCTCCTGTTAAAGGTCCTTTATGTGCTTCTAAAATATCTTTCATATTATGTCCAATACCAAAATTTGTTCGGTACATATGTCCAGCAATAATAAAAATTACGGCAATAGCTAAATGATGATGAGCAATATCAGTAAGCCATAAACCACCAGTTATTGGATTTAAACCTCCTTTAAAAGTTAAAAAATCACTATAAACGCCCCAATTTAAAGTAAAAAAAGGAGCTAATCCTTCGCGGAAACTAGGAAATAATTGTCCCATTAATTGGCGATTTAATAAAAATTCATGAGGTAATGGAATTTCTTTCGGATCGATTCCTCCATCTAAAAGTTGATTAATAGGAATACTAATATGAATTTGATGTCCAGCCCAACTTAAACTACCTAAACCTAGTAATCCAGCTAAATGATGATTCATCATGGATTCTACATTTTGGAACCATTCCAGTTTAGGTGCAGCTTTATGATAATGAAACCATCCAGCAAAAAACATCAATCCAGCAAAAATTAATCCAACAATTGCTGTACTATATAATTGGAGTTCACTAGTGATTCCACTTCCTCGCCATAACTGGAAAAATCCAGATGTAATTTGAATTCCTTGGAATCCTCCACCAACATCTCCATTGAGAATTTCTTGTCCAACAATAGGCCATACCACTTGAGCACTTGGTTTTATACGAAGTGGATTGGCTAACCAAGCTTCATAGTTCGAAAAACGTGCACCGTGGAAATACATACCACTAAGCCAAATAAAAATAATCCCTAATTGACCAAAATGGGCACTGAAAACTTTTCTTGAAATATCCTGAAGATCATCTGTGTGACTTTGAAAATCATGAGCATCTGCATGTAAATTCCAAATCCATGTTGTTGTTCCTGGACCACGAGATAAACTTCTTGAAAAATGACCTGGTTTAGCCCACTTTTCAAAAGAAGTTTCCACTGGATTTCTATCCACTAAAATCTTCACTTGTTTTTTATTAAGTGTCATAATAAATAAAATATAAATAATTTGATTTTTTTTTACTATAGAAATTCAAAAATAGACCCATCACAAATTTTTGTGGAAGGGTAGTCATGACGAAGTAGAAGGACGAAGGACGAAGTACCACCACCACCACCACCACCCCACGCGCAACCTAGCCATGACGTTCCTATATTTAAATTCTGATTATAAGAATAAACAAAAGTGCTTAAGGGTCTAGGATTAAAAATTATGAACTTTTTATGACAACATTAATTTTTTGAAAATATTTTTTACTTCCTCTTAATTTATACTCCTTATGAGGTTAGTAGTAGGCCAGTTAGCTAGCTTACTGCGCACTCAAAAAAAAGTTGCAATTCTTTATAAATAGATATTATAATATTTCTAAACCTGAAGGAAGAATACCCCAGAGGGGTAATATAATATGATGGTTTTTGATGTCCTATGGATTTGTCAAAATAAAAAAAATATGTCCACATTATTATTTTATCTTGAAATGCTTATTTTCAGTATTGGTTTAATTATTGTTTTATTTTTTGGTTTTATAAAAATTCAATTGATTTAAGCTTATTTTGCCTGATCTTTAATATTATTATATTTAATTTTCTGTCATCTTTTGTCTAGCCAATTTTCAAAAAAAAAATTTCTTAGTAAATATTCCATACATAAAAAAAAATTAAATGAACAATTTAAAAACATATTTTTCTACAGCACCTGTAATTGCTTTTTTGTGGTTAACATTAACTGCAGGGATTTTAATTGAAGTTAATAGATTTTTTCCAGATCCATTAATTTTTGCTTTTTAATACTTTAGCCCCCTGTTTAGTCGTAAGTTGTTAGTATTAAGCCAGCTAACAACTTACTTCGTGGTGAGTAAGTGAGTAGGCAACTGACTAAAAGGACCTAAGATATACTTTGTCTGGGGCACCCCATACCCCCCTAGGGTGCCGAGGCAAGGCTTCGCCTTTGCCGAAGGAATAAAAAAAAAATCGCCCTAGTGGGGGGCGAATCTATTCGGAGAAAAAGGGATTCGAACCCTTGTACCCCCCTTCGGGGGGTAAACGGATTAGCAATCCGTCGCTTTCGACCACTCAGCCATTTCCCCATTAATAAATATGTCAATTTATAACTTTTATATTATAACTTTTTGGCCCTAATGCTAGGGCCTTCTAAATTTGAAATTTATAAACTTCTCGAATAATATTCAATAACTAAAAGTTCATTAACATCTAAGCCAACATCCTTACGGGAAATTTCTTGTTCAATTTTGACTACTGAAGACGTCCCATTCTGTAAATAAGGTGGAGCGCTAGCTACAAAAGAATCTTTTTTTTTAAATAGTTCTTTTTTAAACGAAATGATATCATTAACTTTACATTGATAACTGGGTATATTATTTGTTTTTCCGTTTAATAAGATATGACCATGTGTAATTAATTGTCTAGCTGCTGGTATCGTAGGAGCATAACCATATCGAAAAATAATATTATCAAGTCGCATTTCCAATAATTTTAATAACATTTCACCAGTTGAATTTTTTTTTTGTCGAGCTTTCCGCACATAATTCATTAAATTCTTTTCAGTTAAACCATAATGATATCGAAGTTTTTGTTTTTCTTTTAAACGAATAGGAAAAGATTCATTTTTTTTTTTTTTTTTTCTTTTTTCATATTTATTTTCTTTTTTCCTATTTTTTTTTGCTAATTTTGCTAAAATTTTTTGATTAAGTGTAATTCCTAACCCAGGCAACGACCCTAAACGTTCTAAAATACGAATTTTTGGACCACGGTATCTTGACATATTTAAATAAAAATTTTCAATTTTTTTTCTTAGGAAAGATTCAAAAGATTGTAGATATTATATCAAAAATAATCAATAGAATTGCAGCACTGGTGTAATGGTAGCTCACTAGTTTGCCATACTAGTTGTAGGGGTTCGATTCCCCTGTGCTGCTAAATCAAAAAAAGGCGACACCCAGATTCGAACTGGGGATCAAAGATTTGCAATCTTGTGCCTTACCACTTGGCCATATCGCCACTCGGAATTCTAAGAATTGTTTATTAATTCCAACGTTTTTAATAGAATTTACCCTCCTCAGACAGGATTTGAACCTGTAACCTTTCGGTTAACAGCCGACGGCTCTACCATTGAGCTACTGAGGAACTATAAAATGCAAAGGGCTCAAAAGAAAAAAGAGATTTTCGCGTCCTGTAGGATTTGAACCCACGACATTAGATTTTGGAAACCTACGTTCTTCCAGACTGAACTAAGGACGCAGTTGTAAGCCAGCTAACTACAACTACTAATAATACCACCCAGAGAAGCAGTAGTTGATAATGTATCTAAGACGATTTTTGTAATAAAAAAAGTAAAATAAAAGGATTTAATTTAGAATAATGAATTGATTTTTCCACTTTTAAAAATGGCTTCGATCTATAGTTATTAAAATGAAGTTATCTCTATGAATATTCTAGTATCCTTAATGTCTGATGGGAGGAGGATCCCATGGTATATATAATGGGTTAAAGATTCTCTAGCTTGAAGTTGTGACTTCCAGGCCTTACTAAATTAAATGAAGGCCTTCCAGGCTTTTAGTTAGTGAGGTCTTTGGCTTTGGCTTTGGTAACAGCTTCATTTAGCTTACTACGCGGTCCTCCTTTAAAACCAAATATGCTCGTTTTTTTCAATAACAGCTTTTTAGTTTAGATATAATTTCATATAGAAATTGACTTATAAATCGTTTTTATTTTGAAAAGTTACTGAGTTTTTGCTAAGACTTACTTTAGTTAGCTAGTCTAGTAAGTTTCATCATATCGAACCCTTACCACTCAGCTAGCTAACTAGTTAACAAAGCGTATCCTTTGTTTTAGTTGTTTTTCATTTTAACCATGTTTTTATTGATTTTCCAAAAATTTGTTTATGTTTCTTCACGGAATTTCTTAATCTTTGGAAATAAAGCTTTTCCTATGCCACAAAGTAATCAATTTGATTATCATCAGGACTTTTTCTCCTTTGATAGATTTGAATAATTTTTTAGTATTAGAGACACCGACGGTTAGGACTATATAATGGACTCATATGTTATGTTATAGTTTTAGCATCTTTATATTCCAATAGAAAAAAAGGAGCGAATTATGTTTATTTATAATTTCGTAAATATGTAAAAATTCATAGAGAGGGGAAAGATGAGTCTTTGTTCTTTAGGGAGTGAGTTGGCTGGCCTAGTAGTTTCTCAATGTTAAGTTAAAAATATTAACTAAAACTTAGTTACTCTTTGTGTTCTCTTCATAAAACCAATATAAAATATGAACATTTTAATAAGTCAACTTAAAGAGGTTGAGTTTTTTGTTCTCTATTCTATCTATTTGGTTCGCTTTGTGATAGATAAAATTTCAAAAACCACCTGAACTAGTATTATTAAAAAAGGGGAACAGGAATCGATGAAAATATACGTTGAATTCTAGAATATTAACCTGACAATTTTCTATTATTATGACAGCTCTCGTACAAACTCGTTCAACACAAACTCTTTGGACAGATTTTTGTAATTGGATCACAAGCACTGACAATCGTCTTTATATTGGATGGTTTGGTGTATTAATGATTCCAACTTTATTAACAGCTACTTCTGTTTTCATTATTGCATTTATTGCAGCACCTCCAGTAGATATCGATGGAATTCGTGAACCAGTATCTGGGTCATTATTATTCGGAAACAACGTGCGGGGTTAACGTTACGCACAACATATCAACAGCAATACCTCGATTTGCTGAATCTTCACCCTTTACCCAATAAAACCCAAAACTACCAAACCAACCTCCGTTACACTGAAGATTAAAACTAACTACGCGAAAGCGTGAGGGAAACATAGCATAGGGTAAAAGGCTATAATTACAATCCTAGGATGTAAAAAAGCCTGAAGAATAATCTCACGGGGATCAAGATGTATCTCCTAATAGTCGTACCCGTCCACTTCATTCCGAAGAAGGCTAGTTCCTAGGAAAGACTAGACTAACAAATAACTTTTGGTATGTTGTTCTAAGAGTTAAGAGGTTTTTGTTACGGACAATACAAGAGTATTGAAGGGCAGGCTCCCCCTTGGGATATTAATGTTCTGCGGAGGATTAATCAATGCTCGCTGAAATGCGAGAAGAAGGCCATAAAATCGGGCTAAACCCGAATAATAAAGGGCACTGTACAACTTAAAAACTCTACGGATTTACCAAGGTTATGCCTTGACGTGATGTCCATTCCACGGGTAAAAATCCTAAACAAGGAAAAAAACTGCATACAAGGAAAATGAAACTCCAACTTATTTTAAATTATTTAAAAAAACCTGGTACTGAAGAACTTAACAACATTATCAAGTTAGTAAATAAAAAAGAATCAGCTTTCTTCAAGAAATACGTACTCACACAACTCGTAGACAACAAGGGATTCCTCCCTTTAAAACAACTCAACCGCCTTAAAACAGCCTCAATCCGTAACCAAGATTCACAAATATTCTCAGGAATTTACAGAATCATATACCACCCCCACATTCTCATAACAGCTTATAGTAACATATCGAAAAACAAGGGCGCACTAGCAAAAGGTATTGATAAAAGAACCATTGACCGATTTTCAATCCGACAAATAGAAATCCTACACTCCCAACTAAAGGATAAGTCCTACCTTGCTCAACCAATCAGGAGAGTCTGGGTTCCCAAACCTGGAAAACCTTTCCCCGAAGTAAGAAGACCTCTTGCAGTCCCCACTACCACAGACAAAATAGTTCAGGAGGCTACCCGAATAGTACTCGAAGCCATCTACGAACCAATTTTTGAAAAAACCAACAGCAACTTCGGCTTCCGCCCACACAAATCCCCATACCACGCCATTGACCACCTTAAATACAATATTAATGGATTTAACTATGCCATTGAAGGCGATATCAAAGGAGCATACGACAACGTTGATCACGACACCCTATACCACATAATATCTAGAACCATAAAGGATAGAGACCTTATAAAACTAATAGACAATATGTTAAAATCAGGGATTATGGACAACGACAACAAACAACACTCACTTACGGGTGTACAACAAGGAAGCAGTTTATCCCCCCTACTCTTCAACATTTACCTTAACGAACTAGACAAATATATCGCCAAAGACATTAACAGACTGATTCGAACCATTAATAATAAACAAAATAGAACTAAAAATGGAACTCAACACAACGCCAAAGGACGCATTAGATACCAACTCAGGAAAATCAGAAAACAAATAGATACAACAGATTCATCAACAAATCCCCAAGAATACAAAATACTTAGACTGCAAGAAAGAAACCTTATAAAAGAACAACTTGAAACTCCCACAATAATTCCACAATCTAAGCTAGTTAAAACAAGATACTGCAGATATGCAGACGACTGGGTACTATTCACAGACGGCCCTCGAACATTACCAATCCTCCTCAAAAACAAAATAGAATCGTGGTTAAAAACCTATCTACACCTCCAACTATCCCAGGAAAAAACCCTGATAACAGACGTTACGAAAACCTGGGCCAAATTCCTTGGTTTCGCTATAAAAATACAAAAAAAACATAAAAGGATTAAGAAAAGACGGTACCAAAACAAAACGGTCCTCACCCGTACAGGGGTAGGCAACGCAATATTCACCGTAGATGTGGAAAGATTAGTGAACCGTTTACGTACAAAAAGATTCATACACCCCACAAGACTTAAACCCTACCACAAACCCGAATGGACTGTTTTTGAAGATCACAGAATAATCACATTATATAGATCAGTAATCCTAGGCATTTTCAACTATTACAAGGACTCCATAAATATTAACAATGAGATTTACACTGCTTACTACTTCTTGAAAGCTTCCTGTGCCTGTACCCTTGCCTCTAAATACAAACTAATCACGATGAAAAAGGCATTCTCCAAATATGGTCCCAACCTCAAGGTTCTACCACCCCACTCCAAAAGAGCTGTAGAAATACCAACATTCAAAACACTTAAAGAAAATCAAATCTCTAGGTCCCACAAAACGAATAGGAGAGATCCACTTGAAATCACGACCAATTGGCGTACAAGATTTAAACTACTTTCATACTGCTGCATCTGCTCATCAACTGAAAACGTAGAAATGCACCACATTAAAAGATTACGCGGTCCAACAGGTGAAAACATAACTAAGGGATTCGACAGAGTCCTAGGCGCAATCAACAGAAAACAAATCCCAGTCTGTGGAGAATGCCACAACAAGATCCACAAAGGAGAATATGATCAAAAATCTCTTAACCAAATATTCAAAGAAATACAAAACCAACAAATTCTATCGTTATAAAAAATTTCAAAAAAAAAAAAATTAAAATTAAGAGGAGGTTATACTTATGACTGGAAACAAAAAAAATGAAGATATAGAAATTCCTTTTGAAAAAATAAAAAATCCCACGACAATCAACAGAGCTAAAACAAACCCAATAATGTTAAATAAGCTCATAGAATCCCTAGCGACCAAATTAAACTCCCCCCCTGGAGTTACGAAAGCCCTCATCTTTGGAAACTTACACACTGGAGGGACTGCCTCCAAAGCATCCCCCAATCACACATTTAGCTTAACACACGAAAATAATGATATCTCGTTAAACCTACAAACCCTCAAAACGGCAGCAGAAAGACTTATAGCCACCGAAGGAGAAAAATTTACACTAAGACAATTAGCCCGCACCCACGAACAAGAAATACTATCCTTTGCAGCGAAATTTAATATACAGGGAAACCTTGCAAAAAAACTACTACAAATGGATCCATACCTAGAACCCGACCAGCTGACATTTGCAGCAGACTACGTAGATCCCACTAATCCTTCGATCCCCCAACCCATACAAAAATTACTTATGGAACACAAGAAAGAAACAATAAAATAAGAAAAAAATAATGCAGGAGAGTTGTACAAATAGCCGTATGATGGGTAACTATCACGTACGGTTAGGTAGAAGGAGGGGTTGGTATGACCTGGCCCCTTACTTTCATATCATTTCTGGGGCTGTAGTTCCTACTTCAAATGCTATTGGCCTTCATTTTTATCCAATCTGGGAAGCAGCATCTTTAGATGAATGGTTATTTAATGGCGGACCATATGAATTAATCGTTTGCCATTTTCTTTTAGGTATTTGTTGCTATATGGGGCGTGAATGGGAACTTTCTTTCCGTTTAGGCATGAGACCGTGGATCTCAGTGGCTTATTCTGCACCAGTTGCAGCAGCAGCAGCTGTTTTCGTTATTTATCCTATCGGACAAGGATCATTCTCTGATGGAATGCCTTTAGGAATTTCAGGAACATTTAATTTTATGATTGTTTTCCAAGCTGAGCACAATATCCTCATGCACCCATTCCATATGTTTGGTGTTGCTGGTGTTTTTGGAGGATCTTTATTCTCTGCTATGCATGGTTCGTTAGTTACATCATCATTAATTAGAGAAACTAATGAAAACGAATCAACAAATGCAGGATATAGATTTGGTCAAGAAGAAGAGACTTACAACATCGTTGCAGCTCATGGATATTTTGGAAGATTAATTTTCCAATTTGCATCATTCAACAACTCTCGATCATTACATTTCTTCTTAGCTGTTTGGCCTGTTGCTTGTATTTGGTTAACTTCATTAGGTATTTCTGTTATGGCATTTAATCTCAATGGTTTCAATTTTAACCAATCAATTGTGGATTCTCATGGCCGTGTATTAAACACATGGGCGGATATTATTAATAGAGCCAATCTTGGCATGGAAGTTATGCACGAACGTAATGCTCATAATTTCCCATTAGATTTAGCTGCTATGGAAGCACCGTCAGTTAATGGATAATTGAGTTAATTTTTTTTAGTTAAACATGAGCTCCCCTTCGGGGGGCCCGTGTTTAAATACATCAACCTAACCATTTCTTATCTTACAGTATCACATCAAGTTTTTCCTTTGTTATTACTAAAAAACAAATAAAAAAATTCTTATGCATGTTTTTTTTTAATAAACGAACTCATTCTATGGAGTCAAGATTGTATTTTTCTAGTTGTGGATATGTATTGTTCTTTCTGTGAACTTACAGCTTTTCTCCGTTTCGTTCTTTATATAATATAATAACCATAATCATCACCTCACAGGATCGAGCAAAGTGGATAAATGAAAAGTATTTCAATGACAACTTTTGAACTTCCTACAAAGCAATTCCAAACTGTCGAATTTTCTATTTATATTATAAAGTGATCCTAATTTTGAATGTTCAAAAAAATGTACAAGGTTCATTTTCTGTTCGAAGATCCCCCAAAAATCCCTTCGGAGTTTCTTGAACTCCTTTGGTTTTTTGACAAATACTAACAATCGGAGAAGGCCTTTTTAAGAATTTTCACCTCCGCACTTTTAAATTTCAACCAGGATGCCCCTTTGGGGTACTTCATTTTTTTCGTCTTTGTTCAAATGAAGGTTTAGATTTAGATAGTTTTAGCCTATCTCTTGAATATTGGAAGGCAAGTTCCCGAATAGTTGGAGTTTATCACCCATATTACCTTACCTTTTTCTCATATGATATTGGTCTTGATCTTGATGAATCTATTTTAGATCGTCCTTAATTTTAACAACCCTTAGAAATCTAATACAGAAGGAAAACTTGGTATAATCTTCTGAGTCTTCAAAAAGAGATAATATGATAACATAATGATATTGTGCTCACCTATTATCATATTCTCGCAGTTTTGGTGACTCGAAACAAGTTATAACGTGAGAGTAGGCTCCCAAGGACAAAAGAAGATTTGAAATGAAGTTTAGATACATTTTTCTTTATTGATACATTTTTCTTTATTGTAAGTATTTATTGCTTTTTTTGTACAATCTAAACAAATACCTAGAATTGTAAACTATTCACTTGAAAAAAGTAATTTTCTAAATTCTACACTTGGAATTTTCTCTTTTTGTTTCATATTTTAAATATTTTGTGGTTTTTGAATCCACTCAATTGATTATTAAATCCACCTACTGGCTGGTTCTGATTAAATTTTCGACTAAAATCAAAAATCCCCTTTTTAAAAGTTTTTTGGGTGATGACAGAAAAATAAAAGTTATTAATAGAATGCTTATTTTTTCAGCGAATCTTCTAGGGCCCCTCAAGGGGATCCTAGAAGATTTAATTAAAGATTGAGGAGGTTATCCAACCGCACCTTCCAGTACGGTTACCTTGTTACGACTTCTCAGGCATTACCAGATTCACCTTAGGCAACTTTACCCCCAAGGGGGTATCCATTGATTTTGGGTGCACCCGACTTTGCCTGAGTGACGGGCGGTTTGTACAAGGCCCGGGAACGTATTCACCGCCGTATGGCTGACCGGCGATTACTAGCGATTCCGACTTCATGTCGGCGAGTTGCAGCCGACAATCCGAACTGAGATAGAGTTTTTGGGATTTGCTAACTTTTACAAGTAAGCTTCCCTTTGTCTCTACCATTGTAGCACGTGTGTCGCCCAGAATATAAGGGGCATGCTGACTTGACCTCATCCTCGCCTTCCTCCAGCTTTTGGCTGGCAGTTTCATTCGGTCGCGTTTTGCGCGTTAACAAATGATAAGGGTTGCGCTCGTTGCGGGACTGAACCCAACATCTCCATTGAACCTCATAATTTCTTATAAGTTTAGACTATACCTTCATCTTTTCTATTATAAAAAGAGCTGGCGTTTGACCTAACCCTTAAGAGTATAGGTCTTGTACTTTTTCAAAAAATAAAAGTTTTTATGAAATTTCCTCAGTCGTTACGGGGTTATAGAAAGCTTATATTGCATACACGGTATAATAAAATGATGAATACAATTATAAAAATTATTATATGACTTTGCTGGAATATAAAGTTGACCGTTCTTATGTAAATTAAGTTCTATATTATAATTTTTTAAAATAGCTAATTGTAAACGTCTTCTACTTTGTAGATCATAACCAACAATATTTATAATTACACCTTTTTTTGTATTCCCACCCTGACCACCATCATCCATATAAAGAATAGCCAAAGCAAGATTTGATATTAAAATTTTTTCTATATTATAGGGAACAATTTTTTTTCCAGTAGGATAAAAAAGAGAACGTAAATCTTTGAAAATAGCTTTAGTATAAAAACGATAACTGGTATATATGCGATCTGTACGTTTATCATATCTAGAAACTTGTACAGGCTCACTTCTTACTATAGTCTTCAATTTCTCATATTTCCAATAAATATATTCTTTTTGTTTAATCGAATGTTCAATTTGTAGACATCCCGATTTAGTTAAATAACTATCTCCTAAAATACAGCCAATAACAATTTGTTGTATACACATAAAAGGCAAAATAGGATATTTTATAAAATATCTTTCTAAACTTCCCACGATATTCCCGTAGTCAAACACCTTAGGGTTTACCGTTATGAGCCAGATTTTTCTAAAAAATCACTTTTTTAGGTCGCAAGTATTTACGACACGAGCTGACGACAGCCATGCACCACCTGTTTCCATTGTTCCTAAAAGGACTAATTCTTTTTCAAGAAAAAGCCAATGAACTGTCAAATTCTGGTAAGGTTCTTCGCGTTGCATCGAATTAAACCACATGCTCCACCGCTTGTGCGGGCCCCCGTCAATTCCTTTGAGTTTCACTCTTGCGAGCTTACTCCCCAGGCGGGAGATTTAAAGCGTAAGCTTAAGTTCTGATAAAACCAAAACTGAATCTCCATCGTTTACAGCTAAGACTACTAGGGTCATTAATTAAAGATTAAAAACAACGATTTTCAATCTGAAATGGACTATATCATTTTCTGAAAATTTTTTAATTGAGTTTTTCGTAACTGAATTGTCTCTCGGATAACATTTTCTTTGCAATTAGGAAAACCAAAAACCATCTCAGAAATCCAGCGTTCTTGAAGTTCAGTATTTTTGTATAATAAGCAAAATTTATAAAGCATAGATGACATTAAATAACCAGAAATAGGTATATGAGGCATTATTATACGAAATAATTTTTTCAAAGATGTATTTTTTAGATAAAGACGAAAATAGTTTTTATGTTGTCCATTATAAAATCTTTTTAAAACACCTATATGAACTTCAATTTTCCAGACAACATAAAAATAACGTTTTAAAACCTCATGTTCTTTTTTTGAAAATCCATCTGTACAAAAAACACCTCTGCGACCATTATCTATAATACTCCCATCATCAAGCCACCAAATAGCCAAACTTAATGGTGTTAAAAAATTTAACCATTTTCGTCTTATTCGAAGACGATTTTTTCTATATATAATATTATAAATTTCTGTAAGTTGTTCCTTAGCTGCGCTTTGAAAAAGAAATTTTTCCTTCTGACTATAACCACTCGGTTTTTGGAGTTGATTGGATTTTTTTGTCGAGATTTCTTTTAATTCTTTAATTTTCCAGTTGTAATAGTCTTTTTGGGAAATAGAATGTCTGATCCAAAATCGTGCATTCTTATAAGGTTTGTAAATTTTTAAACTTCCATCACCTAAAAGAGAACCTAAGAGAATTGCTTTACAAGAATCCGACAAAGATATTTGTGAAAATTTTTTTTTACTAAGATTTACAAATTCTAACATATCTTCTATCTACTTAATTTCATAGTCTCTACGGGGTTTATTTCAAACTTCCCTCGGGATTAAGATTATAAAAAATCCCTTCCCCGATATAGCTAGATACAAACTATATCTCACAATATAGCAGGACACCTTTGGCCTTTTTTTTTTGGAGCTTGGCCTAATTTATCTAATCCTATTGGCTCCCTTAGCTTTCGTCCATGAGTGTCAGTATAGACCCAGTAGAGCGCTTTCGCCGCTGGTGTTCTTCTCGATATCTACGCATTTCACCGCTCCACCGAGAATTCCCTCTACCTCTATCTATCTCAAGTTTTTGAGTATCATACTGACTTCCCAAAGTTGAGCTTTGGACTTTCACAGTAGACTTCAAAAACCACCTTCGGACCCTTAACGCCCAATAATTCCGGATAACGCTTGCATCCCCCGTATTACCGCGGCTGCTGGCACGAAGTTCATGTAAGTTCTCTAGTTACTTAGAGCATAGACTATACCATCATCTAATAACGAATAACTAACTGCGTTATTAGAGCTCGGCATATTATAAACAAAGAATCGCAGATTTCAAAAAATCATCTTTTTATTCCAATTGTTTATCGCAGATAACTTTAGTCTTTAGTCGTTACGGGGTTTTCCTAACTTATATTCCATAGTAGGAATCTGTTGAACATGAATCTTAATAAGGGCGACTAGTCGAGAAAAAGATTGACGAGGAATATATAAATAATATTGAGCTTTATTTTTTTTAATGGAATTCCGAACAATATTTGTCCGAATTTTAAAATTTTTAAAAAGCAATTTTTGCAAAATTTTTTGTTCTTCTAAACTAAAAGCACAAGTAGCTAATCGACCAGCAACACAATCTTTACGAGCATTACCGTCATCTAACCACCAAACAGCTAAGCTTAAGGGGTGTTTTATATAATCAATAAGCTCATTATCAATTTTTTTCAAACCATTTTCTTTATAAAATAAAGAATGATATTGTAGTAATATTTTCTCGGATTGTGTAGAAAAAGAATAAGCTTTCCCCAATGGACGTTGTTGGCTTTTAGGAGGGGCTGTCCTTTGGCACAAAGCAAGTAGTTGTTTATATTTCCAGTCGACATATTCTTTTTGTTTATAAGAATGACATATTCGTAGTCTAGCTTTTTGAGCTCTCTTTTGTAAAAACCCATCACCTAAAAGAGTTCCTAAAATAATTGAATGTTCAATCAATGTTAATTCCATATGTTCAAAAGTTCAAAAACTTCCCACGGTATTACCCACTAAAAGTTAGGGTTTGACCGTTATAGCCGAGTTTGCTATAAAGAATTTCTTCTTTAAAGGGCCAATTTTATTTAGCCGATGCTTTTTCCTCAAATACCGTCATTTTTTTTTATTTTTCTTTTCTGAGAAAAGGAGTTTACGACCCAAGAGCCTTCATCCTCCACGCGGCATTGCTCCGTCAGGCTTTCGCCCATTGCGGAAAATTCCTCACTGCTGCCCTCCGTAGAGGTCTGGGCCGTGTCTCAGTCCCAGTGTGGCTGATCATCCTCTTAGACCAGCTACTGATTGTAGTCTTGGTAAGCTCTTACCTTACCAACAAACTAATCAGACCCAAGCCCGTCCTTTGGCATTTATTAAATATTTCGGTTTTCAAGAACCATCATCGAGTTTTAGCTTTCGTTTCCAAAAGTTATTCTCGTCCAAAGGGTTGGTTCTTAGGTGATACTCACCCGTTCGCCACGAATAAACAGCCCCCAAGGGGCTGAAAATACGTTCAACTTGCATGTGTTAAGCATGCCGCCAGCGTTCATCCTGAGCCAGGATCAAACTCTCCGATTTATTAATTCTTTTTTTTTCTTATTTTATATCAATCCAGTCAGCCTTTCTTAGAGTTGACTAAATATCTTAGCAATGTGTTTGTTGAATGATTATAGGTAAAACAAACCATTCGGTCCGTTTTTCTGGGTAAATCAACAACCACAAAACACATTGACCACAATGTTTTGGCCACAGTTTTCAAAAACCTGGAGGCAAATTGCACTAGGGAGGTACATTTTAACCCTCCTCATTTAGTTTGCTTTCAAAACGGGGTTTTGGATTTAGAAACCTCGGAATTCGAATCTGGAAAGGAGGTGCCCTATAAGGGCTACTATTTTAAATATTTTCTGCCCTTCGGTTATGCTCCTATAAAGAATATAAAAATAAATTCTGAACAGGTTTTATTTGAAACCATAAGAAAATTTTGTCCGAATATCCTGTCTTGGTTTGAGGAAATGGTGGGTGACTCTGGTATAATATCCATTATTTTCTGTTTTGCTTCAGCCATACTCCAAAATTTTGACCTAGATAGGTTTTTATTTTTTATAGGACCCTCAAATTCAGGAAAATCCACTGGAATTCAATTTTTTGATTCTTTGTTTATGCCCAACTCTGTGATTACAAAAACTTTTTCGGAGTTTAGTAGTCAGTTTGGTTTAGCAGATATACCTGAGAAAGAGCCAAGGATTATAGTTATTAGAGATTCCGAGAGTAAAGCCTCGGAGAAGGCTACGGCCATTTTAAAAAGCTTGGTTTCCAATGGTGAACCTGTGGCAATTCAACGGAAATTTATGACTTCTGTTGATTATATTTTTAAAGGGGGTGTGATTATAGCCTCTAACTATTCCACTATTTTCCAACGCACGGGAAGAGGTGTCCTTGAAAAACGAATGATTCCTATTGAATTCAATAAAATAATACCACCAGATTCACAAAAAGAAATAGGTGAACTCTTTCCCAAAAATGAGCTGGGGTTTTTTATAGCTTTAGCATTACGGTTTGATAAAAGGTTCGTCTTGAATACCCTACGTATGGCTCACCGTACGGAAATAGTGGGCGATAACCAGGCACTTTTGACTGAAAGCAGCATTCACACATCTGTTCTCCAATTTATAGAAAAATCTTTATTGCGAAAAGAGGGTGCTTTTGTTTTCTCTGGTTTTACTTCAAAAGAACGTCGTGGGGATCTAAAAAGTATTGCTGGGGAATACGAGAAATACTTAGAAATCTATAACCCCAATCAAACCGTGGAGGCCGCGGCAAATCTAAGAGATAAGTTTCAAACGGTTTTAAATTACCTAGGCTGGACGACAACCCAGCCCATTGTCAGTCCCGACAGGGGGAGAATTAAGGTCAATTTGAATAATGGAAAATCCATACAGCGTCGGGGATATAAAAATCTAGCCTGGAAGAATGAGGGTGACCAGCCCCAGGAATATGACCAGTCCCAGGAAGATGATCAGCCCCAGAGTGGGACAAGTGTGACAGGTGTGACAGTGGGGACGTCCCAGTCCCATAGTGGGACTGTGGGGATGTCACAGGAATATGGGGAGGAAAACCCCAAATATATAGGAATAACTTTATAAAAAAATATAGATGTGACACCTGTGACACCTGTGACACCTATTTTATAACAATATATAAATTATTAATATGACTCTTAAAATATTATTCAAAAATCATTTTTAGACACATAATCATAAATGCCACATGTATAAGTTTAAACCAAAATCATATAGTTCAGGTAAAACTATTAAAAACCTAGGGAGTGCTACAAGATTAACACACAAAAAAAATTTTGTTCAAGAAGATGTTTTAGTAAATGATACTACTAGTGTAGTAGATTTGTTCCAACACTCAAAAATTATGCACGAAACCCCTGTTATTTATCAAGAGGAATTGGATTTTCTTTAGTTCTTGCTTTTATTATAGTCCTGGGTCGCGGGTTAAATTTAGGAAAGTTTTTGAAAAGTACCAACATTATTTATCAGCAAGAAGACCTTCAAATATTGATTCCTGGGACACTTGGGAATCTACTTCTTATGTCTTATTCCGAGTCACACTAAGTAAACACCTTGAAAATTTAAATGAGGGCGTGGAAATTATTAAACACCGCGGTGTGCTTTATTTAAATAATGTCGAAGAAAAGGTTGTGTTCGAGAAACAATTTCTAGATAAGTGCCGAGAGGACTTCAATAACTAACATCTAAAATTTTATGAGAAAAATACAAGAAGAGTTGATATTGGAAACAAATTCTTTACTTTCAGTCGAAATTTTTTATAGGTTCCAGAACAAAATTTATTCGTGTCGACTTTGCTATATGGTGGATAACCCCACAGGATTTGTTTTAAAAACCGATTCTTTAGTTTTAGGTGAACTTTTTAAAGAACTTTTTATTAGTAATCTATTTTTGCCCTGGTTTCAGGAAGATGTTTCGTTTTTCAAAATAAAAATTAATAAAACCACATTTTTAATCAACCCACCACTTCTGGGCACGGCGCCCGACATCCGTAATGGAGCAAAGGGGCTATATGTTTGCCAACTTTATTGCAAAACCCGTTATGCCTCAACAACACCTTTTAAATTTAGAATAAGGGGTTTTTATTGTGATGTGTTTCCACGCCCCCTTTTCTGCGACATTTTATTTCCCTTAGAAACTCTTTATTTAAAAGTTCCTTACGAGGTGTCTGGAAAACCCAATGAAAAATCTCTAGAACTACGTTTTTATGGTTTAAGTGATATCAATAAAATGGAAGTTCTGGAGTTGGTGGAAAGCTTTGAACCATTTGATAAATAATATTATATTTCTACTACAAATAGGGAGATTGTTTATCAAAATTATGAAGAAATTGTTTATAGTAATCCTGTGGTAGATTCCTGGGACACCCAGGAGAGAACTTTGTTGGAAAAATTTTTATAAAATTTATATGACTATTAATTATATTTTTTTGGATACGGAAACAACTTTTGAAAAAAACCTACCTATTATTTTCAACGAAATCGTTTTTGTTCAGTTTATTATTGTAAAACAAATAGAATTTTTGCATTTTATAAAAAACCGACCTTTATGTGAATTAAAGGATTTTATGCCTGAGGTCACTATTTGGAGAATAGAAGAATGTGGGGAGAAAGAAAAAATTTATTTAAAAGATCTTTTATTAAACAAAAAAAATCAATTAGTTTTATTTAATGCTCCGTTTGATATAGCCCATCTATTAAAATGGTTATATCCAGACGAGTTTTTCCCTGGGAATAATTTATTTACCTATTCTAAAAAGCATATTAATTGTTTTATATGGGATCTATTTTTAATGCTAAAAATAATCCACCCCGGGTATAAAGAAAATAGCTTAAATCATTGGTCACAAAGACTGTATCGACTGTCTTTATCAAAAACCCTACAAACCTCTTTTAAAAAAGAAACAATTTTAGATAACCAATTGAAGACGTATATGGAGGGAGATGTAAAAATTTTAATTTATATCTGGGGTCAAATTTTATTTGAAAATTATTCTTGGTTAAACACACATACTAATAAAAAAACATCTTGTTATTATATTTATAAAAAATATTTTTGTCAACTTATTTTTTTTTCGGTGGATTCTTGTTTCAGAGGTTTAAATATAGATGTGGAAAGAGTAAGAGAGACCCTGAAAGAAAAGGAGGGTGAAAAGACCCAAATGGATCAAATTTTTGCAGATTTGACCCAAATTGACCCAAATTTGGTAAAATCATCTCAAACCTTTGGAAAAAACATTGTGCCGCTGCTTGAAGAATATGTGGTAGATCTGATTCCTAAAACACCAACGGGTTTATTTAAATTTAGTTTTCGCGAATTCAGAATTTTATTGGAAAAACACCATATAGAATCTCCCATTTTCAGAGCTCTTACAGATGTTTTAAAAAAAAGACGGGAAATAATCCTATCAAAAAATCTCCTAAAAAATATAAAAAAAATCTTTTCGGCGGAAGGAGCCCATAATAAATTATTTTTTAATTTTAAGATAGCTGGTGCCACAACGGGGCGTGTCACAACAAGCAATTATAATCTCCAGGGTCTACCATATTTTTTAAGGTCTGGTATTGTACCTGCTAAAGGAAACATATTTGTGATTGCTGATGTTTCCCAAGAGGAGGTACGTATTATGGCCGAAATTTCAAAAGAAAAGGAACTATTGAAAATTTTTAATCAAAAATTAGATTTTCACGCAAATACAGGGGCTATTATTACAGATACAAAATATGAGAAATTTTTAGAATTTAAAGAGACGGACCCCGAGTTTTTTAAATCAAAACGGGCCTTAGCAAAATCTTTAAACTTTGGTTTATTTTACGGCATGGGACCCATAACCCTCCAAAAACACCTAGAGGTTGGAAATATATTTTTACCTCGTAAAGAAACAGAAGTGTATTGGAGAAAATGGCACAGGAACTATCCAGGGGTTCAAGACTACCAGAAAACAATAGTTGAAAATTTATGGGCCAGTAAAAACAAAGGCTGTAAACCTGTGTTTTCCAGCTACTTAAAAAGTAACCAGAATCTTTTTTTTATAACTTCTTTGGGGGGGCGCGTTAAAAGAAATAACGAACTGGACGTTGGAAATATCGATTATAAAACCTTCAAAAAAACTAAAAATTTTTTAACAGAATGTTCTAATTTCCCAGTACAGGCCACTGGGGCGGATCTTTTATCCGAAATTTGGCAAGAATTGGAAAAAACCCTTTGGGAAAAGGGTCGGGTAGTCTTAACGGTTCACGATGAAATAATAATCGAGACCAAGCCTCATTTGTATGAAGAGGTCAAAAAAAGCATCGAAAAAGTTGCTTTGGTTTTAGGTGAAAAATACCTTCCCAGTGTGGGTTTGAGTTTTGATATATCAGGGCCTGAAACAAGCTGGACAAAACCATAAAAATTTTTCAGTTAATATAGTTGTCACAGGTGTCACAGGTGTCACACTGTCCCAATAGTTGAAAATTATATAATATTTATATTACTTTATAGGACTTTTTATAATATATAGGGGCCTATACTGTGACACTCAAAATATATTGGGACGGTGTCACAGGTGTCACACTGTCCCAATAGTTGAAATTATATAATATTTTTATAATATATAAAAAGAACTTTTGTTATAATATATAACATATAGGGGCCTGTACTGGGACACCTGGGACACTCAAAAGAGAACTTTGTTGGAAATTATAAAATGAAAAAATATAAATTATGAAAAAAAAGATTATTAATTACCTAGCAAAATTTTTGTTACTTAATTATCAATATAAACTAGATTCTCGTGTACGTTTGAAATGGGTTTACGAGAATTTTATTAATATGTTGGAAAAAGAAGATGTATCTGGGGGGGTTTACACCTACAAACAGTTTCGTCTCGATTTAAAGGAACTGGCCGATTTATTTAATGGGAACTCAAAATTGATAGAGCTTCGTGTGAAGAATGCACTTTATGTTTTACACCTTCAAGAGAGGGTGGATAACAACGTCATTACCGACCAGGTTGAAAATGTTCTTGCAATAATTTAAATTTAAAGTTATATAGTAAAAGTATTTCAACTGTTCGTGCTCAAACCAAATTAACACACAAAAATCTTGTTTTTAAATGCCCAGTCGGTATAGTGGAAAACACTAAACCTCTAGTAAATACAATTTTACTTGCGGCGGCCCATAGTGTTTTACAGCCACGTCAGCCTAAAATACAATGCGACGTTGAAATAGGTGTAGGTAATAGTTGGGCCGATAAACCTTAGTATATTTTTTATACGTATGTGATGTGAGGGACATACCCACTTCCCCAGCAAGTGTCTTGAACCAGAACTATATTGGTTCTTAATCATTTTAAAAGAATAATTATGGCAAAACACATTTTTAATAAGGGTGATTATCTTACCCTGCGTTTATCTTATAGTGTAAACAATAGAGTTCACTCAATGAACTTAGGATTTACTGTTAACACAGGCTGCACTATGGATCCCATTGTTGTAGCGCGTTATATTTATGTAAAATTTTTTAAAGAGATTATTTATGATGCTTGGGCTAGCCCCGTGAGTCCACAATACTTAGTTTTTTATTACGGGGGAATGTTTTTCAGATTGTCATCACTAGAACCATTAGTAAAAAAAAATGATATAGACCGCGAACAATTTTTTCGGTTTTATTTTTATCTTATTAACCGGGAAAGACCGGTCCCATTAAATATATACGGTATTTCTAAAAGAGATAACCAGTTTATAGAAAGCTTTAAGGAAAAAGTAGTTGATTTTTTAAACAACACTATAACAATACCCACAACTGAGGGTATTGCTCCTTCGGAAACGTCCTTAGAAACGTCCTCTGGAACGTCCTGGGAAACGTCCTTAGAAACGTCCTCTGAAACTTTTCTTAGTGTTAGTTTCGCGGGTGTTCGTTCAACCCCACAAATATTAAGTTTGGACGAAATATGTAGTGTTGATTTAAAAGTGCTGAAACTACCAAAAAATCAACGGGATCTCTTAATGCAAGAGGAAATATTGCCTCTAGGATCAGACTCAGATTTAGACTCATAATCATAAATGCACATGTATAAGTTTAAACCAAAATCATATAGTTCAGGTAAAACTATTAAAAACCTAGGGAGTGCTACAAGATTAACACACAAAAAAAATTTTGTTCAAGAAGATGTTTTAGTAAATGATACTACTAGTGTAGTAGATTTGTTCCAACACTCAAAAATTATGCACGAAACCCCTGTTATTTATCAAGAGGAATTGGATTTAGAAATTCAGCAAAGTTTAGTAAATGAGTTGCCTTCGCCGTCTGTGCCTACTAAATTAGATGTGGATGCTGCATACCAGCAATTCAAAGAAAATATGGCGGATATTGCCTTTAATCAACTGTATTTGGAAAAAGACCAAAACAGGAATTTGTTGTTAATAGAATCTCGTTTATTAGGTCACAGAGTTTCTTGGTCAAAAATTCACCAGATCGACGTGGGTTTAGAGGCTGAAATCGATGCTCAAGTTAGTTCACAAAGTTTTGAACGTGTGCAAGCCTCTGCAGTCCAAGATTTACGACAAAAGTGTATTCTGGAAAATGTTGAGTACACCCATTCTCAGGTTATGAAAAACTTAACCCAGATGGTTGATGGGGAAATTTTAGAACAACAAGAGAAATTTCATTTTGACCAAGTCTCCGAAAAAATAAGTTTGGAGACCGCGGTACAGGATCGACTAGATAAGGTTTTGGAGTTACTGGAAAACCATCTAAATGAATTAAAAACGGTTGGCCAACTGAAGGAAAATCGTTCGGAAATAGGTATTGAACCCATAGGTATTAAACCCATAGCCCCTAACCAGATACCTCAGGCATTCGTTTATGCTGGTGGACGCCCTCAGCATTATTTAGGAAATGGTGGTTCTAATGGTCCTGACGGTGGTGGTTCTAATGGTCCTGGCGGTGGTGGTTCTAATGGTCCTGGCGGTGGTGATGACTTACCAGATGGCGAAGGAGGCCCTGGACTTGGTTATTTTGCTTTAATGATTCTGTTTTGGGGTACACTCATTTCAACTTTTAAAACTGTTTCGTCTTTTATACTTAATTTTATGATTGATAGACTAAACTTTAACGGATTAAGTTTACTTGAAATTTTAGAGAAATTGTTTGGTCAAGAACAAATTGAAGATACACCACCAGAAGGGGCAGCACACCAACTCGAAGTAAAACCACCTGGATTAACTGCAAGACTGCCTTCCCTAGTCCCTTTAACGGTTGCAGCAGCGGGCTTAGTCGCTTGGTCTTATTTTCTATCACCTGAAAACTTATTAAGGTGCTTAAATCTGTTTTTCAACCTGTCAGCAATGCTGGGGCGTTCTTTCGGGAGATTACTATTATATGTAATTCCTCAACCGCTTCAAGGGGTGGCAATTCTATTAGGGAATGGTGTAGCCCAGGTGTTGAGTTTCACACGAAGAAGACTTATTCCAGCCATTATGTTAAGTCGAACCCTAATGGTTCTAGGTCTAAAACTTTATGTACTGCTTAAGCTAGCCACCTTCGGGGTTGAACTCTGTCGATTGTTTTCTGCTCTTTCCCCGCCTTGGTTTAAAAAGGGAGTACAGCAAGTCGCCGAAGCTGTTGAATCCTCAAATCAAATTGAAGAGGTTGGTTTAATTACTGAAAATCCTTTTTTATTCGGGTTTTTAAAATCTGTGGTTGTTTTTTTGCTTCCTTTTATACCTTTACCTGAAAATAAGGGGATAAAATTTGCTTGTTGGGCTTTACTTTTGTTTTTAATAAATCGGGATACAGATTATTTTAAAATTTTCATTGGTCAATTAATGGAGGTACCTTCGGTGGTGACCTTAACCTCTTGTATTTTCGGAAGATTTGCATGTATTTTTATTGCTTTAAATCTATCTAAAGATTTGAAAGATACAGATTTCAAAGCTATTACTTGGTTGTTTTATGGTTCCCTTTATTATTATAAAGTATTTGGACTGGCTTTGAGGGCTAGTTCTAATTTACTACCTGTTTAAAATTGAATCAAATGAAAAGAAATCTATTGAATCTATTGAAATTGATTCAGATTAAATTAAATTTATGGCTTTGTTTGCTTTTCTCTCAGGACGTTTTTTTTTGTTACCGGTTTAGCTAATACGTCCCTCCAAGGGATTTATTAGCTAATCTTCATTATTTTTGTTTAATTTCTTATTAGAGGCCTTTTATTGAAAACCTCCTAGATTATTTTTTTTAAATGCTCATAAAATGCTCATAGAGTCTTGTTGAAAAAACTCGCTGGTTCATTTTATGTAAAAGTTTTTTAAATGCATTATAGGGGCCTCTACGTGCGTCTATGGCCCTATTAGGAGTTTCGAAGGGTCCACAGATCCGCATTACCAAAGGTCAAAATATGCCCGAGTTAAAGCCTGTTCCAAAGCATTTTCAGGTCTTTCCATTAGATTTTTTACAAAATACGTATTTTTCTTCTTCATTTTTGAAGTCTTTAGTTCCTCGGTTAATTCAACTCTTAAATTTTTACCCCAGAGGGGTTAATATAACCTAGGGGCTTTCGTCTATCACCTATTTCTTTTATGTATCATAGATGACCTTCAGCTTTTGGACACTCCAAATATTTGTATTTTATACTTTTTAAATTTCCATAAGAGTTTATCAAAATCTTTATTTCTTATATTTTCAAAACCTTTAAAAAAACACCGCACTGCCCTTTCCTAAATTTGCATTATAGATTTTATGTTGAAGGTCTTCGAAATGCACCCTAGGGGCCTATACGTGCGTCTATGGCCATATTATTAATTTTTTTCCTCTTCGGATTATCCTATCCGCTTCGCTTATGTTATTTCACTCCAATTGCTTGCTTTAAAGAAAGATTTGCTTTTCTTGTTTAGACGATTAGCTTGCTTCTTTGTTTACGCTCTCATTTTCCTCTTAAAAAAGATTTCTTCCTATTTTTTTTATTTGACCACTTTACCTCGGTGAGACCTGAGCTTTCTAGCTTTTTCTCATTTTTATAAAGATCAACATTTTCTTTCACAGACATTGCAACCTTTACCCTCTTTTGTTTTTCTTTTCTCTATAATGTATAGAGGTTATTTTTCTGGATGTTTTGTTAAGTTTCACACTTTAATCTTGAGAGGTAAGACAGAGTCTCTTAAATTTTTATTTTCAGAGATTTCTTTATTTCTGTAAATTTTTATTGAACCTTCGCCAACTTCCTTCATTTGTTGTTTACTCCGAATAATGCCTTGAACATACAATGAATGCTCCTCAAAACACCGCGCTGGCTTAACCTGTGCCCTTGGCAGTCGATCTATGTCTTGACCAATCACTGGGTTCTCCAAAACCGCTTCTAAAAGATCTTTAATCCAGTAATTCATGTTTGGTTTTTGAGAAGATTGTCTACGGCAGGGTAGGTTGTGGAACTCATCGGCTATTCGTATTAAATCTTTACTAAAGGCGAATATTGCTTCTCTACGACCTTCAAGTGCTTGGCGTTTCTTCTTAGATGGCAATTTCCCAAAAAGAAGATGGCACAAAGGATTTTCCCCCATAGGACACAAAGCCCATTCGTGGTCATTATTCTGGCCTATTCGCCAACCGATTCTCCAACTCTCGGAGGAAAGTTCACTATTTAAATATTTAACCTGCTTCGCCGAAATAGTAGGAATTTTCTTTTTCAAGGTTTCAGCAAAATAATAGTGAGCATTTGAAACTTCCATAAAAACTTCTTTTAACAGGTGCTTCTGCGATAGACTGACCCTCTTGGGCTTCTTTCCATTTGAATTTTTATTTAAACCATTCTCCAAAGAATCACTACTTGAAGAAGCACCAGAAATTGATATTGAAGGTGATTTAGATTTATCTCTACCTGATTTTGAGGGTTTATTTTCCCTCATATACTTCCGATGTTCTGACAATAATTGGGTCCTTGGTAATTGGTCTAACTCTTGCTTCAGAGCGTTATACAAAAATGTTTCTATATTCTCAGCCTCGGCAAAACCTTCTGAACATTGTACTTCCAGCCGAATTTCCTTAGAGTATCCTTCATCTTTTTGTTGTTGTTGTTTCTTTTCGTAAACCTTGCTCTTGCCTCCGGCCCAACTTACATAGTTACCACTTGTTTTGGAGTCGCCTTTTATACGAGCCCTATCACCTGTATCGTTCTTTTTTTGCATTTTGTTGAATGATTTGCTAAAATTATAGTATTGTTGGTCTAATTCATCTTGACTCACTTGTTTTCGTAATGTCAATTGAGCATCAAGACGCTTTATTTTCCATATTCCTAATAAGATATTTTCATGTTTTAAAAAATTTTTTAGGAATAAGTGGGCTATCTTACCTGGGATATCCAGAATAAAATCAGTGCCATTCCCGTGGGCATTTTTACGCTGTCCCACGAAAAAATTCTGTTTCTCCCCGTTTATTGAAAATGCCCAACCTTTATAAGGTTGGCCAAATTTACGTTGGCTTTTTTTGCCAACAAATGAAAAAAACTGGCTTTTTTTTGTTTTCAAAAGCCCGAAGGCATAAGTTACTAAACTACGGGTCTTCGAAGTGACCCGTAGATAATCTGTTTCAATCATATTTATATTCCCTCTGATTTCATTGAGTTTTCTATGGAAATTCATTTTTAACGGACTTTCTTTTTGTTTATTAAAAATTAAGAATATTTTTTTGAAAAAATATTAACCACTTGAATTTTATTCCCTTGTTTGTAAAATAAATAATTGTTTTTTGATTAGATACTGAAGGCGTGACTTACCTAAATTAAGTCGACTTGTTGACAAAAATAACTACCTTAAGAAGTCAAAACTTTTATTTCAATCCAAAATATTTGGACCATAAAGAATTTTCTAAGGAATAGGCTAATTCTATTAAATATTGATTATGCTTTCTTTTAGAAGCTGCTTCAATTAATAAACAAAAGCATTGAATAACTAGTTCTAAATCTAAACGAGCGAAAAATTTTAATTTATCGCTTTGATAGGCTTGCTCCAGAACTGTTACTAGCCCTCCTAGGGCTCCCCAGGTTGGTCCATGGTGTGAGTCAGCTTCCACTGCAATAAAATGATGAGGTGGATTCAGTTGTATAAATCCAATGAAATTACCTTCCCCATCAAAATGAAACGAATCTTGAGCCGAAAAAGCCATAAAAAATATAAATTAAATTTTGAACTTTCTTCCCAAAACTTTAAATCACTCTTTTTTCATCCAGAACCTCAAAATTCGTTTTCTTCCAAAAACTGCCGCTGATCGCTTTTCTCGAACCTTCGACCTTCGACCTTCGTTCTGTTTTCATTGAAAGAAGCAGCACAGAGCCTCTAAGGTACCTTTAAATCGATATCTGAGTTAACTAGAGCGAGAATTTATGGCTTCTATAAAAAGTTGAAATTGGCTAGTTTATACATTCAATAAATTGTTCTAAACAAGTCCCTTTGTTTTATAGCTTTTCGTTTCGAAAGAAAAAAACGCATAATTAAAAAAAACCCACGCACACACCAAAACATAATCGAATCCAAAAAAATACCAGTTTAAAATCTCAAACACTTTGATCACTCCAGGGAGTTGAGTTGAGTTGAGTTGAGTTGAGTTGAGTTGAGTTGAGTTATTTTAGAAAGGACATTGAAAAGTCCAACACAGAGCATCTAAGACACCTTTACGCCGATGTCTGGGGTACTCTTTCTCGCGCCCCCGTTTTCGAAAATCGAATTTAAATTAGAGATTCCTAAAAATGTTTTAAAAAAGTATAGGTTCGCAGGATTCATCAGAAGATCCAGAGATTTCTTTTTTAGATCTTTCAAAATTCATATTTAATATATTATTTTGAGATCCTTTTCAGCCTGACGTTGTTTAATGATTTTTTGAACGTAAGCTGGGTGATCCGAAAAATGAAGAACATAAGGCTTGGAGGCCCTAGGCAGTCGATCAATATTCTTTGGAAATCACTTCATACTGAGAAGCAACTTCTATTAATTCACCAATAAATCGATTGGGAGGATGTTGTTGTTTCTCGTCGTTTATTTTTGATAAAACTTCAACTTCGAGACGTTTTGCCAAACCAATATATTTTTCAGACAAAGCTTTTAAGGCTTGTTTCTTCTTGTGCCTTTTTGTTTTGCCTTGGACAAAATAATTTGTCATAGAGAGGGTTTGATTTCTGAGGGATGAGAGCCCATTGGTTCTGTTTATTCCAACAAATTTGCCACTTCGTCACAGGGAATTCTTTTTTTAAAAAAGCCAGCCCTTGAGTGTGTTTGTTGAAGCTTATTGGCCAGAAATTGGAGAGATTCTGATAAACAAGAAAATTGCTGCATCAACTTGAATTTGTTTAACAGAAACCAAATCCTGCCGATGTTTGATAGTTTTTTTGGCCCTATTGTTTCTAGGAATAAAATAGGGTTTTATGGCCCTTGGCAAGGGTTGAATATTGGAAATAACATCGTATTGAGATGCAACTTCTAAGAATTCACGAAGAAATGTATGATCACCAGAATTGTTGTTTATAGGTGATAAATAGGCCATTCCCCACATCAAAATATTTTTGAGACAAAGCTCTAAGAGCACTGACTTTGCCAGCCAGGGTCTTTTTATTGTTCCCTTTAGAAAACAATTTAGTAAATAACGGGTTGGCCTGGTGAGGGAGAAGGGCCCATTGGTTTTGTTTATTCCAACAAATCTTCCACTCCCCCCAAATTCGTGTATTAAATAACCTATTTGTTCCTGTGATAGTGGAGGTTGAAGTTGATGAACAAGAGAGAGAATTTGATAAAATATTCAAGTTATCTTGAAATTGAGATTTCAAATCAAAAATTTCTTGAAAACAGCAGAGCTGTTTTATACAGTCAGGGAGTTTTCCTACACGCTCTAAAGAGCTTATCTGTTTTTTTAATGTCATAGCGATGACATCTGCGGTAGTGAAATCCCTTAAGGCTTTAAAGGACGGAGGAGCACGTAAAGTCACTTCGAGGCGTATTCTCTCTTCTATAGGATGTATATAAACCTTGAGAGAATTTTTGCGACGTTGGTTGACCCCCCAATAGATGGCTGTATAACCATCGGGTTGATTCACTAACTTCACTTGGCGCCGAATGGCTTTGGGTTGGTGAGCTTCGAATTTACAGCATCAAAAAACTCGATCAATTGCTGCTTGTGGAGAATTGTAAACCGTGGAAGTGCACTGGACATCTAATCCTGTGAGGCGCCATTGCCCATTTAAAAGTTCAGGATGTTCCCAAACCAAAAATTTCGTCAGCAAGAGAACCAGGAACTATGAAAATATATTCGCGCCGATGGAGTTGGTGGTTTTGCCGAGAACCAATAAAAACCATACACTCCTCAAGACGGACTTGTCGTCCAGACTAAGAACACCCCCCATAAGGCAGCTTGCGGGGGGTCAATGTAATTTTATATTGAAAAGAGCTTTAACATTTGAAATCCAAATCGTCTTAAACTTAACTTTAATTTGAAGTGACCGTTAAATAATCAATACCCCAGCCGTCGTCCTTGCAGACCCCAGCACATCAGGCTTATAAATTTCGATTTCGTGACAGTCCTGACTTACCTTATAAATTTACAGTCCTGACTTAATGGGCTAGAATAAATTTTATCAATGAAGGTTGCCCAGCCAAAACCACATTGACACAGAAATTGAAGAATACTAAAAATACTAATAAAAATACTAAAAATACTAAAAAGAATACGAACAATAAAAACAAAAATAGAAATTAAAACAAAAGTCTCCAACATCAAAATAACAAGAAACGCCAAGAGGTCAAGAAAAAAATGAAAATGAAAGATAAAGACAAAGATTAATCATGAAGATTTTTTTATTGTCTATTTGAGACACTTTTTCCATCGAAATTTATAATTTTTTTTATAAGATTTAACCCATTTTACTCTCGGCTATAGGTTAGCCGAGAACTAATAAAAAGATCAGTTTTTTTTGATTGAAATATAATAAAATAATAACTGGAACCTTAGGACAGTTGATAAGTATTCTCGAAGCGGAATCTTTGTAATTTTTTTTGTTTACATTCTTTCATTAATGAACTTTCAGTGCCCTCAACGAAGCTATCAACCATTTCTTCCAGTTTGTCAATTTTTATGTTTTCCCATTGTATAGGACGCCAAGAAAACATTGACCCAAAAGATTTTTTGCTTGAGTTTTTACCAAACTGGTTTACGACTCACTTAATTCTAAGCAAGGGCAACCAAATAAATCTTCTAATAGTTCAATAATATCACCTATTAGAATACCAACTACCCCAGGCTTAAAAACCTCGTTCGGATTCCCTAAAAAATATCGATCACCACCAACTTCAAAACCATAAAATTGTAAAAAAAAAAAATTCGATTTGAGGATTCCCATCCAAATCAAACCTGCAGGATCTGTATATCTCGATTCCATATCTTTTTTTTTATTTATTTTTTTAATTTCCATAGAAATTCATTAAATGCATAAGAAATTGCTGTAATTTTCTTTATAGTAATAGCTAAACAGTTTTTGGTGGACATATGAATATGACATCAAATGTTCTTTACATGGGTTCGATACCCTTCGAATTGAAGAAGAATCACAATTAAGCTCTTGAATTTGACTGAAAAGTTAGTTTACTTAAGTTTTCCCAACAAATATTGGGCATAAATAAAAAGATGTTCTTCTTTCTCTACAGTTGAAGGAAACAAACCTTAGGTGTTTTTAGATTTAGAGATGATGGTATGTACCCTTCTTCGTCCCCATAATATTCCCTACGACAATCCGAATAAAAATCCATAGAGCTCGAATATAAACGATCTATAAATTCGTCCAAAGCTTCTGTTTGGTGTGGAATGTCTTGTTGAAATTTGGTTCGAGCTCCAGGAAATAAAAAAAAACCAGGAAACCTAGAAGTTTTCTTCGAACAAACATCATCACTGGTTCCCCTAAATAGTCTAAAATTAATCAAATCCTCTAGACAAACAATAATTTTTTCTAAACAAGTTCCTTGAAGAGAAAGCCCTTCATCCCGAGCTTTCAGCTCTTCCAGAGAACAAAACACATCATCGACATAAAAACCATCTAAAAAACCATCTAAATAATAGAGCTTCATTTTGACCTGTTCTAAAGGTGTAGATGTCATAACAAATATTTATTTTTGTAAAATCTCAAACACTTTGATCACTCCAGGGAGTTGAGTTATAGTTTTTGAAAGGACATTGAAAAGTCCAACACAGAGCATCTAAGACACCTTTATATGGATGCTAGGCTGTCAGGGGAAACTTAGGATTCCATAGACCTTTTATAATTTTCCACAGCACGCTCCCACGCTTCTTCTTTCCAAGGCTTGAATTTGATTTGAGTGGAAGGAAACTTTGCCTCACTTGGCGGCCCTAGGCAATCATATTCTCATTCTCAATAACGTCATATTGAGACGCTACTTTGAGGAATTGATAAATAAACGTATCGGAGGCGTATGGCTATTGTTCATTGCTTCTTTAAAAAATAAAAGTTGACTCTGAAGAGTTGAAAGAATTCTATTCTTTGGAATTTCTATTTATTAAGCTTGAGTGACTACCCTAGAGAAAACAAAATCGATGACCTTTAAACCGAAGAAGCTTGGATTGGGGGGAGGTCGAGGATAAGGATAGCTGTTTGTTTTTATATCTTTATCAAAAAAATTTACATTTTGTTGGTATAGCTGATAGAGTCGGATTCCGACTGTACCAGCTATACTTTAAAATTTCAAAAACATAAGCACCAAATAAAACAAACTTCCACGATATACTCCTCCTCCTTGCACTTCGTACTTTCTTCAATTCCTCAGAAGTTGTAGCCGAACCACCTGAGGGGGTAATATGGGAAGGTGCGGAATACTCGTGAAGCCTTTGCCCCGGGGGGTATGCGGTGTGCGGTGCCGAAGGGGCACCTTCGCTTGCCAAAGAATTAATTACGTATTGATCATAGATGTACTTTAGAGGGAGTACCCCTAACCATCCGAGGAACGAAATTTTGTGCTAAAAAACAGTCAAGCAATCTTATATTTGTCATACTGTGAATTATAACAATATTTTTTCTGTCAAAATTTATTTATTTATTTATTTCTGCTTAGTAACTTTTTGCCTAAACGAGTACGGCGGGTGGAGGTAAACTACGTCCACGTAGTACCGCTTATACTTTGATCTTCGTCTTAATATTTATTCAAGAGACCCACGGATTTGAGAAAAAGATTCTTTCCGATGCCAACACAAATTGAATTAAGTGAATCAATCCTCATCCTCTTGAATATCCAGAAATTGGAATGGTTCATTCCCAGGCCAAAAAAACCCGCCTCTTTTTGGAGCAAGAGATGTTTCCAGTTTAGTTTGATGATTTAAATTAATGCGTTCAATGATATTAGGAAGTTTTTCATAAATAATATCTTCTTCTTCCATTAAAGGTTCAGCATAAACAAAAAGGTTTTGTGTTTCCATATCTTCAGGAACACGATATAACCGTGTAAATAAAGGATTTTCTTCTAAATCTTTTTTCTTAACAGGCCATGTATTAAAAAAGAAAGGACGAATAACTTTAGTGACTTTCGATTTTTGGTCATATTCAGTATGAAATTTTTTAAGTTGACGATCCCAAGTTGTCTTTTTGATTTTAATAGAAGATTTAAACCCTTTGGTTTTTTTCAAATTGAACTTTTTAAAAAAAGGTTCAATTTCTGGAGAGATTCGAAATTCATCTAAAGTTTTCCGTCGTGTTAATAAACGATTTGTTATAACAAATTTTCTTTTTTCTCGATTCCACCCGACGAAAAAAGGTATTGGAGTTGTTTCTTTAATAAAAGGATGTTTTTGGTCTAAAATTTGTTTTTCTGGAATAAGACGATGAATAAGTGGATTTTCTTCTGAAAATTTAGGAGAATTATAAAGAGGTTGATCAAATTTTAAAACAGAAGGTTCTTTTTTAATTTTTAAATATAAATCTTTATATTGAGAATCTTCTGAATCTGCTTGTGGTCCTTCACCCTCAACAGTGGGAATATTTTTTTCATCTTCTAAATGTATAGAAAATAAACGTTCTACAATTTTCAAAGTTCCTTTAAATTGTTGGTTATAAATTCTATTAGAAAAGCTTTTCGGACCACAAAATAATGGTTGATATAATTCACCAATATTTTCCATATTCAATTTAGAATAACTTCGAAGGGTATCTAAATATTGTGATAAAGCAAAGCGTTTCTTAAACAATTCAATTTCTTCTTGAGAAGTGGTCTGATGATCTTTTGGTAAACCTTGAAGAAAATTTGAAATATCAAAATTCAATAAAAATCGATAAATAAAATTTTCGGAATATTTTTCTTTCATCTCGTATTCAAGAGGATTCGGATTCTCATCAATATCAATATCACTATCAATATCACCCGAAAATAAAGAAAAAACATCAAAGCCATATTTCATAATTTCAGAAAAAGCAGAAAAATGAACCATCTGATCATTTGGAAGATCAGGAACATCAGGATCTTGTTTATTTGCTTCTCCAGTATAATCATAGATGAATCGTTCTATTAAATATTTATAATATTTAATAAATTCTTCAGAATGAAAAGAAGGAGTTGTGAAATCCGAATCAGAATCATAATCAGAATCCGAATCATAATCATAATCCGGTGAAGTCCGAATCTGGGATTGAAAACTATATTCAAATTGAGAAGGAGTTTTTTGAGAAATTTCCTTTTGTTTTTGTATCCATTTCTGTAACTGTTGAGCTTGTTTTTTCTGTCTCCGTTCATTTTGTCGAGCTTCTTCTGCGGGTCCAAGTTGTGCTGTTATATATTTTTTTAAAATACCTTTTTTACCTTTTGTTCCTGTCCCACTTCGTGAAGATAAACGGTCCAGTCGTGTTCGCCACATATATTCTTCCTGATAGTTTAGAGATTCAAAATTAAATTCCAATGAAGGACCAGAAGCATAACGACCTCGGTCAAAAAGGGAGAGATCTGTTTCTATAGAAGACATAGATTTTTCTCCAAAACGACCTAATCGACCTCTAGGTGCATCCGGTGAACCAGTTTTTAATATAGAAACTTTTTCAAAAGCGCTATCTTGAGAAACAAATCCTAAAGGATTTGTGAATAAATAATCTAACCCATAATAAAAAAAACTAGTTAAACTTAAAGTTAAACATCCAATTAAACAAAAATGATGAGCGTAGCGGATCCAAGAAGAAAATTGAAGTTGAGTAAAACGAGTTAAAAAATAACCTAATAAACGAAAAAATGAACTGAAAAAAAATATCCAAAAAAAACCTCCGAAAACCAAACCAAGAAAATAAAATAATCCGTTGGAATCAATGTCCAAATCCAAAGCATTGGTTCCACTATGAAAACATAAATTACTGAAAAATGGAAAGAAACTCGATTGATCTGTCCACACTAAAGCAAAATTTGTAAAAAAAATCTGTACAAGTAGTTTCTTTTGAGATTTTTTAATAATTTGTAAAGTGGTTCTTTTCTGAGTGATTTGAAAAATAAGGACAAAAATTAACCAAATTCCTAAAAAATAACTTAATGGTTCCAATCCAAACCAAATATAAATAATTTCACGAAAACCAAATAAACAACAGCCAAATAAACTCAAATAACCTAAAATTAAACCAAAAGAAGCAGCACCAGCTGCCCAAATACCTTGGATTATAACTGAACGTAACCAAATAAAATGAACAGGAGAAAAAGGAAAATATAAAAAGAAACAATTAAAAAAACCATTAAAAAAAGTAGGTAAACAAACTTGATTTTCTGATAATAAACTTAAATTTGGAGTTTCTAAATTTATTAAATCTGTGAAAATACTGTCAGTTTTTTTGGGCAAAATTAAACCAAAATGAGCATAATAATCAATCCATTTAAATGTAGTGAAATAGTTCCAAAAATATTTGAAAAATGGAATGAATTGATCTGACCAAAGAGGGAGTTCATAATCAGAATCATAAATTTTATTTAATACTTCTATAGTATTTTTAATTGTTTCCCCTACAGGAATAATAATAGACATGAGGCTTTTTAAAATTAATGATACTCTCGAAACTCAGGTCTCTGCGCGTCCCCTGATTAGTAGTAAGTTTAAGTTGCCTGCAAAAAATGAGCTAACAACTTACTTCGTGATACTTTAGTTGGGGCTGCGGCTTACTGCGTGGTCCTGAGTGATTGTAGCTGTTTTTTGAGGTGTTTGAGATTTTTTTTCACTCCCAGGGTTGGGCTTGAGGTCGCCTCGTCCCATAAGATAAATATTAATAAACAAAAATAAAATAAAACAGAAAAAAAGTAAAACAGATCCCAGAATTGTTGCTCCAGTATAATCATATTGTTCTAAACATTGAAAAATTAAAACAGGTGTAACAAGATCTTTAAATGGAAAATTAGAAGATAAAATAACAATAGCTCCATATTCACCAATACATCGGGAAAAACTTAATATCATTCCAGTAGAAATACCAGGAACTAAACTCGGCCAAATAATTTTTAAAAAAGTATCCCAGGGAGTAGCTCCTAAACACCATGCTGCTTCTTCTAGTTGTTTATCTATTTGTTCGAAAACAGGTTCAACGCTTCTAATTACAAAAGGAAAAGAAACAAAAATCATAGCTAAAAGTATCCCCCATTTTGTAAATATAATTTGAATACCATGATCTAGTAAAAATTGACCAATCCATCCTTTTGAACCATAAATAGCACAAATACTCAAACCAGCAACAGATGTAGGTAAACAAAAAGGTAAATCAATGACAGCATCTAATAATTTACGACCAGGAAAATCATACCTGGTTAGAACCCATACTACTAAAAAACCAAAAAAAGTATTTATTAAGCAAGCAGTTAAAGCCAAACTGAAACTTAATTGATAAGTACAAATAGCTACTGGTGCTGTTGCTTTTTCCCAAAAAAATTGAGCATAAGTTCCTAATGATGTATAAAATAAAACAATTATAGGCAAAATTAAAAATGATACAAAATAAAAACTAATTAATAGGGCCATAATTATAGGATATTCTTAGAATATAGCAACTACCCTTCTCAATATAAGATATTTAAATCTAAACAAAGAGATTGAAGTTCTCTTAAAACAACACGAAGAGATTCGGGTGTCCCAAAATTTAAAGGAGTATTTTTTAAAAGAGTGAGCATTAGACGATTTCTTCCCATAAGATCATCCGACTTAACAGTTAATAATTCTTGCAATGTATAAGCACTTCCGAAACCTTGGAGTGCCCAAACTTCCATTTCTCCCACTCGTTGTCCTCCTTGTTTTGCCCGTCCTCGAAGAGGTTGTTGAGTTATAAGTGAATAAGCACCAGTTGAACGGGCATTTATTTTCTCATCGACTATATGAATTAATTTCATAATGTAAGCATAACCAACTAAAACCGATTGATGAAAAATTAACCCATCACGACCATCAAATATATTCATTTTTCCAGGTGTTTTTTTTGAGAATAACCATTTTTGTTTGGTTTGATTTGCTGATTTTAATAATTTTGAATAAATGAAACTTCTTGATGCTTCATAACCATTCATTTCATCAAAACAAACTGTTTGAAATTTTGTCTGGAAAATATGACCTGTTAAACCTAAAATACATTCGAAAATCTGACCTACATTCATTCGAGAAGGAACTCCTAAAGGATTCAACAAAATATCTAGACACTCACCATTTAATAAAAAAGGCATATCATAATTGCCAAAAATTTTCGAAAGAATTCCTTTATTTCCATGACGTCCTGAAATCTTATCTCCTACTTTTAATTCTCGTTGAGTTGCTATATATATTACAACTTTGACTATTTTCGATTTTCTTATAAATTGTTTTGGTTGATTTTTCAAAAATTGAGGAGGCCTAGGACTTGAAAATTTTTGAAAATTTATATTAGAAAATTGAATAAAAAGACTCCACCACCATACTCTTTTATGTTGAAAACACCTTGACGAAGGACGAAGGACGAAGGACGAAGTACCACCACCACCACCCCACGAAGTATACCAAGAAATACACCTCTCGGTCCTATCCTCATACTCCTTTTGTTGTTGAGGTGCGCCGTAGGCACGCCTATTGTTGCCCAAGGGCCCAACAGGGGGCTGGGGCTTTGGTGAAGGAAAGGGGTATGTGTAGGGTATAGTATACTCCGTGGTTAGTAAGTTAGTCAACTTACTGCGTGGTATCCTTCGGGGTGGTGGGTAGACTTCGTCCTTCGTGGTAGACTTCGTCTTTCGTGGTAGACTTCGTCCTAGAATGTTTGGGGAAACCATTTGTTTTTGATAACATATAGAAATTTTAATAATACGCCCTGAAATACCAGAAGGAACTCTTAAGGAATTCTCTTGAATTTTTATTAAGTCCTGACCTACAATATCATATAATAATTGTTCATATTGAACAATATTTAAATTTAAATTTTGTTTTTCTAGAGAAAGTTGTTTTTGAGAAAGTCTTGATGTAATTTTGCCTACTAAAATATCTCCTTCTTGAACCCATGAACCAATTCTAATAATACCATTTTCCTTTAATAAAGGCTCTGGATTCTCACGTAATGGAAGATTTGATGTAAGTTTTTCATTTTCAAGAATTTCAACATCATATTTCTCAATATGTAATGATGTATATTTTGTAATAACTTTTTGATTGATTAAAACAGCATCTTCAAAATTTAGACCTTCCCAAGGCATATATGCTGTAAGCAAATTTTTACCTAAAGCTAACTCCCCTTTAGAACTAGCAGAACAATCAGCTAAAAGATCACCTTTTTGAACCCATTGAAGTTGTTTTGCAAAACCACGATGAAATAAATATGTATTTTGATTTGTTTTGTTCAAACCTTTGAAAAAAATATGATGGCCCTTCGGGGATGCTGCTTTTGAATAATTTAATGGAGATGATAATCTTTTCCAAAAACGACCTCTTATGTTTCTGTTCCGTTGCCTTTCGGCCTTAGTCTTAAGAAGAGGAAAACTTATATATAAATTTAGGTTTTCAAAATTGAAAAAAAATTTTTTCCAACCTAAATATATTTGATTTTGATATTGGTTGATTTTCATAAATAATTTTCGGATTACTTATCTTACTAACTTTTGAGGAAATATAAGTAATAACTCCACTTACTCCAGTAGTTGGAATATCTCTTAAATCAGAAAGAATTCGAAAAGAATTTAAAGTATTAACTATTGGTTGTTCAAGTTTCAACAAAGAAAGTGCTTGTCTTTGCATATTTGAACCCATTAAGGCCCGATTTGCATCATTATGTTCCACAAAAGGAATACAAGTAGCACCTATAGAAATAAATTGTTGTGGATTAAAAGCTAAAAAATGAATATGGTTAACTGCACATTTTTTTTGAGTTTGAGATTTTATTATAGGAACAAATAAGTTTTTTGATTTCCATAATTTTTGGTTAAAAAACACATTTTGGGACATTTGTTTCTCAACACAAAAAAAAACAATTTTTTTTTGATTTTGAAGATGTTGTTTATATATTTCAACAAAAGGGGTTTCTAAAAAACCTTGGAAATTTAAAGAGACAGCAATTGTTAAAGAGTTGACCAACCCCGCATTTCGACCTTCGGGTGTTTCAATAGGACAAATACGACCATAATGAGTTCTATGAATTCCTCGAATTTCCATCCCAGCAGTTTCATTGCTGATTCCCCCGGAACCTAAACAACTTAAACGTCTTTTATGTGTTATTTCGGCTAAGGGATTACTTTGATCTAGATATTGAGAAAGTTGATGACTATGAAAAAATTCTTTAAAAGTACTATTTATTGGTTGACAATTTAAAGCACTTATTTTCATTAAGTTTTTTAAAACTTTAGAAGGAGAAGATGTTTCAATTATTTGGTCAAACTTTTTATTTTTTTTTATAAAAAAGTTTTTTAAACGTATTAACCCTCGTGTTAATTGATTTTTTAGTAATTCTCCAATTGTTTTTAATCGTCGGTTTTTTAAATCATCAATGTCATCCACAAAGCTTTCATACCCTAAAGTCAAATTATAAAGTTTATTAGTTATAGCCACAAGATCTATAGGCGTTAAGCTTAAACTTTGAACACAAATATTTAATTTTTTATTTAAACGAAATCGACCTATTTGTCCTAATTCCAAATGACTAGGAAGAGACCGCCGAAGAGAAGATGTTTTTGATATAATGTTTTTTTGAAGCAAAATATTATCTTTATATTTTTTATTAAAACTTTTTAAAAAGGTTTCTAAAGGTAATCGAGCTATATCTTGAATAGAAATCCATATTTTTTTTTTATAATCTATTTCAAGTCGAATCCACGGACCTCGTTGAAAAATTATCTCGCTATAATAAAGGTTTGCTGACTTTGAATTTGAAGATGAGTTCTTATTTTTATTAAAATAGATTCCAGGACTTCGAATTATTTGATTTAATACAATACGTGGAGTTCCGTTTATTATAAAATGTCCTCGACGAGTTAGTAAAGGAAGTGTTCCTAAAAAAACCCATTGAATTACTGATTCGTTTGAAAAATTGAATTCTACGGGAATATAAAAATTACAACAATATGTTTTTGCTCGAATTATAGATTCTTGAATATTTAAAGCAGGTCTTAGAAATTTATAATTATTATGAAGAAAATTATAATTAAACAATTGCCCAGGACTTGCTTGCTTCTTATCAAAAGGACGTCGTACATCACGAAGTAAACTTATTTGACTTATGGAAAATTCTTTACCAAATTGATAATTTAAAAACCAATAAAAACTTTTTCTTTGAATTTCTAAAAAATCAGACAAAAAAAAGAGAAATTTGTAGAAAAGAATACAAAACATTTTGTTTTGAAAAATCAGGAATCAAATCAGAAATTTTGACAATTTGTGTTTTCAAAATGCTGCTTTTTAATAAACCTGACATTTGAAAAAAAAAACAAATCACGAAATTCTGATTTTGATCTTATTAGAGTATAACTCAATTTTTTTATAAGTCAAATCTTCGTAGACAAAATTTTCATAAAAACTTATAATTTAATAAAACTCATTGGGTTGCTAACTCAATGGCTAGAGTCATCGGCTTTTAACCGATAAGTTCTGGGTTCGAGTCCCAGGCATCCCAAGGAATACTTCTTTTGAAATAATTACATTACAATTGAGGTATTTTTGAAAAAATTTTATTATTTAATTTAATTTATAAAATGACAAGAGTTCGTGGTAGTTATAATTTAAGGAAACGCCATAAAAAAATATTAAAACAGACTAAAGGTTTTCGTGGTTCTCCTTCTATTTTGTATAGAAACGGGAATCAACAACTACTGAAAGCACTTCAAAATGGATTAAGAAGTCGACGTTTACGTCGACGTGATTTTCGCAGTGTTTGGATTACACGTATTAACGCAAAAGCACGGGAATTTGGGATGAATTATAATAGTTTGATTTCGTCGCCAAAAGGGATTATTAATAGAAAAATTTTGGCTCAATTAGCTATTTTTGATCCTGAAGTTATATTCGCCTCCTATAAAGGACCTAAATCTTAATGAAAAAACCTTATTTTAAAAGAAAATTTTTTTTTCAAAAACAGAAAACTGGTTTCACTTTAAAAAAATCTGATCAATTAAATTACAAAAACATTCTTTTATTAAGAAATTATATTACTATTTCAGGGAAAATAATCCCGAAACGTTTAAATGGTTTAACAGCAAAACAGCAACGTTCTATTTCGAAAGCAATAAAAAACGCTAGATATATGAGTTTTTTACCTTTTGTTCGTCTCCCAAGTTCAGGCTAGCCTAGAGAAAGGAGCGGAGGGCTATTAGCTCAGTTGGTTAGAGCGCTGTCCTGATAAGACAGAAGTCGTTGGTTCAAATCCAATATAGCCCAAAAAGTTTTGGGGATATAGCTCAGTGGTAGAGCGCTGCTTTTGCACGGCAGATGTCAGGAGTTCGACTCTCCTTATCTCCAATATTAATCTTATAAATAACTCTTGATTTATAGAAGCAAGAACTCGGTGAATTTTCTTGAAATGCCTATAGGTGTACCAAAAATTCCTTTTAGATTACCTGGTGAACAAGCTGCTCAATGGGTAGATCTTTATAATCGTTTATATAGAGAACGTGTTCTCTTTTTGTGCCAACAATTAGAAGATGAATTAGCTAATCAATTGATTAGTATTATGTTATATTTAAATGCGGAAGAACATTCAAAAAGAATTTATATTTATATAAATTCTCCAGGAGGTTCAGTGACTTGTGGTATTGGGGTTTATGATATTATGAATTATATTAATCCTGAAGTAACTACTATTTGTGTAGGAACTGCAGCCTCTATGGCCTCTTTTATTTTAGGCGGTGGAGCTCGTGGTAAAAGAATTGCTTTTCCACATGCTAGAATGATGATTCATCAACCAGAAGGTGGAAGTATGGGTCAAGCTGGAGAAATTTTGTGGGAATCCGAAGAAGTTCGACGTGTTCGAAGACAAGTTGGACAAATTTATGCAGAACGAACAGGCCAACCTTTAAATAGAATATCCAAAGATATGGATCGAGATCAGTTTATGTCCCCTAATGCTGCTAAAGATTATGGACTAATTGATCATGTTACTGAAACTCAGTGGAGTAAAAGTTCTTCAAATTTTAAGTCTTGAATTCTTTGAAAATTCAACTAGAATATATTTGTGATTCAAACAAAACCTCAGCCCAAAGAGCACAACCCCGAAAAAAAGGGAAATGGGTTTGGGAATAAATAATTCTAATAATAAACTATAAACTATGTCAGGTATTCCACGGGAACGCCCTTTTTCCGATATATTAACAAGTATTCGTTATTGGGTTATTCATAGTATTACTATTCCATCTCTTTTTATTGCTGGTTGGTTATTTGTAAGTACAGGCCTTGCTTATGATGTTTTTGGAAGTCCAAGACCTAATGAATATTTTACAGAAGAAAGACAGACGGCTCCATTAATAACTGATCGGATTAATGCATTAGAACAAGTGAAAACATTAAGTGAAGTTTTATAGAAAAAATTTTTCATTCTAATATATTCTTTATGACTGGAAAAAAAGATTATCCAATTTTTACAGTTCGTTGGTTAGCTGTTCACGGTTTAGCTGTTCCTACTATTTTTTTTCTAGGGGCAATTACAGCAATGCAATTTATTGTGCGTTAAGCATTCAATGAATTTCTATAGAAATTTGAATAAAAAAAATTTCATGGCAAATCCAAATAAACAAGATGTTGAATTAAATAGAACAAGTTTATATTGGGGTTTTTTATTAGTTTTTGTTTTGGCGGTTTTATTTTCAAGTTATATTTTTAATTAGGAGGTGACGAGGCGGCTTCCCCCTCATATTATATTACCCCTACGGGGCACCCCACACCCCAGGGGGTCAACTTTTGACGGAGTCCTACTCCGTGGTTAGGTTAGCTAGTGTATTTCGTGAGGTGGTGGTGGTGGTGGTGGTGGTACTTCGTCCTTCGTCCTTCGTGATGAAGGCCAGTTAGCTAGCTACCTTCTTAAATTATTTATAAAGTCCATAAATTTACAAAATCTTATACAATCTTATGTCTAATACAGAAACAGGAACAACAGGTCGTGTTCCATTATGGTTAATAGGTACTTTAGTGGGAACTGCGGCTTTAACACTAGTTGGTATTTTTTTTTATGGTTCCTATGTAGGTTTAGGTTCGTCTCTTTGAATAAGGTTTAGGAAATATACTATTAATAATAGTATATTTCCTAAACCTTATTCCTACCGTGATAAAAAAACCAGGATATACCTGTATTTCGTCAAGGGTCAAGAGATTGTAGTTCAATTGGCTAGAGCACCGCCCTGTCAAGGCGGAAGTTGCGGGTTCGAGCCCCGTCAGTCTCGTTTTCGTTTTTTTTATTCCTTTTTTTCCCGCCCGACCCCCCCCGTAGGGGTAATATAATATGATAAGGGGTTAATATCCTTCAGACATCAAAGGCAAAGGCCCTGGGGGGTTCGTTGAGTTTAAGCAGCTAAAGCTTCTTTAGCTGCATACATAACTTCAACTGTAATTTTTTCGAGTTTTTTTGAACGCGCAAATTTTTCAGTATTTCGCTTAATTCTATTTCGAACAAATCCTGGTATTTTTTGAAGTTCTTCCATAGCGGAAGATTCCCAAATAAGATTTTGATCTGTTGATAAATTTTTTGTAATAACAGTTTTAACATCGTGACCACCAAATATCTCAAGTAAATGATCTTCCATACCTAGAGTGAAAGAATTATAAACTAAATCAGCGATTTGATTTGTTCCTTCATAGCCTAAAAACGGTCGATAACTTAATGGAAAATTTTGAATATGAATAGGTGCAGAAATCACTCCACAAGGAATGTCTAAACGTTTACCAACATGTCGTTCCATTTGAGTTCCAAAAATAGCCGCAGGTTCAATTTCAGCAATCATATTTCCAACTCGAGTATGATCATCTGTAATTAAAACTTGATCACAAAAAGCTTGGACCTGTTCTCTAAACCAATCTCCATCATGTTGACAATAAGTGCCAGCACAACAAACATTAATACCCATTTCTCTAACAAGAATTTTTGTCATAGCAGCTGCGTGAGTAGCATCCCCAAAAACAAGTGCTTTTTTCCCTGTTAAATTTTGACAATCAATGGAACGTGAAAACCAAGCGGCTTGAGAAACAAAACGTGTTTGGTGATCAATATATTTTTCATAATCCATTTGAGAATTTATTTGTTTACATATTTGTCTTATCCAAGAAGCTGTTTCGACTAAACCCATGGGTGTGGTCGATATATAAGGCATTTGATATTCTTTTTCAAGAAATTTTGCTGCCATTAAACCAATTTCACGATAAGGAACAATATTAATCCATGCTTGAGTCAACTTCTTTAAATCGGTTACGGCACATCCTTCAGGAACAACTAAATTTATTTCAATACCTAAATCTTTTAATAATCGATAGATTTCTCGACAATCATGTTGATGATGAAATCCTAAAGTAAAAATCCCTAAAATATTTGCAGAAGGTTTTTCTGTTTTAACTATTTCATTAGGATTTGAGGAAACATAAAAAGATATAATTTGTTCTAATGTTCGATCTGCTGCTTGAAATTCATTGACTCGATAATGATTGACATCAGCTAATAAAATATCTGAATCTGTACTGGCTTGAGCACGACTAATGAAATTTTGTAAATCTTCCTGTAAAATACTCGATGTACATGTTGGAGTTAAAACAATTAAATCAGGTTTTTCTTCTTGATCTTTTCTTGTAATATTTTCAACAACCTTTTCTTGAGAGCCTCGAGCTAAAACATATCTATCCACAATACTTGCCGTAACTGGTGTGAAATCTCGCTCTCGTTCTAACATAGATCGCATTACATTAAAATAATCATCCCCTAAGGGAGCGTGCATAATTCCATGGACATTTTTAAAAGAACTGGCAACTCTCAAAGTACCTATATGAGCAGGACCCGCATACATCCAATAAGCTAATTTCATAATTTATATTTTTTTTTACACTTAGAGAGAATATATTATTAAATTTTTATTCATTTTTAAATTACATATAAAGTTTTCTAATATTTTTATTAAAAAATTCAACAAATATGTATGTACTGTAGCTTCTTTACTAATATTTGTTTGGGAATATAGGTTATTTCTCATTTTGTTTTGCAGGGCTGAGGAGCAATCCCTAAAAAGCAACCGCTCCCAAGTTAAAACACAATACCTCACAATCCCAACAACTTTTCAAACAATTTTTCAATTGACCAAAAAAAAATTTTTTGTATCTGTTGTAAACTTTCAATAGATTGCCATTTATTTTGTATAATATGAGCTATAGAGTTAGATATATGATTATATAAAAAATAGGTATTTCTAATTCTTTCCAACGATCACCTATATTCATCAAAGTTGTCTCAAAAAAACTTTATTATTTAGTGATGTATAGGGCAACTATAAATAAAAAGCAGTGATTCCCATATTATTAACTCTCAACACTGTTATGTTATTTCACCCATTAATTTTCTTATATGAATGGTTTATAGGATAAATGTTTTTAATTACCAAATTTTTCAATACTGTACTGTCTAATAGATATAAGACATTAATCCGTTTATTTTTCTAAAGGCTTTTTTTGCCGTAATACCTCATAAAGAATTCGTCCGCAAGACCTCAACGTTAGAAAAAAAAGAATAAATAAGATTTTCAAAAAGAAATAAATGATATTGCAAAGAAGAGGAACACCAGGGAAGCGGACAAAAACACCGAAAGAATATCAGGGATCATATAAATGTTGTATGTAAGACAAGCTCCTTTAACTATAACACAAAAGGAGCTGGTTATTCAAAAGGTTTTCAATTTCCTTTCCACTGAAGGCAAGTTTGAATTTGAAGTTTGAAGATGGACGGGAGTATAGTATAAGTATACCACTACCACGAAATGTTCTCTTCTTCAAAAATAATAAAAAAGTACCAATGATACTATCAATGTTAAGTTGTATACTATATCACGAAGTATACTTTCTCTCTCTTTTGAACAATATTAAATATTCATTATTAGATGATAAAATCCATTTTTTAGAGGTCGATTTATTCCAATATTTTTCATATAACCATTTAGAACTTTTCTTTTTATGACGTTTTTTTAACCAAAACCAAATTCTCCAAAAAAAGTAATCATTCATAATTTTGTAGAAATTCGATTCATTGTAGAAATTTTTCCAAAGATGAATTTTTTTATTTAATTCAAGGATCATTTGATCAATAGGATAGGCTGATACTTGGGATTTTTTCAATAATTTTTGAAATTCTCTTTGATGACCACGAATATTTACTAAACTAATCTCTCCATCTAAAAACCATCCTAGAAAAAATATGGATGAATAGGGATAGGTTTTATTAAATTGAATGTGCAATCCTCGGGTTAAAGCAAAATCATAAAGGATTTGATTATTATAAAATTTGTGAGAGAATATTCGAATAATAATATTATTATATTCCAAACCGAAAGTTCCTTGAATCAAAGAAGAGAAATCTTTTATACATAAATGTTGAATAATTGTTTTCAAATTTTTTTTATAAATATTTTGTTTTTGAAAATAAGGAATTCGAGATAGAAAATATTTTCTTTCTAGAAGCAAATTTGATAAAATCCACAATTTATTTTTTTGACTAAAAAAATTATCAAAAATAGTAATCATTATATATTGAGGGTCAACTATTTTTTTAAAAATTTTATCTAGATGAGTATAATAATTTTTTTGACCTGTGAGAAAGACAATTTCAGAAGATATTAAAGAACTGAGAACTAATATCCATTGTTGATCTACAATATAAAAATAGATTGTATTTTCAATATAATTGAAGTTTGGTGCGCGAGCAAGCAAATTTCCTATTATCAAAAATTGAATAGAACGTGAACGCATCAACAAACGTTGAACATTTCGACAATCTCTTCCTTTTGATTTTTTTTGATTGATTTTTTTTTTGAATTTGACTAATTCATTAAAAAAGTTTTGCCAATACATAATATACTATACTATACTATACTATACTATACTATAGTATACTATACTATAGTATACTATACTATACTATACTATACTATACTATACTATACTAAGCCTCCTTCTTTCTTTTGGCAACCCCTTCATAGGCCCTAGCCCTTAGGTTAGGTGTTGCCGAAGAGTTAGGTTTGCTCAAAAACTTATTCAATCATAGCTTGATATGTAGCTACTGTAGAAGGAGAAATTTTATTTAAATACCGAAAAATCCAATATTTAAAAATAGTATCTAAAAAAACAGGGAATGTAGATATAAAAAAAAATATAAAATTTTGATTTATTTGAAATCCAAAATGTTCAAAAATAAATTGTAGAAATACTTCCCAACTTTTAGAAGAATGAAAACCTACAAGCAGATCCAAGAAAAAAATAAGAAAGAAACATTTTGTAGTTTCACTTAAACTAAAGAGTGATTCAACAAGAAATGTCTTAAAAATAAGAATTTGAGGTTTTGATAAAAAAAGAAGCAATAAAAAAAATAGTAAAGTTGTTAAATCAAGGATCCAATTAGTAATAATAGCAAAACTTTGTTTTGAATAAAAATCAGCTGTTTGATAAATCCAATCAGGATTCAGAAAGCTTGGAAGAAGCTCTTGGATAAGAGCTTCTGTTTTATAATTAATAAGAGTATCAAAATAAATTTGTGCATCCAAGTTATTGAGTTGCTCTAAAGCTTGTTCCTGCTGATGAAAGTTTAAAAAAACTGGTGTTGAAAATTTTTCTAAGCATTTGAAAACAATAACTTTCATAAAAAATTGAAAAATCCATGGGCATAAAATCAAGAAGAAAAAACATTGGAGAGATGCAATGGCAAAATAACGAGATACGCGAAATTCATAAATAGCAAATAAATCAGTTTGAAAACCAATTTGTTTAAAAAAACGTTGAAATGTTCGAATAATGGATCTAGGTATCCAGCCGAGTTGTTCAGAATTCGATCTCATGGCCGCGGATTGACTTATTTAACTACTTGAAAACGAGCTTGAGCACGTTTTAAAGAAAATTGAGCAGAAACTTTTTGTTTTTGATTGGTAGCTTGAACTAATTGTTGACGAGCATTTTCTAGAGCTCTTTGGGCAGCATCATAATTTATAGTGTTAGCACTCTCAGCTTCATTAACTAAAACAGTTAAATTATTTTCTTGAATTAATGCAAATCCTCCCATTAATGCTAGAGAAATCCATTTTTTATTTGATCTAAATAAAAGAACTCCAACATCTAAAGCAGTAATTAGAGGTGCATGACCAGTCAAAATCCCCATTTGTCCTGTATTTGTTGGTAAAATGATTTCATCAGCTTCATTATTTAAAAAAACTCTATCTGGTGTAATAATAGAAAATTTAATAGTCATGGTTATTTTGATAATTGAATTGCTTTTTCTTGAGCTTCATCAATATTACCCACAAGATAAAAAGCTTGTTCAGGCAATTCATCAAGTTTCCCTGAAAGAATTAAATTAAACCCTTGGATTGTTTCGGATAAACTCACATATTTTCCTGGGGATCCTGTAAAAACTTCAGCAACAAAAAAAGGTTGGGAAAGGAAACGTTCAATTTTACGAGCTCGAGCCACCGTTAAACGATCTTGCTCTGAAAGTTCATCTAAACCTAAAATAGCAATAATATCTTGTAATTCTTTATAGCGTTGAAGGGTTTGTTGAACATTTTGAGCACAATTATAATGCTCTTCTCCTACAATCCATGGTTGTAACATTGTTGAAGTGGAATCAAGAGGATCCACTGCAGGATAAATACCTTTAGAAGCAAGACCACGTGAAAGAACAGTTGTTGCATCTAAATGCGCAAAAGTAGTTGCTGGTGCTGGATCTGTTAAATCATCCGCTGGTACATAAATCGCTTGAATTGATGTTATTGAACCATCTTTTGTTGAAGTAATACGTTCTTGTAAACCTCCCATTTCCGAAGCTAATGTGGGTTGATAACCAACAGCTGAAGGCATTCGCCCTAAGAGAGCAGACACTTCTGATCCTGCTTGAACAAAACGGAAAATATTATCGATAAATAATAATACATCTTGTTTTTGGACATCACGAAAAAATTCAGCTAAAGTTAATGCTGTTAAGGCTACCCGCATTCGAGCTCCTGGAGGTTCATTCATTTGTCCATAAACTAAAGTGACCTTGGATTCAGAAAGGTTTTGTTCATCAATAACTTTTGATTCTTTCATTTCCATATAAAGGTCATTTCCTTCTCTTGTTCGTTCTCCAACTCCACCAAAAACAGAAACACCACCATGAGCTTTTGCAATGTTATTAATCAATTCCATAATTAATACTGTTTTTCCTACCCCTGCTCCACCAAATAATCCAATTTTTCCACCACGTCTATAAGGTGCTAGGAGATCGACTACTTTTATTCCTGTTTCAAAAATACTTAATGTTGTTTCTAAATCAACAAAAGCAGGAGCTTCTCTATGGATAGATGAACGTTTGGAATCTGAAACATCACCCAAATTATCTACTGGTTCTCCTAAAACATTAAAAATACGACCAAGTGTTGTTTTTCCTACTGGTACATTAATAGGTTTCCCTGTATCAATAACCACCATTCCACGAGTTAAACCATCTGTAGCACTCATAGAAACCGCCCGAACACAATGATCTCCTAAAAGTTGTTGAACTTCACAAACTACTTCAGTTTCTCCACCCTGAACAACTAAAGCATTAAAAATATTCGGCATCTGACCTGGTAAAAATGAAACATCTAATACTGGACCAATTATTTGTGTTATTTGACCTTTATTTAATGACATATTTTGATTTTTCAGTAATTTATTTAGAATTGAATTTGGAAAACAAATGTTTCTAGTTATTATATTCTAATCTAAAAATAAGTGCAACCTGACAACTTATTGAAAATTTTTTTACTCTTAGTCCCCCTGGGGCTTCGGTCATTTTTTTTTTTCCTTCAGGCCTGAAGGCCTTCAGGCAACTTAGATTTCAGGTTCATTATAGCACTTTGGAAAAAATATACAAATCTTTTTGATTCTTTGAATATTTTTATATATTCTATCAGCTAAATTTTCCTTTTCAGGGCTCATGGTCTAAAGGATAAGACATCAACCTTCTAAGTTGCCTATGGAGGTTCGATTCCTCCTGAGCTCAATGAAAGATCAGATATCAAAAAACCCTAGGCTGGTTATTATTAGGCTAGCCAACAGAAACAACCCCAAAGCCAAAAGGGTTACCTAGATCTGGGCGCTTATCAAGTAATAAATTGAGTAATTATATTTTTCATCGGCTTTTCTTTTAAGATTGAAGATTCTAGAAAACATTTTCAGGAAATCCGTAGTACATGTTAGCTAGCTTACTGTGTGGAGTACTTCGTGGTGTAGTGCCCTATCCAACTCATACTTTTTTTTATGTCCAAAAAAGCTTTAATAGAACGTCAACGAAGAAGAATATTGTTGGTTAACAAATATTTTTCAAAACGTCAAAATTTAAAAACAAAAATTAAACAAGAAAAATCTGTTTCAAAAAAATTTCAACTTCAACAAAAATTACAAAAATTTCCTAAAGATAGTTCATATATTCGATTGAACAATCGTTGTTTGTTATCGGGTCGTCCAAAAGGAGTTTTCCGAGATTTTCAAATATCAAGACATTTCTTACGAGAAATGGCTTTATTAGGTTTTTTACCTGGAGTCAAAAAAGCATCATGGTAGTCCGAAAATATAGTCTGACTTTTTAGTAAAGTAAAAAAGAGCTTAATTGTGATGATCAGATGGTTCAATTTTCAAATTTATGGCAAACTCAAAAATTTATGATTGGTTTGAATCAAGATTAGAAATTCAAGCTATTGCAGATGATGTTACAAGTAAATATGTACCCCCTCATGTCAATATTTTTTATTGTTTTGGAGGCATTACATTTACATTATTTTTAGTTCAAGTAGCTACTGGTTTTGCAATGACTTTTTATTATCGTCCAACCGTAGCAGAAGCTTTTTCTTCTGTTGAATATCTTATGACTCAAGTGAATTTTGGATGGTTAATAAGATCCATTCATCGGTGGTCCGCTAGTATGATGGTTTTAATGATGATTCTTCATGTTTTTCGGGTTTATTTAACTGGAGGATTTAAAAAACCACGTGAATTAACTTGGGTAACAGGTGTTTTTATGGCAATTTGTACTGTTTCTTTTGGTGTAACTGGGTATTCCTTACCTTGGGACCAAGTTGGATATTGGGCTGTTAAAATTGTTACAGGTGTCCCAGACGCACTACCTTTTATAGGGGGTTTTGTAGTTGAACTTTTACGAGGTGGTGTTGGTGTTGGACAGGCTACTTTAACTCGATTTTATAGTTTACATACATTTTTATTACCTTTATTTACAGCTGTTTTTATGCTGATGCATTTTTTAATGATTCGAAAACAAGGTATTTCTGGGCCTCTCTAATGGGTTGTCCTATAAAAAAAAGAAGGCCTTTTACAAAAAATAAATTTTCACATTAATATAACATTATGGCTGTTACTAAAAAACCAGATTTATCAGATCCTTTCTTACGTTCAAAATTGGCTAAAGGGATGGGGCATCACTATTATGGTGAACCTGCTTGGCCTAATGAACTTCTTTATATTTTTCCTGTTTGTATTATTGGCTCTTTTGCATGTGTTATTGGATTAGCTATTCTTGATTTAGCTGTAGTGGGAGAACCTGCAAATCCTTTTGCAACTCCTTTAGAAATTTTACCAGAATGGTATTTTTATCCTGTGTTTCAAATACTTCGAACAGTACCGAATAAATTATTAGGAGTTCTTTTAATGACATCGGTTCCTTTAGGGTTGCTCACAGTACCCTTTATCGAAAATATTAATAAATTCCAAAATCCATTTAGAAGACCTGTGGCAACAACTGTTTTTTTTATTGGTACTGTTGTTGCTATTTGGCTTGGTATTGGTGCAACCCTACCTATTGATATTTCTTTAACACTAGGGTTATTTTAAGGTCAATTTTGAAATTATTTTGGTGTTCCCTCCCTCCTTTCAGGGGCTGGAACACCAAAATAATTTCAAAATTATATTAATTTCTATAAAGACTACTTCCTAATCTTAAAGCAAGAAACCCATTTATTAATGCACAAAATAAAGCTATAAAAATCTGACTTTCAGAAATTTCCATAATTTTTATTGAATTTACAATTTACTATTACTAAAAGCGAGTAAAAAAATAACAAGTGGACCTGCCGCAACTACAAGAAATAAAGAAAGAAGTTGAAAAACAATTTGTGAGTCCATGTATATTTTTTTTAGCGAAAACTTACAGAAGCTTGCCAAACAAAAGCTAAAAGAAAGAAAAGTATTGGAATAACTGGTAAAACATCAACTAAAGCACTAAAAGCAACATAAGCTTCTGGCAATTTAGCCAAAAAAAATTCAGTCATCTGTAATATAAATAGCATCATAGATATTAGGAATATTATATTAGTATTAGTGCCTAATTCAAAATCATTTTATCAAATTTTAGATAGATACTCAATAAAAATGGGGTCACAACTTACTACTAACAACTTAGTCCTTAGGATTCATCAAAAGGATCCCGAAGTTTTTTTGAAGGAGGCCCAAATCCAATATAAATAGAATAACCTGTTACACTTAATAAAAGACACCATAAAAAGACAATAATAAAAGAAGCTTCATTTCCCATAATGGTTTGATTTCGTTGAGTGCGGGAATAGGATTTGAACCTATGACCTCAAGATTATGAGCCTTGCGAGCTACCAAACTGCTCTATCCCGCTACTTTTTTTAATTGTACTCCTGGATAATTCTATTTTAGGAAAGGGGGGGATTCGAACCCCCGATAGTTTTTAGCTATGCCAGTTTTCAAAACTGGTACATTCAACCACTCTGTCACCTTTCCTGGGTCGAACTGGATTCGAACCAGCGTAGGCGTGGCCAGCGGATTTACAATCCGCCCCCTTTAACCACTCGGGCAACGACCCAGTGTCCCCCTTTGGCATTTCTTTTTTACCCTTTTTCCCCAGAGGGGTTAATATATCCTTTAGGCTCGCCGCCTACGGTGTACGGTGCAATGGGGGGTGCCCCTACGGGGGGTATACGGTGTCGGGTTGGGATGTTGTTGGCTGGCATTAACTAACAGGCTTATTCTCTTATGGTTATTGTATGGGGATAGAGGGACTTGAACCCTCACGGTTCAATGAACCAACAAATTTTCTTGGACTTTGAAATAAATTCCATTTTGCTTTCGCTTTCCATGGACTCTATCTTTATCAATATCAATTTTGATAGCTCCCGTCGAGTCTCTGCACCTTCCAAAATTTTAAATTTTGAATTGGCTCAGGGTTACTTTATGCTTCTCTGAGTTTGAGAGCTTTCACTTAGGTTTTCCTAAGGCTCAAAAAGACCTTATTTTAGTTTTTTTTTAAGTCTGTTGCGTCTACCAATTCCGCCATATCCCCAAAAACCTTACCCCTAGCATCAGGTGTTTTTTCCCACAAAGCATCCCTTGCAGTACACAAAAAACCCCTTGATTGTTGAACTTTCAAATTCGAAAAGGATTGAAGTGTTTCCAATCAAGTATAGACACTAGAATAATTTGGAATCAAAAACAATTGATCATTAGTATTTCTTGGCTTCAATTCTTACAAATCTTCGACCTAAAACCTATCAACCGGTTTATCTAACCGGAGTCTAATGGAGAATAATTATCTTGAGGTAAGTTTCCTACTTAGATGCTTTCAGCAGTTCTCTTTTCCGTACATAGCTACCCAGCGCGTCCTATTGGTATAAGAACTGGTACACCAGGGGTACGTTCTTCCAAGTCCTCTCGTATTATGGAAAAGTCCTCTCAATATTCTAACGCTTACATCGTATATAGACCAAACTGTCTCTATGACTATCCTTCATTACTGAAGGCATAGACTATACTTTCATCCCTAAAAAGGAGTTGCCGTATTATAATCACTGTTACTTAACTTACTTAACTCCAAAGGAAGGAAGGAAGGAAGAATGATTATCTTGCCATTTGTTTATGACAAAGTCGTTACGGGGTCAAACATTCTTTTTTTTACATAATTTATAAGGAAAAAGATTTGGGATTAAATCCATCTGAGTGATTAAAATTCTAAATTTATGATATTCTGGTGCAGGTATTGATAATGTCCATTGAATGGTTCCTTTTTGACTTTGACCAGCTCTACTAATTTTGGTGGAAATATTATATTTTTGTTGAAAAAGTTGCTGAAGTGTTTGTCGTTCTTCACTTGTCAAACTTGTCACTTCAAATTTTGCACCTTTTTGTCCAATCATTTTTGTTCCATCTCCAGCAAACCATAAAGTTATAAATGGAATAGAAAAAAAACAACTTATATTTTTTGGTAATTTTTTCTGAAAAAAAACCCGATCACCCCTTTTTACGGGTTTATACCATATATTATGAAACCCTTTTAGCAAAGCTCGAGTGTTAAAAATATAAGAATAAGTTTTTCTATTTGTTCGTTTATCTAAGCGAGTACGTAAACGAATTTTTTTTTCACTTCTAAGAATTTCAAATTTTTTATATAACCAATAAACAAATAATTTTTGTTTTTGACCTTGTTCAACTGTCAGTATACCATTATTTTTTAGATAACCATCGGACATAATATACCCATGAAGAATATCACGTAATTCTTGTGATATTTGAATATTAAGCTTTTTCCATTTGTTTTGTATTTTCATAGGTCATTTGGTCATTTGGTAATTTTATTTTTTTCCTATATTGAATGTTGACTTCCCTCGGGGTTACCTCTCCAAGTCAAAAAGGTTTCACCGATATGAGGCAAATTTTTCTCGCAAATTACTTTGCGGGGTCGCGAGACATTCACGACGTTCTGACAATGATAAAACAAAATTTCTTGAATAGATTTTTGAATTCTTAAGTATTTCCTGAAATCTATTTCTCCAAATTTTTCAATTTGGTTGGGACTCTATCTTCAAAATCAAGGAATTTAAAATGATCGTAAAAGTCGACGAATTCGTTGTTGTGCTTTTTCCGAGGTAGGTGGAATACGTAAAAGTTTTAGAAATTTAGTCCACTTAATATATTTTTCCGATTTTAGTGGATATTTATTAAATAAATATATTAGTTTATTTAACTTTTTACGATTTGTAACCCCCCAATAATAAATTTTTTGCTTTTCGGAAAAACGTTCTTTGTAAATATCCCCAACTTTTAATAAATCTTTTATAGATTGGAGTAAAGAATAATGTAGTTCAGATTGAGTTATCTTTATAGTAAATTTATATTGATAAGTTTCTTTTATCTGGGAGATGGAAATACAACCTTCACTATCAAAAAATCCAACAAACCAGGCTTGAGAGATTGGTTTATTATTAGAAACTTTTCGGAGACGTGCTTTTCGGATTAATTGGATCATTTTATCTAAACATCGTTGTTTTTCTGTATCCTGACTTGAATAATTTTTTAAGACTTTTAGACCTCGAACAATAAGTTTAAATTGTATTTTTTTGTTGCTCAAAAAAGGATATTGAACAAAAATTGGTATTAAAATTTCTTCAAAAAGTTTTCGACTTCGGACTCTATAATGATAATAGCCGTCTTTTCGTTTTGAAATTCGACCTATAGTTAAAATTTTTTTTATTTTATATAAAAGTTTTATTTCTTTTTGTGTAATAGCTAGTACAGGTCGATAATAGAAGTTGTTACCGCTTTTTGTTCTTTCTAAATCTAAAAAACCATCACCATCAATTATACCAACGACCCATTCATAATCATCCTCCTTATTAATATGTCTCATAAATTTTTACTTTAAATTCTCTAATCTTTAATTTTTTTTTTTTTTTAATTTTTCCTTTAATATTGTTTAACGTATAGTCTCTGAGGATTCTTGATTGAAGAATCAAGTCTTTCCTGCGGATTTTCTCCATGTAAGCACTTTTTTTTACATTCACGAAGTTCGAAACATAATTTTGATGACTTTGAATATAAGTGACTTCTTTAAGAAGATGTTCCCGCATATAGTTAAATTTCAGTTGAGCTCAGAATTCACTCAACTCATGTACCGCTTTAATGGGCGAACAGCCCAACCCTTGGGACATACTGCCGCCCCAGGTTGCGAAAAGTCAACATCGCACTGTGTTAAAATGGAACTTTCAATTTAAAGATGACCATAATTCCCATCAGACACTTTATATTTCATACATTCAATTAAATATGGTTTTATTAGTTCACGAAAATAATTACTACTTCTTTCAGGTATTAGAATTCGAAAACGAATTTCTCCGTTTTTTAATTTCTTTTTTGTTAAATTTATATCTATATTATACAAATTTTTTAATGCATTTTTGATACGATAAATATCTTCTAGACTAAAATTCTCAGTACATATACGCATAGCATTTGAATGACCAAGCCATTTTAAAGCCCCATCATCCATATAAAAATAAGCTAATGCTCGAGGATTTAAAAAAGTTTTTATTTTTAACGGAACTTTTTTTGTCCATCTTTGTTTATTCGAATCATAACTATAAAACATATTTCCAAAAAATTTTAATGAAGTATTTGTTAATGTATTAAAAGACCATCTTTTAATGAATTTATTTGTGCGTCTATCTAAAATTTCATTTTCTTTTGGCACAACGGTTGCCCCACATAAGTTTTTTAATATTTCATATTTATTAAACAAATATTCTTTATGTTCACTTTTTTGGATTGCTCTATATCTCCAAGTTCTACCATTAGAACTTGTTTGCAGATTACCATCACCTAATAAAGAACCAAAGATTAAATCTTTTTGTAATTGTGTTAATGGCATATTCAGTTGAAATTCAATTTATTCCACTCTTGTTTTTACTATATTTTTAAAACAGTATAAACAATCTACTAATCGCCTAGTAGGTCAGACTATATCATCATCTTTTGACAGATGTTCGGCGTATAGTCGTTGAGGGGTCATGCTTATTAGTTTATTGTTTATTGTTTATTGTTTGATGTTATACCTAAGTAAGTAGAGGACTTCCCTGCTGATTGTCCGCACTTTTGTACTTCCTTGTTTAACAATAACAATGACAAAAGATACTAATCACTTATACATCTAGTGAACGGATTTCCCAGCATATAGCCAAATTGACATATTTTATAAATAAAATACGACCCCTGAATTTGAGGTGCCAAACCTTCCCGTCGATGTGAACTCTTGGGGAAGATAAGCCTGTTCAAGTTGTTATCGTTAAAGCTCTTTATCTTTAACCTCTTTAGGTTTCCATAAAGTTCAGACTATGTCATCAACTTCTTTTCTTCTTTTTTTTATTTTTATTCTATTCCTTGGAAATTTTAATTGCATACATGGATGAATAAACTTACCAATTAATTCTTTAGTAATTTCAAAGCTTTTTCCAGATATAACTAAAACTGGTTTTTTTTATTAAATTTCACCCAAGTTTCTAAACTATATTGGTGATATAAATATTCTCCTAATCTCTTGACTTCCTTTGTAGGAAAGGCTTGTGTATAAAATACAATACCCTTGGAATTGGAAGCTAATAGACCTCCATCATCCATAAACCAATAAGCGATAGCTCTTGGTGTTAGATAGAGTTCTAAATCTTTATTTTTAGGTACTCGTTTTTTTCTTAAACTATTTTTATTTTTTTCATAAAATATATGATTCCAAACATTCCACTTAGTGTGTGCAAGTGTTTCATTTTCCCATATGTTGCGTTCTCTATTAAAATGAGAGTTTTTATGCATCCATGGTTTTAATTCCTGAATAAGGTGATGAAAATATTCCCTATGAATATTCGATTGGCAAAATTTATATCTATATGTTTGGCCTTTATTTTGAGTTTGTAAACTGGCATCTCCTAATAAAGTTCCAAAAATGATATCTTTTTGGACTTGTGTCCAATCAAGTGTATCAAATAATAATTTAAGATGTTGATAGTCAGTAGTCATTTTTGAAAGATTTGAAAGATTTGAAAGATTTGTAAAGATTTGAAAGATGGAAGAAGTTGCTAGGCGCTCGTGGAGTTGTATAGTAGAAGCTCTATTAAACTCTAGTCGTTGAACGTTCTTATCTACATTTATAAATAATTAAATAATTAAATATTTATCTTCTTTGGATAAGCTTCGCTGCAAATTGGCATATGAATAAACATTTAGCTTTCTTGCAATTCACCTAGTTTTTTTTAGTATATGTGTTACCACATAGTGGGACAACATTAGCAATCCCCGGAGTAACTTTTATCTTTTGCGCGACGGCCCTTCCACTTGGTTACCGTCGGATCATTAAGGCCGGCTTTCGCCTCTGGTCGACTTATAAGTCTTGCAGTCAAGCTTCCTTTTGCCTTTACACTCAACAACTGATTTCCGTCCAGTTTGAGGAAACCTTTGCAAACCTCCGTTACCTTTTAGGCAAGAATGTTCTCTTAACTTTTTTAAATAAGGGGGAGGAAGTTTATTAAGCATAGAATCAATTAAATATGGGTAAATAAGTTGTACAAATTTACTACAACAAGACCCTGAAATATATATTTGATAATAAATTTTATTATAATATTTATTTTTTTGTTTTCGTGGCCAGCAATTTAAATCCCATTTATTTTTTAATATTTCACATAAAATTCGAACTTCCTTTAAATAAAAATTTTGAGTGTTCAAAATTATTCCATAGCTTGTTTTAGACTTCCACGATCCATCGTCCATAAACCAATAAGCTATACTTTGTGCTGTTAACCAACGAGTAATTAACTTAGGCAATTTCTTTCGTTTTTTATATGATTTTGTTTCATAAAATTGAAAACCATAAAATCGAAAACTCGGATGACTTACTGTTTTAAATTTTTTAGATTTTAATCCGTTTTTGCGTGTATATATTTTTGGCGGTGTTAAAGTCCAATTACTAAAAATAGAATATAAATAATCACAATAATCAGCGTGAACTAGACTCTGTTCAATTAATAATCGAAATGTTCGACCATTATTTTGTGTTTCCAAATGACCATCACCTAAAAGTAAACCAACTAAAATTTGTTTTTGATTAGAGGAGAGTTTTAAATTTTTTTTATATTCACTTAATTTTTTAGATTGAATCATTTATATTTTTCACTAAGGACGAGAATCTTATTTTTTTTAAGAGGGAGCTTAAATTATAGGATATTAATATTAAGCCCACCTTCCTGTCTCCAGGAAGTTCAGACTATATCTTTTTCTAATAGTAATAAGTATTAGAAATCAAGCGTATTAGTCGTTGAGGGGTTATAAACCACCCAAGGTGGTTCAAACTTCCCTGCTGATTCTCCGCATTTGATAATTTTTATTGATCAAATTTCATTGACCAAACAAAGCAAATATCTTTTCTATTAATCAATTTTGCATTCTTTAATCTAATATGTAACGGTTTTATTAGAGTTAAGAAACGGAAGTTCCAGCATATAGCTCGAAGTTTATTTACATATCACTATGTAAAGACCCCAATATTAAGGTTTTCGCCCCAAAAAAACTGCCCTCCAGACACTGTCAAGTGTCCTGCTTCAAGGAATCACTTTAAGATTTCTAGTTATTTCAGGGTGGTCTCTCAATGATGAAATTTCATTCTCCCACCTAGACTGCACAAAAATAACTGGAAACCAATATCAAGATACAGTCAAGCTTCACGGGGTCTTCTTGTACTGATGTAAGCAAATCCGCATCTTCACGGATATGTCTATTTCACCGAGTCTCTCTCTGAGACAGTATTCATTTGATTGCGCCTTTCGTGCGGGTCAAAACTTACTTGACAAGGAATTTCGCTACCTTAGGACCTTCAGAGTTAAGGCCGCCGTTCACCGGGGCTTCAGTTATCAGCTTTCACCAATTCCTTTAACCTTCCGGCACTGGGCAGGCGTCAGCCCCCATACGTTGTCTTACGACTTTGCGGAGACCTATTTTTTTGTTAAAAAGTTCAATGAATTTGTTCACTGCGGAATTTTTCTTTCAGGGAAAGAAAAATTCACCCCTTCTCCCGAAGTTACGGGGCTATTTTGCCGAGTTCCTTAGAGAGAGTTATCTCGCGCCCCTGAGTTTACTCAACTTACCCACCTGTGTCGGTTTGCGGTACAGGTTATTTTTATTATAAGAGTCTCAAGCTTTTCTAGGAAGTATAACAAAATTCAAATTATTTATTTAATAAATAAATAAATAACGTATCATGTCTTCATATTGACACAGTAAGCAAGCTTACTTATCAAGTTCGATTTTTTTTTCGAACCATATGTTGAACATTTCCACTCTGAACCATTTGAAGAGCTTGAACTTGTTGCCTTCGTCCCTTGTCCCAAAATAAAATAAGTACAGGAATATTGACCTGTTCTCCATCGATGACGCTTTTCAGCCTAATCTTAGGTCCTGACTAACCCTCTCTGGACGAGCCTTGAAGAGGAAACCTTAGGCTTTCGGGGCATTAGATTCTCACTAATGTTTTCGTTACTCAAGCCGACATTCTCACTTCTGTTTGATCTATCATTTTTTTTCAAAAATCCTTCACCTCATAACAGAACGCTCCCCTACCCCTTTGATTAAGGCCACAGTTTCGGCAAATAACTTAGTCCCGGACATTTTCGGCGCATCCACGCTTATTCTTCAAAGAAATAACCAGTGAGCTATTACGCATTCTTTCAAGGATAGCTGCTTCTAAGCGAACCTTCTGGTTGTTTCAGCATGGAAACTTCCTTTAACACTTAGCTATTATTTAGGGGCCTTAACTGATGGTCTGGGCTGTTTCCCTCTTGACCCTGGAGCTTATCCCCCAAAGTCTCACTTTTTATAGGTATAAATCTGAATAATTTGGAGTTTGCCACAATTTGGTACCTTTTGACAGGCCCGCATCGAAACAGTGCTCTACCTATTCAGGTATAGGACATCTATAAATGCTGCGCCACAACGCATTTCGGGGAGAACCAGCTAGCTCCGAGTTCGATTAGCATTTCACCTCTAACCACAACTCATCCGTCGATTTTTCAACATCGGTCGGTTCGGACATCCACTTAGTTTTACCCAAGATTCTTCCTGGTCATGGTTAGATCACTCGGGTTCGGGTCCATAATTTTTGACTATATCGCCTTTTTCAGACTTGTTTTCACTTAGGCTACAGAAATTTTCTTTAACCAAGCCAAAAATCATAAGTCGCCGGCTCATTCTTCAACAGGCATGTGGTCAGAGTTAAATATTCCCCAAAGAGGAGAACTCCTCCCACAGATTGATTGCTTCAGGTTTCATGATCTATTTCACTCCCCGACAGGGGGTCTCTTTCACCTTTCCCTCACGGTACTTTTCACTATCAGTGACTCAAGAGTATTTAGTCTTACGAGGTGGTCCTCGCTGATTCACAAGGGATTCCACGTGGCCCAAGCTACTTGGGATACTTAATATAGGAAAAAAAGAATAAAACTGGACTTTCACCATCTTTGGTACAGGTTTCAGCTGTTTTTTATTTTTTTTTGTTCTCTTTATTTTATTAAAGTCCCACTACCCTGATTTGATCAGTTTAGACTTTTTCCATTTCGCTCGCCGCTACTTCGGAAATTGCGTTTGCTTTCTTTTCCTTTAGTTAATAAGATGTTTCAGTTCACTAAGTTTTTTCTTACCGATTTATGAATTTTTTCAGTAGTTTTAAGGATTGCTCCATTGGGGAACTTTTGGATTAAAGTTTTTTTCCAACTAACCAAAAATTTTCGCAGGTTAACACGCCCTTCATCATCTTTGAGTCCTTAGGTATCCACCGAAAGCAGTTTTTTTTTTCGATTCGTTTTTGATGCTCTCTTACTCAAATTGGTAGAACAATCCAGTCGTCCTTTCTTGGTTGGAAGAAATTTAGTCCATCCATAAAAACCCCCTGTAATTAAGACAAGCATTTTCTTCCAATTCTTGATTTGACCCCCAGGCGCGCCTTCGGTGTACGGTATGCGGTGAGGGGTCATATAATACCACCGCGAGGTGATTTTCCCGAAACTTCGCCATCGACTAAAATCTCAGAGAGTTGAACAATTTTTATATTCTGTTTTTGAAGTTTATTTATTTGTTTTAATATAAACTTTTTATTGAAATAGTAAATAGGGTCTATTCTGTATTCTAATTTATTAAAATTATACCAAAAACAGTTTTTTGAATTTGTTTTATTTTTATAATGTTTGAGTATTCCAGGTAATTCCTTAAAATCGTCTTTAAAAGCACTATCATAGCCAATATGTTCTGCTATAGAGAAAAAAATTTTATAATTAGGAATATCTTTTATAAATTGATAAGGTTTTGAATACTTAGATAAGAATAACAAAACGGTTTTCATATTCGAGCCAGCTTTCCTAAAAGCGTAGACGGGCAAATTAATTATTCCTAATATTTGAAAATTGCATTTTAACCATTTGAGAATTTTTTTATTACTCGGTTTGTTAATTATTCCTGTTTGAACAACAACCCCCAAGATTGGGTTTTCTCCCATTTCATTTGTTAGAAAATTCCAATATTAATATTGTTCCAAAAACAAAATATCAGAATTTACACTTGTTCCACGACTCAATTTTAAATTCTCCAAATCATTAGTCCCTAAGTCATCTTGACTGCTTTATTTTTTCACCAAAAGGTGGATTGCTTAATATTAAAGAAAATTTACCATAATGTATATTTGGATTTTGGTATTTATTAGTTAATCCTGTCCTGTATTGGGTGTGTCCATCACCATTTATAATCATGTCTATTTTAGCACGCCTTGAAATCTTATCATTTATTTCGATACCATATAGATTTCGCCGTGAAAAATCATATATTTTTTTTGTAATAAAATTCTTATTCAGAAAAATCTTGTTGTATTTGTTTAAGAACTTTTTTTAGACTATATAATAAAAATCCACCACTGAACTAGGATCCAATATATAGTCTTTTTCTGTTTGTTCGGTTCTAAAAAATTCACCGCAAACTCTACAATTTGTCTCCTTGTAAAAAACTGACCCAAAACCCAAATCCTCTCTAAAAATTACCCCTAAAAACTTTTCAAATGCTTGTCCTTTGGCATCAAGATTCACTTAAAGAAATATTTTGCAATAATCCAACAACTTGAAATATTTTTGAATATGACATATTTAAAAATATTTCAAGTTGTTGGATCTATTTTTTGTGCATCGTGATCGTGATAGAGTTCCAATATTCGCTGAGAAGAACCTCATTCTCAAAACCTATTTGAAATTTATATTCCTGGTTGTTTCGAGTGTTCTTCTCATCTTGAAGTTTTGCGAATAATATCTTACTCATTTCATCGAAAGCAGAAGACGGATCAAACTTCCCACCAGACCAAATAATATCATGACATTTTTGAAATATTTTAGATAAGGTTTCAAAAGTTACTTTCTCTAAAGAATTTTTGTTCTTTATATATTTAGACTTAGGAACAAGACCATAATGAATTGCTATATCAGGAATTTCTATCCTCTGATTAGGAGCAAAATTTTGAACGTCATAACATTTAATATTATATAAATTTGAAACCAAAAGATAGTTCGCTCTAAAGCTATTAGCATTACCGAACCCTTGTTCAATGGCCTGATCAAATTTGATATTACTAATATTTGTTTTCTTGTTTTCAACAACCAAATAATTGATCGTTTTTTTTTTTTCATCTCCATAGACAACAATATCAGCTCGATCTACTGGAGTTCTTCTAGGTCTGGCAACTTCAAAATCAATTAAATTAAGGAGAAGATTTATATTTAAAATGAATATAAGTCACAGCTCTAACTTTTTCTTCTGGATCATAAAATTTATATTTTTTTTTGTATTTCATAGATTATATTGTCACCATCAATAGATAACAGTTTTGCTTTAATTCTATTTTATAAAATTTTATTAATAGTAAGAATATCCATAATATTTTTAAAATACCCATTTTATTTCTTGCTACCGATCTTTGTAACGAATTAAAGAATAGATACAACACCATCAAAAAACATATCCTAAAGAATTCCTTGAAATACCTTAGGTTTTATAGTATCAAGTACAAAATTATAATTTTGTAATCCATCCAAAAAGAAAACATCCATGGGGAATATAAACCAATTTTATATTACTCCTTAAAGTGCTTGTGAGAATTCATATATAGATAATTCTTTATTAAAACCAACTTTGGTATAAAGTTTAGACTCAATTCCCAGCAAGCACTTCGTTTCCTAATGCTATTGATGGGAGTTCTTTTCATTTATCAAACCAAGATTCCAAGTCAAATGAATTTTGTGTAGGGTTTTAACAATTCAAGATTTATAAAACACAGAAATTCTTTTAAGGTGGTTTCGGGTTGGGCCGCCATTTTTATTGTCCCCATAGAATCTACGGCAATGCTTGTTTTTTAAGTAATGCTTTCAATGTCTTTATTTTTTCTCAACTTTTGTTCCAAAATCGGCCGTGTTTTCGGGTTTAGGCATATAAGCACGTAGTATACCCCTAAGAAATATAGATTTTAAAAATGTATGTTTTAATAAACTTAAAATAAAAATAAAGAATTCAACGTTAAAGAAGAATAAATAAGATTTGTTAAAACAAAAGAAATTACCAAGAGAAAAGAAGGATCTAAAGGGTTGTTTTTTATCTTCAGGTGAAAATTCCGTTTTGAGCTATTTGATTGTACTTGACGAAGTATACCTGAAGATTATTAGTGCTTAGCTTTAACTTACCCCGTAAACGAAATACAACAGCTAAAGATAAACGCCTATTGAATTCTGGAAATCATTAAAAAACGCTATGCTATTCGGGTTGGTTTCCAAACTTATTTTTTTTTTTCTAAAAACAATTAATACCAACTCCATCTAATTTAGGTTCAAGAACGAAATAAAAAGTTCCTTGATTTCTCTCCTTTTGGAAGATAAACAAAAAGATTGATTTCTCTCTTTGTATATGTTTTTTCTAAGGGGAGGCGCCCCGCAGGGGGGGAGAAAAGAAATGTTGGATTTTTTTTGTGATTTATTGAACGTTGCATCGCATCGTAAGCCACATTATTAAGTTTCGAATAAGATTGATTATAATCCTGACAATCACAAATAAGACGATTTTTATAGGTCTAATTTTGAGTTTATCCGAAAACAAGAGATCGGAATGACAGGATTCGAACCTGCGACCTCGAGTTCCCAAAACACGCGCGCTACCAAACTACGCTACATTCCGAAATCTATTAAATAATTGAATTTAGTAAGAGAATCAATCTCCTATCTTACCAGAAAAAACACTACCTAAGGTAGCGCTCTGCCCGTGGGCGTCCCCCCACATAGTATACCTTGTATACCTTGTAGTAAGTTGTGACCGAAACCGAGGAGGCTTTACTAACACGTAGTAAGTTGACCTACTAACCTATACTTCGTTCCTAGGGTAGCCCCAAGTGTTCAAAGACTCCCATGGGGGGGTTTCTTTCAAGGTCAAGGGCCCCCCCGTCCCCCCGTAGGGGCCAAAGCCCCAGGGCGCCTATGGTGTACGGTGTACGGGGCACCCCCCATACCCCGGGGAGGGGCGCCTTCGGTGTACGGTGAAAAAAGGAAGGAAAAAAATAAATACGGCCTTAATAAGCTAATCCCATACTACGAGTTGTTTCAGAACCCAAATAAACTCGAACACTCAAAAAATCAGTAGGACAAGCAGATTCACATCTTTTACAACCTACACAATCTTCTGTTCGGGGGGCAGAAGCAATTTGACTTGCTTTACAACCATCCCAAGGAACCATTTCTAAAACATCAGTAGGGCAAGCTCGAACACATTGTGTACATCCAATACAAGTATCATAAATTTTCACTGTATGTGACATATTAATTAAAAATGAAATAAATTTTTTAAAGATTGATATTTGTTCAATTTAATCTAAAGGTTTTAAGAATAAAGTAAATTCATTATCTCGATCAAGTCCTTTTTCAAAACCAGCAGCAGCAGCACGAGCTCTTCCAGCATGCCACAAATGACCAACGAAAAAGAAGAATCCTAAACAAAAATGAGACGTAGCTAGCCAAGTTCTAGGACTAACAAAATTCACTGCATTAATTTCAGTGGCGACTCCTCCAACAGAATTTAAACTACCTAAAGGAGCGTGAGTCATATATTCAGCAGCTCGACGTTCTTGCCAAGGTTGGATATCAAATTTTAATTTAAGGAGATCAAGTCCATTAGGTCCACGTAAAGGTTCTAACCAAGGTCCTCTAAAATCCCAAAAGCGCATTGTTTCGCCCCCAAAAATAATTTCTCCAGAAGGAGATCGCATAAGATATTTTCCTAATCCAGTAGGCCCTTGAGCAGAAGCGACATTAGCGCCTAAACGTTGATCCCTAACAAGAAAAGTCATAGCTTGTGCTTGAGACGCTTCTGCGCCAGTAGGCCCAAAAAATTCACTAGGATAAGCAGTATTATTAAACCAAGCCATACAACAAGCAGTTAATCCCATAATAGAGATAGCACCTAAACTATAAGATAAATAAGCTTCACCAGACCAAACAAATGCTCTTCGAGCCCAAGGCCAAGGTTTAGTAAAAATATGCCAAATTCCTCCAAAAATTTCTAAAGTACCGATCCAGATATGTCCACCAATAATATCTTCCATATTATCTACACTCACAATCCATCCATCTCCACCAAAAGGAGATTTAAAAATGTATCCTAAAATCACTAAAGGAGAAACAGTAGGATTTGTGATAATCCGGACATCTCCTCCACCAGGAGCCCAAGTGTCATAAACACCACCAAAATATAGAGCTTTTAAAACAAGAAGCCAAGCCCCCAATCCTAATATAATAAGATGAATACCTAAAATAGTGGTCATCTTATTTTTATCTTTCCAAACATATCCAAAAAAAGGAAAAGATTCTTCAAGGGTATCAGGTCCAATTAAAGAATGATAAACACCTCCAAAACCTAAAACAGCAGATGAAATTAAATGTAAAACCCCACAAACGAAATAAGGAAAAGTGTCAAGAATTTCACCACCAGGTCCAACACCATAACCTAAAGTAGCTAAATGAGGTAAAAGAATAAATCCTTGTTCATACATAGGTTTCTCAGGAACAAAATGAGAAACTTCAAAAAGATTCATAGCTCCGGCCCAAAAAACAATTAAACCAGCATGAGCAACGTGAGCACCTAATAATTTTCCAGATAAATTAATTAAACGAGCATTACCAGCCCACCAAGCGAAACCAGTAGATTCTTGATCTCGCCCACCAATAACAAAACTTGAATTAGAATTATAAAGCGTTTCCACGTGGTAAGACTTCCTCAGGGAATATGAGTTTTTCATGAGGCTGATCTTGAGCAGCCATCCATGCGCGAATACCTTCGTTTAAAAGAATATTTTTAGTATAAAAAGTTTCAAATTCTGGATCTTCAGCAGCACGAATTTCTTGGCTAACGAAGTCATAAGCTCTTAAATTTAAAGCTAAACCAAGAACACCAATAGCACTCATCCATAAACCAGTAACAGGCACAAATAACATAAAGAAGTGAAGCCATCTTTTATTAGAAAAAGCAACACCAAAAATCTGAGACCAAAAACGATTCGCTGTAACCATAGAGTAAGTCTCCTCCGATTGTGTTGGATTAAATGCACGGAAAGTATTTGCTCCATCACCATCTTCAAATAATGTATTTTCAACAGTTGCTCCATGAATAGCACATAATAAAGCAGCTCCAAGAACACCAGCAACACCCATCATATGAAATGGATTTAAAGTCCAATTATGAAAACCTTGAAAGAATAAAATAAAACGAAAAATAGCTGCAACTCCAAAACTTGGAGCAAAAAACCAACCAGACTGACCTAAAGGGTAAATTAAAAAAACACTCACAAAAACTGCAATAGGTGCTGAAAAAGCAATTGCATTATAAGGACGAATTTTTAAACTTCCAGCAATCTCAAATTGACGAAGCATAAACCCAATTAAAGAAAAAGACCCATGAAGAGCCACAAATGTCCATAATCCGCCTAATTGATACCATCGAGTAAAATCTCCTTGAGCTTCAGGTCCCCATAATAATAATAATGAATGGCCTAAACTATTAGCAGGAGTAGAAACAGCAGCTGTTAAAAAATTACAACCTTCTAGATAAGAAGTGGCTAAACCGTGAGAATACCACGAACTAACAAAAGTTGTTCCTGTTAACCATCCGCCTAAGGCTAAATATGCTGTAGGAAAAAGTAAAAGTCCTGACCAGCCAACAAAAACGAATCGATCTTGGCGAACCCAATCATCTACATCATCAAACCAAGTTCTTTCTTTGGTGATTACTGAATTTTGTACAATTAAAGTCATAAAATTTTTTAATTTCAAACCTAGAGTGTTCCCAAGGTTTTCTTGAATTTTTGGAAATTATTCATATTATATTTATATTTATATTTATATTTATATAATATTATATTACCCCTCTGGCACCGCATACCCCAGCCCCAGAGGGGAAAAAACCTTGATAGACTGAAGGTATATTTTTATTCAATAACAAATTCTTTTGGATTTTATGATCTACCTTATTAATTATCAATTTACAAATTTTTTTGAATTTTATTAGTTAGTTAAGTTGTGACCGAAGCCGAAGCCGAAGCCCCGGGGGGCTTTACTTGCTAAATTAAATAATGTGTATGGAAAATTCTATACACATTATTTTTTAATCTTACAAAGAATCATATATATTTCATTAAATGATATTTTTCTTTTAAATAAAATTAAGAAATTGTGAACTATCCTATATTGTAGTATTTTTGGAAAATAAAAAAAACACTGTATTCCCCAAGGAAATAATTTTTTTATTAAAATATGGAAATATTTGTTTTCCATAGCGATAATTTTTTGAATTTTAAGAATTTTTTTTAATAAGTTGGTATTAAAAAAAAATTGAATATAAGGTAAAAACTGTAAACGTAAACGATTACGTTTGTAATAAAATTGGATATTTGTCCAATCAGGTAGAATAGGCAAATTCCAAAATTCACAAAATTTAGCAAATTCAAATCGAGATATATGAAGTAATGGACGATAAAGTTTTATGACCTTATTTTTTCTTTTAGAATGAAAATAGACTCTAACAATAAAATGTCTCTGTGGAGTCATAAATAAAATAATTCAACTTTCATCTGTAGGGAAGTTTTGTAAATATTGAGAATTCAAAAAAATTTGAGAATCTCGTAAAATTTGTAAACCAAATTTTCCAGAACCACGAAACAAATTAATAAAAAAAGTTTCTATTTGATCATTTTGAGTATGACCTGTAAGTAAGAAATTAAAATAAGAATAATGACAAATTCTTAAAAACGAATTATAACGATTTTTTCGAGCTTTCTGTTCTCCTAAAATTTTTGAAAAAAAAATAGTACAAAAAAAAGGTTTATAAAGAAGAAAACTGATTTGAAATGAATGTCGAAATAAATAAAAATCTTCTTTTTTCCATAAATGGTTACACCAAACACATGAATTTCTTCTATAAAAATTAAGATTCGTCCATAAAATAATCAAATTTGTAGAATCTTGGCCACCTGAAAAAGCTATTAAATCTGATTCAGGAACCGTTGAAGAATTATAGCCAAACTGGTTTGACCATAAGTGTGATATAGTCATAGATCAAAGACAAAAATCAAATGTTACATATTCGAATAAAGTTTCTAACGAAATAAAAAGGGGGATGTATATGTAATAATTCTAAAGAAATAATAGCATTTTATAAAGTTTTTGACTTCCAGAGAACCAAAAACTTTTAAACTACAAAAGAATTGAAAATACCAATAATAAAAACAAGTAGAAACCACACCCCTAAACCAGAGAAAAGAGGAGTTTTTAGTTTTGCTTCAGTCCACCCTCCAGGAGAAGCAAAAACCACAGGAACACCAATAAGTAATAAAAAAGAAAACCCAATGAAAGCAAAAACAGCAAATTGAAATAAAAGATTCATATAATGATAATGAGAATAATAATTAATATAGTTAAATTGAATAAGGAGAAGTCTACCACGAAACGGGTACCCCTTCGTGGGAAATAGGAAGGCCCAAGGCTCCCCTTGGTAATTGGTAATATGATATATGATATATGATACTCCCCGGGCACCGCACACCGAAGGCGCCACCAAAAAATGGAAAAAGAAAGTAAAAAATCGTGATTTTATCCAAACTTACTTGATGTAGAAGCTATAAGGAAAGCTGCATAAGTAAGAATATAACCAACAGTAAAATGCACAAGTCCAACTAAACGTGCCTGAACAATAGATAAAGCTACTGGCTTATCTCTCCAATGGATTAGACTGGCTAAAGGTGTTCGTTCATGAGCCCAAGCTAAAGTTTCAATCAATTCTTGCCAATAACCTCGCCAAGAAATTAAGAACATAAAACCAGTGGCATAAACTAAATGTCCAAAAAGAAACATCCAAGCCCAGACAGATAAACTATTCATACCAAAAGGATTATAACCATTAATCAATTGTGATGAATTAAGCCATAAATAATCGCGAAGCCATCCCATTAAATAAGTGGAAGATTCATTAAATTGATTAACATTACCTTGCCAAATACCAAGATGTTTCCAATGCCAATAGAAAGTCACCCATCCAATAGTATTTAACATCCAAAAAACAGATAAATAAAAAGCATCCCAAGCAGAGATATCACAAGTTCCACCTCGTCCAGGTCCATCACAAGGAAAACTATACCCAAAATCTTTTTTATCTGGCATTAATTTAGAGCCTCTTCCATCTAAAGCACCTTTAACTAAAATAAGTGTAGTAACATGAAGTCCTAAAGCAATAGCGTGATGAACAAGAAAATCTCCTGGGCCTATAATTAAAAATAATGAATTGGTTGGATTATTAATAGCAGACAGCCACCCAGGTAACCAAAGTGTTTGACTGGCAAGAGCAGCTGGATTTTGATCATTAGATAATAAAACATTAAAACCATAAATATTTTGACCGTGAGCACCTTGAATCCATTGTGCAAATAATGGTTCAATTAAAATTTGTTTTTCAGGTGTTCCAAAAGCTAACATTACATCATTATGAACATAGATACCTAATGTATGAAAACCTAAAAAAAGACTTGCCCAACTTAAATGAGATATAATTGCTTCTTTATGATCAAGAATTCGTGCAAGTACATTTCCTTTATTTAATTCAGCATCATAATCTCTTATAAAGAAAATGGCTCCATGAGCAAAAGCCCCACACATAATAAAACCAGCAATATATTGATGATGAGTATACAATGCGGCTTGAGTTGTAAAATCTTGTGCTAAAAACACATAAGGAGGCAAAGAATACATATGTTGAGCAACTAAAGAACAAATAGTTCCAACAGATCCAAGAGCTAAACCTAATTGAAAATGAAGTGAATTATTTACTGTATCAAATAAACCACTATGACCTTGACCTAAATTACCACTAGGTGGACGATGAGCTTCTAAAATCTCTTTTAAACTATGTCCAATACCAAAATTTGTTCGGTACATATGTCCAGCAATAATAAAAATTACGGCAATAGCTAAATGATGATGAGCAATATCAGTAAGCCACAAACTCTGAGTTTGAGGATGAAAACCACCTAAAAAAGTTAAAATAGCATCTCCAGCTCCCTGAGATGAATTAAAAATATGATCAGGTGTATCTGGATTTTGAGCATAAACATTCCAATCACCAGTGAAAAAAGGTTTGAGTCCTGCTGGATGAGGTAAAGTTCTTAAAAAATTAGACCATCTCACAGTTTGTCCACGAGATGCTGGAATAGCTACATGAACTAAATGACCAGTCCATGCAAGTGAACTCACACCAAAAAGTCCTGCTAAATGATGATTTAATCTTGATTCAGCATTTTTAAACCAAGAAAGTCCTGGTGTAAATTTCGGTTGAAGATGAAGCCATCCCGCAAATAAAAAGAATCCTGATAATACTAAAAGAAAAATAGCTCCTTGATAAAGATCTTGATTTGATCGACAACCAATTGTATACCACCATTGATAAACACCAGATGTAGCAATATTCACAGGTCCTGTGGCACCTCCACGAGTGAAAGCTTCTACTGCTGGTTGTCCAAAATGAGGATCCCAAATCCCATGAGCAATAGGACGAATATGAAGAGGATCTGCTCCCCATTGTTCAAAATTTCCCTGCCAAGCTACATGAAAAAGATTTCCAGAAGTCCATAAAAAAATAATTCCTAATTGACCAAAATGTGAGGCAAAAATTTTTTGATAAAGTGTCTCTTCTGTCATACCATCATGACTTTCAAAGTCATGAGCTGTTGCAATACCAAACCAAAGACGTCGTGTTGTTGGATCTTGACTTAAACCTTGGCTAAATTTTGGAAATTTCGTAACCATAATATATTTTTTTTTAATTTTTTAAACCTCCCCCAAGAGTCGTAGCCTTAGCCTTACCAAACCAAAAGGGTTTTACCCCAGAGGGGTTAATATCCCCTTCGCCATAGCCTCAGCAAGCCCTTGAGGGCCCATTGGGGCTATTTTATCCAGGCTAGCTCGAGGGCTGTTTGTTATATTATATAAATGAATGAAAAGTGCATAAGGGTCAGGAGATTTTTTTAATAATGAATTTTTTTGCGATCAGTTTGATTTTATTCCAATTATCTTAAAATCAAAATATAGTTCTATTTATAAAAATAATCGAAGAACTTTATAGACTATTTTAAATCAAGAGGTCTTAGACAAAATGAAAAAAAGGAATAAAAATCAGGCCTCTACTTCAAATCAAATATGGTACTTTTATTAAGTTGGAAAAAAGAGAGTTTATAGACAACTCCTTAGGAAAATTGAATTTTCATTCGTTTATTTCTGAAAGATCCTCGGGAATTTTTTATATAACAAAAAAAATAATGGATAATACAATCAAAAGTAATATCATTAATTATATCAATTTGGATTAATATTTTTTACTTTTGATTATTGAAAAGTTCCATTAAATTTTTAATATATCCCTTATATGGCTCGAGAGTATACCTAATAATATAATTCTTGTTCTGATATTTTGTAAGGCCCCTAGGCCCCTAGGCCCCTAGGCCCCTAGGTGACCCTGACCCTTGACTTTGACCTTGAAGACGGAGTCTTCCTAGACTTCGTATTAACTTAGTCAACTTAGAAGGCCTTGGGGCCCTCTAAAATTCTTGAAACCTAAGCCTATTCTATGTTATATTATAAGAGAATACATTTGATATATTTGAAATCTTCAAAAAACGAGAACCCGATAAATTGGGGAACTTTTATTTAGCATTTTTGAATTTTTAGAAACAAGAGATTTGATTATTTTTTTTCTGATGCTAATATTATAATTGAAGCCAACTTAGTCATTTTGATTAAATCATGTGGTATTTATAGAAAAAAGAAAATGGATATAAAAAATTTAAGAAATAAAGGAACTTCAAAAAACCTAGGGAGGCTCTGTCACGTGTACCATAGAAGCAACCAAGAACCTTTAGATGTATTAAGAAAAGGACGAAGGATGAAGGACGAAGTACACCACACCACACCACGAAGGACGAAGGACGAAGGACGAAGTCTACCACGAAGTCTACTCCAGAGGGCAACGATGTCTACGTCATCGGCCCTAGACGAACGGCCTATTTTTCCTTTCACTGCAATTGTAGGTCAGGAAGAAATGAAATTTTCATTAATACTTAATGTAATAGATCCAAAAATTGGTGGTGTGATGATCATGGGGGATAGAGGTACCGGAAAGTCAACAGCGGTTCGAGCATTAGTGGATTTACTTCCAGAAATCTCAGTAGTTGGGGATGATCCCTTCAACTCAGATCCTAATGATCCAGAATGTATGAGCGATTTTGTTCGTGAAAAAGTTCAAAAAAATGAACAATTAATTATAAAAAAAAAGAAAATCTCTATGGTGGATCTTCCTTTGGGAGCAACGGAAGATCGAGTCTGTGGAACAATTGATTTAGAAAAAGCTCTAACAGAAGGAATAAAAGCTTTCGAACCTGGACTTCTTGCTCAAGCAAATCGAGGGATTTTATATGTAGATGAAGTCAATTTACTGGATGATCATCTTGTGGATGTATTATTAGATGCAGCAGCTTCTGGGTGGAATACAGTGGAAAGAGAAGGAATTTCTTTAAGTCATCCATCTCGTTTTATTTTAATAGGTTCGGGGAATCCAGAGGAAGGAGAACTTCGACCTCAATTATTAGATCGTTTTGGTCTTCATGCTCAAATAGGAACAGTTCAAGATGCTCAATTACGTGTAAAGATCGTAGAACAAAGAGCTGCTTTTGACCAAGCCCCGTTGTTCTTTCGTCAAAAATACGAAAATCAACAAAAAGAATTAGCTGATTTATTACTGGCTGCCCGAGAAAGTTTGTACACAGTTAAAATAGATCAAAAATTGCGAATACAAATTTCTCAAGTTTGTGGAAAATTAAATATAGATGGATTACGTGGTGATATTGTTACAAATAGAGCGGCAAAAGCTTTAGCTGCCTTTGAATCACGTACTCAAGTAACATCAAAAGATATTCTTCGTGTAGGTCCTCTTTGTTTGCGTCATCGATTACGTAAAGACCCGTTAGAAACAATAGATTCTGGAGAAAAAGTTCGTGAAGCTTTCCAAGAAATTTTAATTTAAGAGCAAAGTGGGATTTGAACCCACGACTTTATGTTTCGGAAACATAAACTCTTTCCACTGAGTTATTTGCTCATGATTGAAAAAGAAAAAAATAAAATTCGACGTTATCCTATTTCCGGCGCTCGTTGTTTAAGTAATTTTGTCTGGACCATTCTTATTTTTTCTGGTTCAATAGGATTTTTATTTATTGGATTTTGTTCTTATTTAAATTATATCAATGATAAAGAACTGGTACCTTGGTCAGTTGTAGAAAATATACAATTTTTTCCTCAGGGTTTAGTAATGATTTTTTATGGGTTATTGGGTTTTTTTTTAAGTTTATATTTAAGTTTAACACTTTTTTGGAGTTTAGGAAGTGGTTTCAATGAATTTAATAAACGTGATGGTTATGTTCGAATTTTCCGGTGGGGTTTTCCAGGGGAAGAAAGACGTGTAAACTTTTATTATTCTTGGGATGATATTATAGGAATTCGAGTTCAATTCCAACAAGCCAGTGCTTTTGGGAATCAATCTCGAATTTTTTTACAGGTTAAAGGTCAAAAAGAAATACCTTTAACTAATATAGGAGAACCATTAACTTTTGAACAAATTGAAAAACAAGCTTCAAAATTAGCAAAATTTTTACAAGTTTCATTAAGTATAAATAAAATATAAAACAGAAATCCGATCCACATGGATATTTTGAAGAATGAGATTTATATGGTGTCGCGGCTAAAACATCGACGTCCTCTGGTTTTTGAATTGCATCTAGAAAAGATGAAAATTCTACGGTTATGGATGGAGGACTTCATCCTCGTGTATAATTTGGGATTTAATTGTTCTTTCCCCCTATATTCAAGTTGAGATAGATACCGAGTCTTATTTGGATTGTCTTAATTCAAGGCACAAGGAGGACGACTCTAACCAGAAAAAGAACCCGTTTTACAAGGTGAAAAGGCCTTGGGAGAGATTTTTGAACTTTGATTATTTTTGTTGGAAAACTTCCCCCGTGTGTCCGCAGCTGGCTATTCATCATAATATAGATACTGGAGTTATAAGATTCCAGAGAAGATATCGGTGTGATTCTTTACAGTCCAAAACGCTCAAGAATTTTCAACAGCAAAAAAAAATCTCCTATTTGTAACCAGGGGGCACCACACCCCACAGGACTTTCCTGTAAAAAACTATGTTCAAATTTCTGCTAATTCCCCCCTCAAGGGGGGGTATTATCAAAAAGTAGCCTTAAGACCTGAGTTTTGAAGGACTCGAGGTCTTAAGGCTAAGGCCATTCACTTTTCCCACAATCGGGAGATAGGTTTTATTGATATTACCTACCAAGTTTGCGACATTGTACATTGTTGTACATTGTACATTGATATTTATATAGCGGCTTCCAACGGAGTCCAGAAGCCGAAGTTTTCTTACCCTTTCCCCTTTTTATCTTGACCGGAATGTGGGGTCAATCGTCTCTGCAATATTGTTCCAGATGTTACATCTTCAATATTGTTGGATCTGTAATATTGTTCCAGATCCAATATTGTTTTGGGGGATCGTTATCCCCTTCATTCTTGGCAGCGTCCTTCTTCTTTATTCTTGGCTGCGTCCTTCTTCTTTTCCGTGAGGGATTCGGTGGGATTTTCCCTCTTTGCCCATTCTGGCAACGTCCTTGTTTTCTTTGCCCATTCGGGCAACGTCCGGGTAAAAACTAGGTTTTGAACTTGTATTCTTTTTATTCTTTTTTTTTTTTTAAATATATGATTAAAGATCAATTAAAGTAAGACATAACAAAATTTTTTTTTTGTATACGAATACTATGAGCCACCCTAAACAAACACATTCGACTCTTACTCTTTTTTTAAACAGTAAAGATTCCTAAGAAAATATACACACCTTAGGGTTTTCTTAGGGACTGATTAAAGAAAACCTAAGAAAACATACACACCTTAGGGTTTTCGTAGGTTTTCTTTAATCAGTCCCTAAGAAAACCTAAGAAAATATACACACCTTGGGGTTTTGGTAAAATATATTAATATATTTTTTTTGATCTGTCAACCCCAAGGAAAAAGGAATGAGAATGAAAGTGCACAGGGTTAATCTAGGCATTACCTAGATTAACCCTGTGCCATTCAAAGATGCCGAAAATTGTAAAGAAAAATTTTCTAAACATTCTTTTAAAGATTTTTCAACAGCTTCATCATAAATTTGAGTTTCTTCAATAGTTTTTGAATATTCAGTATTAACTAAGAATTTTCTTAAACCAACTAAATAAGCACCAACTTGATCCACATCAATGGAATCAATATATCCCTGAGTGCCAGCAACAATAGTAGCTACTTGGTCCCCAAGGGAAAGAGGAGATGCTTGAGATTGTTTCAATAATTCACGTAAACGTTGTCCTCGAGCTAATTGATTTTGTGTTGTTTGATCTAAATCTGAAGAGAATTGTGAAAAAGCTTCAAGTTCAGCAAATTGAGCTAATTCTAATTTTAATTGACCAGCCACTTTTTTCATAGCTTTTGGTTGAGCAGCCGACCCTACACGAGAAACAGAAATACCAACATTAATAGCTGGACGAATTCCACTATTAAAAATATCTGCTGATAAAAAAATCTGTCCATCAGTAATAGAAATTACATTTGTTGGAATATAAGCAGATACATCTCCTTCTTGTGTTTCAACAATAGGAAGAGCTGTCATACTACCTCCACCCATTTGTTTATTCAGTTTTGCTGCCCGTTCTAAAAGTCTTGAATGAAGATAAAAAACATCCCCAGGAAAAGCTTCACGACCAGGTGGTCGTCTTAAAAGTAAAGACATTTCTCTATAAGCTTGAGCTTGTTTAGATAAATCATCATAAATCACAAGGGTATGACCTCCTTTATACATGAAATATTCTGCCAAAGTAGCACCAGTATAAGGAGCTAAATATTGTAAAGTAGCTGGAGAATCTGCTGGTGCAGCAACAATAATAGTATATTCCATAGCCCCTTGTTTCTTTAAAGTCGAAACAACTTGAGCAATAGAGGAAGCTTTTTGTCCAATAGCTACATAAATGCAATAAACAGATTTACCTTTTTGATTCAAAATAGTATCAACAGCGATTGATGTTTTTCCTGTTTGTCTATCACCAATAATTAATTCTCGTTGCCCTCTACCTATAGGAATCATAGAATCGATAGCTACAAGCCCTGTTTGTAATGGTTCAAAAACAGATTGTCGTGCAATAATACCAGGTGCGGGTGATTCGAGAAGACGAGTTTGTTGACCTTCTTGTAAAGGACCTTGTCCATCAATTGGACGTGCTAAAGGATTAACGATTCGCCCTAAAAAAAAGTCCCCGACAGGAATTTGAGCAATTCGACCAGTAGCGCGGACAATACTTCCTTCCTGAAGCATTTGACCCTGACCCATTAGAACAGCTCCAACATTTTTTGATTCTAAATTTAAAGCAATTCCTACTGTTCCATCAGCAAATTCAAGTAATTCCCCTGCCATAACCTTATCTAAACCATATATTCGAGCAATGCCATCACCTACTTGAAAAACTGTACCAACATTAGCTATTTGAACTTGTTTATTATAATTTGATATTTGTTCACGAATAATACTACTTATTTCATCTGGTTGGATTTTCACCATAAAAAAAACCTCCTCAAGGTATATTAAAGTTTTCTTAAAAAATCACAAAATCAATCACATTGAATTATTTAAGAGCCAAGAATAATTCAATTGAAGATGTATTAATAGATTTGTGAAATTTTTGATTTAATCTTTTTTGAAATTTTTGTTGAACTTTTTGATTTACACTGATTAAAATTTTTTGAGATATTTGTTTCTGAATTTTTTGTTGTTGATAATAAATTGTTGATTTTTGAAATTGTTTCAATCTCTCCAAATCCAGTTCAGTTTGGAGTTGAGATTGTTTCTTTTCTTCATCTATAGATTTTTGAGCATCATCAATGACATCATTTACTTGAGATGATGCATTATTATATTTTTTCCGCGCCTTTGAAAAAATTTTTTCAGCTTCATTTTCTCGATCTTGGGCTTGTTGAAGATTTGATAATATTAATTCTTGACGTTTATTTAATAAAGATTGAATTCCATCTCCAACAAAAAAAATAACAATAGCTAAAACAACTTATGCCTTAGACCATAGACGATTTTAAGGGAAAGAACTGTTTATGTATTTTTCAATACTTACAGCTCAGGTGTTTCTATCCTCGTTAGATGGGTCTAGATCACATTCTAGATACAACACTTTCTAACATATTTCAAACACGAATATAAAAAAAACACCATTCCTTTCAGATTTATATTGTTTCTTTTTATATTTTCATTCTGAATATTCTTGCTTTTTAATCAAGAAATAAACTAAAGAAATTGTAAATTATTTTATTTAAAGATATTGGCTGGTATTTTTATTATTTAGCATTTATAAAATTCTCAATAAAAACAATTTTTCAATTTATAAACTTTGTTTTATTTCTATTTGAATTTAAATTCTCAACTTAGGTCAGCCTGTAATAAAAAACCTAGAAGCTTGTTCGGTTTCTTTCGGTTCGGTCACAACTTTACTTACTTACTTTACAGGTATCCTTCACACCGTACACCGTAGGCGCCGGCGCCTCGGGCTAAAGGAGACTCCGCGAGGAATAAAAAAGAAAGGAAGATCCAAAAAATAGATCAAAAAACAATTGAAAATTCTTAGCTAAATTAAGAATATTTGTTTCAAAAATATTGGTTTGAATACCCCAACTTTGATTTAAGGGAAACATATATATATATTTTTTTAAGAGACAAATGGATTTGCAAATAAAAGTGCTAAAGCAACAACAAGTCCATAAATTGTTAAAGATTCCATAAATGCGAAACTTAATAATAATGCACCACGAATTTTTCCTTCAGCTTCAGGTTGACGAGCGATACCTTCAACAGCATAACCAGCTGCCGTACCCTGACCCATGCCTGGACCAATAGCAGCTAAACCTACAGCGAGTCCAGCAGCAACAACAGATGCACCAGCAATAATTGGATTCATATTTGTTTTGTTTTTTTTTTGTATTTTATATAAATATTTTTTTTATCTAAACAAGGGTGCCCTATTTTGAAGCGGCCCCTTTTGAAGGGGCCGTTTTTCGTGGTAGAGAGAACCCTAAAATTCAAAGTAATTCTTTTTAGTGATGTTCTTCTAAGGATTCACCTATATAAGCACCAGCTAAAGTTGAAAATACCAATGCTTGAATAGCACTTGTAAATAATCCTAAAAGCATTAATGGTATTGGCACAATAAGAGGTACTAAAGCAATTAAAACACCAACAACTAGCTCATCCGCTAAAATATTCCCAAAAAGTCGAAAACTTAGGGATAAAGGTTTTGTAAAATCTTCTAAGACATTAATTGGTAATAAAAAAGCTACTGGGGAAATATAGCGTCGAAAATAATTTAATCCTAATTTTTGAAACCCTGCAAAAAAATATGCAAATGAAGTTAATAATGCTAAAGCTACTGTTGTATTTATATCATTTGTAGGAGCAGCAAGCTCTCCATTAGGAAGTTCAATTAATTTCCAAGGGAATAATGCTCCTGACCAATTGGATATAAAAATAAATAAAAAAATTGTTCCTAAAAAAGGCACCCAAGAAGCTCCCTCTGATTCACCTATTTGGGTCTTTGCTAGATCTCTTATGAATTCAGTAATATATTCTGTAAAATTTTGTAATCCTTTTGGTTCTATACTTAAATTTTGATTTCCTACTAAACTTAAAATAATAATAATACCTAAAACAACCCAAGAAGTAATAAGAACTTGACCATGAACATCATAAGTACCTATTTTCCAATAAAGATGTTGACCGACTGAAACTTCTGCTAATGAAATAATCATTTTTTTAATTTATTATATCTTTTGTAATTTTGTTGACGAAAATTGAATTTTTTTTTGAAATTTTTTTTTTTTTGAAAATTGTTTTGACCTTCTCGAATCGCTTCCTCCAATTGATTTAAAATGAAATTTACAGAGGAGAGGGAATCATCATTTCCTGGAATCAATAGATCTGTTAAACTTGGATCACAATTTGTATCGACAATTGTGATACTTGGTATTTTTAATTTTTGACATTCTCTAACAGCATTTATTTCTTTTTGTTGTCCGACAATAATTACTATATCAGGAATTTTTTTCATTGTCTTCACACCTCCTAAATATTTTTCCAATCTTGCTTTTTGACGTTTCATCCTAGTGGATTCTCTTAATTGGTTTTGTTCCATTTTTAAAATGGATTTTTCCATTGTTATCCAATTAGTAAGAAAACCTCCTAGCCAACGTTTATTAATATACCAACAGTTACAATTTTTTGCCCTTTGTTCAATAGATTTTCCTATATGTCTATTAGTTCCTACGAAAAGAACCCGTTTTCCACGACTACATCTATCAAAAAGAAATTTACAAGCAATTTTTAAATACCAATGGGTTTGAAGTAAATCTATTATTTGAAAATCATCTTTTTCTTTATAAATATACGGGAGCATTTTTGGATTTCCTTGACGTCGTCGATGTCCTAAATGGACACCAGCATCAAACATTTCCTTAAGTAGAGCTTCCAGTTTCATATAATTTTAAAACCTCCATATTAAAGAATAAACATATATTTTATTTATGTCAAAATATGTCAAAAAAAGGTACCAAATTCTACCTCCTTTAAGGTCTTTATTTTTTTTTTTCTTCTTCTTCCTTGGGGCCTTCATTCAGGACGAAGTCTAGGAGTAGGCTATCCAACTTACTCCATCCTCATATTCCAGATGGACTTCGTCAAGTTCTTGAAGTATTTAGTTAGTTTTCAAAAGATCGTCTTATTGAAAAAGAATTTTTGAATTTATTTGATAAACACTTTTCAAAAAAAGGAATATCAATAGAATCTATTTTCAGTTTCTCTTGAGCTCGAAGAATGTTATTATTATTGACTGTCACGACATTTTCAAGAACCGATAAAAAAAACCTGATTATTCGAACTATTGTCTTGAAAAATAAATTCACGGAATTCTTTACTTGGACTTTTTTATCGAAGAAAGATATTTTAATTCAGAAGGTCAAGCTTTTGAGGCCGCTTTTTAAATTGATTAGTTTTAGAGTATTTACACACAAGAAGTTCTCTTTTTTTATTCATGGATTCACTTAATTACTGTTTCTAATTTTGATGTCCAGATAGATTAGAGGAGCAGCAGCACAGGGGAATCGAACCCCTACCATCAGAATGGAAACCTGAGGCGCTACCGTTACACCAGTGCTGCGTAAGGTCCCAAAGACGAAACTAAACAAAAGGAGTTAGGGAAAATTTCAAGAATATGACCCCTCCTATTAGCACCGTACACCGTAGGCGCCCCACATACCCCCCGTCGGGGGCCCTCGCGGAGTTAAGTACACCCCACCCTGGGGGTGGGGTGGCCTCGTCACCTTGGGGTTGCGGGGGTACCTCCAATTAGCAAGAGGGGTTAATATCCTTCAGGCTGTTCCTATGGTTCGGGGGGTAAACCTTTAAGTTAGTAGGCCAGCCAACTTACAGACCATCCGAAGCAGAAAAACAAAAAAAAATATTTAAATAAATATTAAAAAGTACGAAATAAGTTAAAGCTCCGAGTGGTTAAGGACCTGTACTCCATCCTGTCGCCATTAAATTCTTTGAGTTCTCATTAACCAATTTTGAGCCGAAATATAATTTGTTGGTGCAAGTCTTATAGCTTCTTTCCAATAATCTGCTGCTTTATCGAAAAGAATTTTCGATATTTCAATAGAACCACTTTCTAAAGCCTGTGATCCTCGATAGTGATAAATTACAGCAATATTGTTTAGGGCTTGAGGTAAAGAAGGATTTCGTTCCAGAGCTTGATAATAATATTCTAAAGATCGACCATATTCACCATTATTAGAATGAATTAATCCAATATTATATAATATATAACTTCTATCATAAGCATCAATTTCTAAGCGTAAAGCTTCATAATAATTTTGAAGTGCTTCTGCATATTCTCCTGAAGATTGTGCAGACATTCCATCACGATAATAAGAAAACGCTTTTTTTTCCCGTCTTGATGTTGGGAATATTTTTAAAATAGTCTCAGCGATCAAAGTGAAAGTTTGATCAATAAAATTTTCATTTCTTTGGTTAGGGGGCATAATAATTAAATTTTTATGATTTTTAGGCCAAACCGGAATCGAACCGATGACTTATTGCTTGTAAGGCAACCACTCTACCAGCTGAGTTATTGGCCTAAAAAGCGTCCGACCCCTCCGCCAAAGGTCAGATTGATTAGAGGCCTCAATGGGTATCTTCACTTTTTTCTCCTTTTTTCCCGCCTCGGGTATGGGGTGCGAGTCGGGTTGGATAGGCAAACCTTTAAGTTAGCCACTTTCCTTCCAAAAACCCCCAAGTAAATTTTCAATTTCTTGGGGGTTTTTAACTTCCAGGATTTCTTCCAGTATCATAAGAAAGAAAACCAAAAATGAAAAGTGAAACGAAAAAAGTGACAACAATATAGACCAAAATTTTTAATGCTAACATAGAAAAGGATATAAAGTGAGTTTTCTTTTCTAGACTGTGAATAGTAACCAAAAGCAATGGTCCCTAGGACGCAGTAAGTTGTAAGTTGGCAAGCCAACTAACTACTAACCACGAAGTAAGTTGTTAGCTCGGTCATTTTTTTTTTTTGCCTTCAGGCCTGAAGGCCTTCAGGCAACTTAACTTAGAACTAACCATAGAGACAAATTAGAGGAGTAGCTATTGAGATAAGGCTTCCCAACTCATGGTAATTTCATCAATAAAAACATCACTATTATATATTTCCAAAATAATAAGGAGAAAAACAGCGAAAAGTGCCATAAAAACTCCCATTAAAACAGTAGTGCCCCACCCAGGAACAACTTTTCCACATTCAGAATTCAGTGGTTTTAAAAAAGAACCAACAACAGTCACCATAGGTTCATCCGGGCCAGTACTTTTTGTTTCCATAAAAAAAATCCACAATTCAGTTGAACTTTCTACAAAAAAGGACACTACGCCCCTAGGGTGTGCGGTGTACGCGGTGTACGCGGTGTACGCGGTGTACCAAGTGCATCAGATTTGAAAACTTTCCGAAAAAAAGTCAAAAAATTTATTTGACAATTCTTGGAGGTTCCCGGAAAAAAATAGCAAAAAAAATAATTCCCAGAGTTGAAACTAATAAAAGAGTATATACTAAAGCTTCCATAAAAAATATATTAGTTAAAAATCTCAAAAACTTTGATTTTTTTTATGAGAGAAAAACTAAACAGCTTCTCGACGTGTTGTAGGATCTCCTACTTTTAAAAAGGCTCCAAATTCAACTTGATCATCACGATCAATATCAATACCAGCAAAAACAGGACGGAATATAGTTCTTGCACCATGCCAAATATGGCCAAAGAAAAATAATAATGCAAAACATAAATGTCCAAAAGTAAACCATCCTCTAGGACTACTACGGAAAACTCCATCAGCGCCAGGAGTAGCTCGATCAAATTCAAAAATTTCTCCTAATTGAGCTCGCCGAGCATATTTTTTAACAATAGCAGGATCAGTAAATTTTACTCCATTTAATTCACCACCAAAAAATGTCACAGAAACTCCAACTTGTTCAATACTGTATTTAGATTCAGCTCGACGGAAAGGAATATCCGCTCGAACAACACCATTTTGATCAAGTAAAACAACAGGAAAAGTTTCAAAGAAAGTAGGCATACGTCGAACAAAAAGTTGTTGACCATTTTGATCTAGAAAAACAGCATGTCCAAGCCATCCAACAGCAAGTCCATCACCTTTATTCATAGGTCCAGTTCGAAACAAACCACCTTTTGCAGGATTATTTCCTATATAATCATAAAAAGCCAATTTTTCAGGAATTTGTGACCAAGCTTTTTCAAGAGATTCTCCTTGAAGTTGACTTTGTTGAACACGTTTTTCAATTTGCTGTTGGAAAAAACCGAAATCCCATTGATAACGTGTCGGTCCAAAAAGTTCAACAGGAGTAGCAGCAGAACCATACCACATAGTTCCAGCAACAACAAAAGCTGCCCAAAAAACTGCTGCAATACTACTAGAAAGAACAGTTTCAATATTCCCCATAGAGAGACCGTCATAAAGACGTTGAGGTGGACGTACACATAGATGAAATAAACCAGCACAAATGCCTAAAATCCCAGCAGCAATATGATGACTAGCAATACCACCTGGATTAAAAGGATCAAATCCTTCTGGACCCCAAGAAGGTGCAACGCCTTCAACATGTCCTGTTAGACCATATGGGTCTGAAACCCAAATACCAGGTCCAAATAAACCAGTAACATGGAAAGCACCAAAACTAAAACAAAGTAATCCAGATAAAAATAAATGAATACCAAAAATTTTTGGTAAATCCAAAGCAGGATCATTTGTTCGAGGATCTCGAAAAAGTTCTAAATCCCAATTCACCCAATGCCAAAGGGAAGCCATAAATAAGGCACCAGATAGTAAAATATGAGCAGTAGCAACACCCTCATAACTCCAAAAACCAGGGTCCTCATAAACAGTTCCAGTAATATTCCAACCTCCCCATGAAGCTGTAATACCTAATCGAGTCATAAAAGGTAAGACAAACATTCCTTGACGCCACATAGGATTGAAAACGGGGTCAGCTGGGTCAAAAATAGATAATTCATAAAATGCCATAGTACCAGCCCAACCCGAAACTAAAGCTGTATGCATAAGATGAACTGAAATTAAACGACCAGGATCATTTAAAACAACTGTATGAACCCTATACCAAGGTAATCCCATAACAATAGAGAATTTTACTGAACTTTCTTCCAAAAACTTATTTATAGTTTATTTTATATATTATAAAGAAAAAAAATTCAAATTCAACAATTTATAAAATTTTGAACAAAATCCGTTCCTGGATATTCATATATTTCTTCAGCAGTTCCCACTTGTTCGATACGTCCTTGTTTTAAAATAACAATTTCATCAGCAATTTCCATAGCTTCCTCTAAATCGTGAGTAACTAAAATACTAGTAAGAGGAAGCTTTTCATGTAAATTCCCAAGCCAAACTCTTAAGGATTTTCGAACTTGAACATCAAGTGCACCAAAAGGTTCATCTAAAAGTAAAATTTTAGGTTCAATAGCTAAAGCTCTAGCAAATCCAACACGTTGTTTTTGTCCTCCAGATAATTCATGAGGATAAAAAGTAGCAAAATTTTCTAATTGCGTTAAATGAAGAAGTTCGTCCACTTGAGCCCGTATAAACTGAGGAGGCCTAGGACTTGCTTTATATGATTTTTTTTGAATTTTTAATCCAAAAGCTATATTATCATAAACAGTATATTTTGGAAATAAAGCGTAATCTTGGAATACAAAACCAATTTCACGTTGATGAATAGGCAGAAAAGTGGAATTTCGACCTTGAAACCAAATTCGCCCAGAATCTGGTTTTTCAAAACCAGCTAAAGTTCGTAATAAAGTGGATTTTCCTGATCCAGAAGGTCCTATTAATGCTACAAGACTACCTGTGGGAATTTCTAAATTTATTTGAGAAAGTCGACCGAATTTTTTGGAAATATTTTCAATAAGAATACTCATAAATACAAAGTTCAATGTTTTTAAAATATTATGAAAAAAACCAACCATAACTATGTAAACCTTTTGATAAAAAATTCACACCTAAAAAACAAATCCAAACAACAAAAAAACCTCCAGTAGCAACAAAAGCAGATTTTATTTCATTTTGAGGCACTTTTGTTAAACGTAAATGTAAATAAACAGCAAAAATTATCCAAGTTATTAAAGACCATGTCTCTTTGGGATCCCAACTCCAATATGAGCCCCAAGCTTCATTAGCCCAAACAGAACCAGATATAATTCCCAAAGTTAATAAAGGAAATCCTATACTAATAGAGCGAAAACTCATTTGGTCTAATTGATGAAATGGAACCCCTTGACGAAGTCCTGGGGTTCCAGATTTCGATGTATACAAAAAAAGATATCCAATAGAAACAATACATCCACAAATCAAAGTAGCATAACTCAATAACATAACAGTAACATGCATCATTAACCAATTTGATTGGAGAGCAGGAACTAATGGACTAAATTTTTGCATTGATTCCGGTAATTGAAAACTAGCAAAACCGTTTAAAAATAAAGCGGTAGGTGTAGTCATACCACCTATAATAAATTGATAAGAATTTTTAAAATAATATTCTATAATAAGATGGATGGATGTTAGACTCCAAGATAAAAAAATTAATGCTTCATAAAGATTACTTAATGGAAAATGATTTTGAACAAAACCTCGACAAATTAATAAAAACAACATTGAGAAATTTGCACCAATTACTGAAAATCTTCCTAAAAAAGAAAAAACTGGTAGATTAAAAAAAGCACGAATCCAATAAAATCCCATTGAACAAAATAAAATAAAAAAAGAAAAATTATTCAACCAATTTTCAATAGATTCAGTCCAAATCATATAAGAAAAAAAAACTAGCCCCGAAGAGTAGTTACAGCCAACTTTTAACTTACTCGGGGGGCTACATAAGAATAAGATTAATTGAATAACAATAAAATCCCATAAATCATAAGTCAAGGGATGGCACCCCGAAAAAAAAAATTAATATCCAGTTCCACCTGGAATAATATTTCCTAAAATAACATTTTGTTTTAATCCACGAATGAAATCAATTTGGTTTTGCAATGCTGCTTGACTTAAAATCCTTGTTGTTTCTTGAAAACTGGCAGCAGATATAAAACTAGAAGTTTCCAAACAAGTTTTAGTCATACCCATTAATAATGGTTCATAGAGAATTTGATTAGAAATCAAAAAAGAATTAACTCGTGAAATCCATTGAAATTCTATAACTTCTCCAGGAAGTAATCCTGTTTGCCCAGGATCAAGAATTAAAACATTCGATGTAATTTGTCGAACAATAATTTCAATGTGTTTATCTGAGATATGAATTCCTTGAGAACAATAAATTCGTTGAATATTATTTAAAACAGATTTCTGAAGATTTTGTAAATAAAAAAAAATTCTTTTTTCAAAATCAAAAAAATTTTTTGCGGAAAGTGCAATTTCATGAAAACTATATTTTGATTTTTTTCTTGCTTCAAAGATTTGTTCAATTTTCGGAATCCCTTGAACAATATCACCTGTCTTTGATTGATTGAAAAAAACTGTACAAATATGTTGATTTTTAGAAATTATTTCACCATGAAAACCATGAAGAATACTTTGATTATTTAGTAAATAAACATCAGCACGACGAAATAAAAAAGATTTTTGAGTTTTGGCAATTAATTGCCCAACTATTTTATTATTAAATAAGTCACTTTGATAAAGACCACCTAAAGGTTTCGTTTTCTTAGGTAACCGCAATATATTTTTTTGAAAGGAGAATAGGTGTTGAAAATTGTTCAAAAGAAGATGATCTTTTTCAAAAGAAATTAAGTCCACGACTTCACCAATTTTGATTGGAAGAAAAAACCGAATAAAAATTTCCGAAGCCCAGTTGGCACTGGGCCTACACCATGAAGTCCCCCAGGAAGTACACCGATTTCTTAAATAAAAAAAATTTCTTTGTATTATTTTTTGTCCTGGAAATGTTTTAAGAATATTTGTTTTTGTAATAGTTAGCTCACGGTTACCGTAAATAGAACCAATCAAATTATTATTCTCGAGACTTTGAGTTTGAATTGGACAAACACTATTCAAATAACAATGTACTTTTTTTTGATTATCCAATAAAGGTAATATCTCAACTAATTGGGAACGGGGACGTCTATTAAGATGAGAAATCCACACACTATTATTAATTATCCCAAACCCAAAGGAAAAAAAAATATCAAAATTATAAAAAATTGGTTTTTTTGGAATATTAAAAGAAAAACGTGTTTGAAAATTTCTACGAAAAACAGAGTCCCTCAATATAGAAAAAAAAGAATCAAAATAAAATTCAATAGTTGTTTTTTGAATTTTTAATAAAGGTATTTTAAGGGAAGTCTTAAAATTGTCCAGAAAATATGAACCAAATTTTTTCGAATTTTGTGTTTGAACAGTCGAAGTAAGGGAAGACCAGCCAGGGATGGCCCCGGGGTAAAAAGAAAGATATGGAAGTGTTTTTTTACACTTAGTTTTTTTTAGTGATTTAACAAATAAAAAAGTATTTCTTATTCCTTGAACAAAAAATTTTTCAAAGTTGAACAAAAGAGAATTCTGAAATTTTGAAAATGAATAAGAAATTTCATCCTGAAATCCAGAGGTTAAAATAGGAATTCTAAAAAAACAAAAATAACCTAAAGGATTTTTATATAGATAAACTTTATCATTAACAACCTTTAAAGTATTTCGAGAGATATTTTTAAAAAAAGATATTAAAAAATGATATTTATTTATGAAAAAAGCTTTTTGCCAATGAAAAAGTACAAATGAAATTTTGCTTTTTTCAAAAAAATGGAAAGAATATTGATTTGTTGTAAAAAATCTTTTAGATAAAAACGATTTTCTCTTAAAAAGTGACAAGGTCTTATTTCTTTCTGACAGGCCACTTATAACTTTTTTTGAAAAATTATAAGTTTTTTTAGGAAAAAAAACAAAATGAGAAAAATTGAATAAATAAAAACCTTGTGGATTAAAATTGAGAACACAAAAATTTTCCTGAAAAAAACAAAAAGTATTTTCAAATTTATAATAAAAATATTTTTTCTCTCTAGGAATAAGTCTTTTTTTTAAAAAAGGTAAATTTTGAATAGAAATTTTTTGAAAATATTTTTCATTTGGATTATTTTTATATTTTGATTTTAGATGAAGACCAGCCATCCAGGTTTGTATCTGAAAAAAAGGTACTTGATAAAGAAAATAAGCCTTTTTTTTAAAAAAAACAAAATCCATTGAAAATTTTTGAATTTTGGTTTGAAAAAGAATTTGATTTTTTTTTTCTACAAAATTTAAACCTGATTGAATTTGAATTTGAAAAAAAGGTACTTGTTTATTTATCAAATCTAATTTCTGAAATCTTTTTTGATGTGATTGAAAAAAAAGTTGTCCAGATAAAATCCAAAATTCCCCAAGATTTTGAAGTATTTTATTTTCAATAAGATTGAAATTTTTTTCTACAAAAACTAAATTTTCAAAGAAGAGTTCTCCCGAAGAAGAACATAAAATATGTTGTTCATTTTCAATAAAACGATAATCTTGAGAAGTTGCTTCAGCTAATAATTGATTTTTTTCAACAAATTGACCTTGTGGAGCATAAAGAAGAGTATAAGCTTGAAAATGGAATTGACAATTTTGTCTCCCTAGATCTTGATCTTGGAGGAGCGTAGGGGTTTTGTTTTGATGAATTTTTAAAACAAGAATATTTTTACTTAAAAAAGCAATTTGTCCTTGTTGTGTTCGAATCAATAACCCCGAGCAAGGACATGGATAATAAGCAAAACCAGAAAAAGGTGAATAAGTTTGATCAATTAAAATACCAGTAAAAACCCCACCTGTATGAAAAGTCCTCATAGTCAGTTGAGTCCCTGGTTCCCCTATAGATTGAGCAGCTAAAATACCAACAGCTTCTCCAATGGAAACTAATTGACCTTCTGCGAGATTCCATCCATAACAAAATTGGCAAACAAATTGAGGAGATTTACAAGTAAGTGGTGATCGAATAAGAATTTTTTGATGAAATCTACATAATTTTTCACTCAGAATTTTCGAAATTTCTTGGTTTTGATAACCAAGAATTTGTCCCTTGTTGTCAGTTATATTTTGTGCTAAAACGCGACCAATTAAACGTTGATTTAATGATAATATTTTTTTTTTTTGATCATATAAATCTTCTAAAAGAATACTTTGATTTGTTCCACAATCGATTTGACTAATAACCACGTGATGGGCCACATCAACTAATCGACGTGTTAGATAACCAGAAGAGGCAGTTCTAAGAGCTGTGTCAACAATACCTTTCCGTGCCCCAGAACAACAAATAAGATATTCAGTTAAAGTTAAACCCTCTCGAAAATTACTTCGTATAGGAAAATCAATAATCTGTCCTTGAGGGTCTGCCATTAAACCTCGCATAGCAACAAGTTGTCGTATTTGAGAAATATTTCCTCGAGCACCAGAGAAAGCCATCATATAAACAGGATTAAAAAAATCTGAAATTTGAAAAGATTGAAGAACCTGGTTTTTGAGTTTATCACTTGTTCTATTCCAAATTTCAAGAATAGCTTGAGATCTTTCTATTGGAGTTAAATAATTGTCAAAAATATTTTTTTCTGCTGTTAATAACAAAGAAGATTTAGAAAAAGGTATTTTCAAATCTTCTAAACTAATAGAAAAACCAGCTTTCATAGCTGAATAGAATCCTAAATTTTTTAATTTTTCAAGGAAAACAATTGTTTGAAAGTGGGGTGATTGTGGTGTGGTGTGGTGTGGTGTGGTGTGGTGTGGTGTGGTGTACTTCGTCCTTCGTCCTTCGTCCTTTTCTTGTTTTAAAAAACCAATGAATAAATTGTTGAAATCGACGCTTATCAAAACAATGATTAAAAAAGATTTTCATATCGAATTATAATTATAAAACATCTTGATGAAATTTGAGTCGTCCATATGTTGTTCGTATATGACGAAATATTTCGGTTCCACTGGGATGAAAATGCTGACAAAAATGAGATCTAAATTTTAGACTTTGGCCTTGAATATTTATTCTGATTTCAATTAATTTTTGTTTTGTTTTGTCCGTTTCAAATTTTATTTCAAAAGGATTTTGAGAAATCCATATAGGTTTTAGATTGTTTGACCAACTGTCTTCCAAGATTTTGGCTTTTCTAGAATAAGGGAAGAAAAAATCTAAGGAACCCTTTGGCCATAATTGAAACTTTTTTTGAATATTCAAAAGAGAAAAACAATATTGTTGAATATTTTTTGTAGTTAAAAAACAACTTCCTAAAATCATATCTTGGCTGGGCGAAAAAACAGGATTTCCCGTTGCTACAGAAAATAAATTATTTTGAGACCACATAAGTTTCCAAGCTTCACCTCTCGCTTCAAAACATAATGGAATATGCACACCCATTTGATCTCCATCAAAATCTGCATTAAAAGGTGAACAAACTAAAGGATGTAATAAAATTGCTCGACCTTCAATCAGTCGAGGAAGAAAAGCTTGAACACTTAAACGATGCAAAGTAGGGGCTCGATTTAGTAATAAAGGATGTTTTTCAACTATTTTTTTTAATAAATTCCATAGAAAGGGCTTCTCCTGGGAGAGAGAAGTTAATAATTTTTTTGCTCCAAAAATAGTGTGAGCCTTTTTTTGACCTATTAAACTTCGAATTAAAAAGGGTTGAAAGAGTTCATATGCAATCTCTCTAGGAATCCCACATTCATAAATTTTTAAAAAAGGACAAACAACAATAACTGATCGTCCAGAATAGTCAACACGTTTTCCCAGAAGATTTTGTCGAAAACGACCTTTTTTACCTTTAAATAAATCAGATAAAGAACCTCCAGACTTATTTTCAATTAAATTATCAACAGATTCTTGTAAAACTCTTTGAGTATATTGAAATGCTTCGGAATTTAAACAATGAAAATCAGCTTCTCGAGTTAATCTCCATAAACGTCTATTTCTTAAAATAACATATTGGTAAAGTTTATTTAAATCGGACACAGCTATTTTTGACCCATCCAGTTTAACTATTGGTCGTAAGTCTGGGGGCAATACAGGTAAAACAGAGAGAATCATAGATGCTGGATTCATTTTTTTATGTCGGAATGATCTTAAATATTTAAAACGTCTTAAAAGGTTTATTTTTTGAACAAATTCATTTTCTAAAAGAGGTTCTTTTAAATCTAATTTTAAAAGATCAATACGAAGTTGAATTTCGAGTAATCGACCATGATCATTCTGAGTTAATTGACTTAACCAAGTTTTTATAAGTTGAACACCTGTAAAACAGTATAATCGTGATTGTAATGGACAAAAATTCACAAATCCAGGGGGTCCTGGATAGTATTTATTTAATAAATCTCCTTTTTTAGGAAAATGGCAAACAAAATAAACAAAATCAAACCAATTATAATTAATATTCCAACTCAACATTTTGGAAACAATAGAAAAATTAAAAAAAAGTGCTGAGTCTCGGAGTCCTCCTGTTTTTATCAATTTTCTTTGGGGAATTTTATAAAACAAAATACCTCCTAAAGCTTTTCGGTTTGGAGTTATGAAAAAACAATTCTTTTTTTGTTTTATCCCCATTGAATTGGAATTGAACGTCCATTTTGACTGAACACTTGACGAAGTATACGTATACGTATACGTATACCTTTGGTATAGTAATTTTCGAGGATGGCCTACACCACGAAGTATACCCCGTAGGCCGACACAAGGGCCACAGCCAAAGACTGGAATTTTTTCCAATTTTTCATATTCTAAAAAATCAGTCTTTTGAAACCCCCAAAATCGGACATGATTTTTTGGAGAAAAAATTTTAGGAATTTTGTGCTTTATGAATTTTTCCTTTGGATAAAAAACACCTTCTAATTCTTTTGGAAAAATAGTTCGACAAATATTTTGAGTGCAATACAGTAAATTTTCAATTTTCCTATTAGGAAAATTTAGAAAAAGTGATAAATAATTCGGTCTTCCTTTAAAAAACCAAACATGGGCTACAGCTGTAACAAGTTGAATATATCCTAAACGATAACGTCGGACCTGGGGAGAAGTGAATTCGACTTCACAATTTGCACAAAACTTCTCACCCCGTAAGAAAGGTAGACCACAGGCGCATAAAGATCCATCAATAGGCCCAAAAATTCGTTCACAAAAAAGTCCATCTTTTTCTGGTTTTAAAGTTTGATAATTAACTGTTTTTGGATTCAAAATTTGACCACTAATTATTTTACCATTAGGTAATTGGCGTTGTGCCCATTTTCGTATTAATTGACTAGTCCCTAAGCGAAGACGAAAGGCTATAAATTTCATAATCAACGTTTTGAATATTGAGGTGCTTTTCTTGCTTTTTTTAATCCATATTTTCGACGTTCTTTAACCCGAGAATCTTGAGTTAGAAAACCCTTTTTTTTTGGAAATTGGCTATCACTACTACATATACTTCGCGCTAAAGCTAAACAAATAGCTTGTTTTTGAGCACTAAGTCCTCCTCCCGAAACATGTGTTTTAATGGTATATATTCCTTTAAGATTATTGGCTAAAAGGGTGATGGTTTCAATAGAATTAGAATCATTTTGAAAATATTGAAAAATAGTTTTATTATTGATGAAAAAAACACTTGCCTCTCCCTGGGAAGCGGTTTCTGAAAGTTGGATATACATTTGAGCCACTGCGGATTTTCGTCGACCTATAGTTCGATATGTGTTCATAAAAATGAAATGAAACTAATTACCAAAAGCGCCTAAAAAAGCGCATTTATAAGATTCGAATTGCCTACTACTAGATTTGAACTAGCAACCTCCCGCTTATGAAACGGATGCTCTAACCACTTGAGCTAAATAGGCTATTGCTACCCGGAATTGAACCGGGATGGTTGCCCCTTCGGGGTATCCCCCAGGCACCTCAAGCCTGTGTGTCTACCTATTTCACCATAGCAATCTCCGACCATCAGACTAATTTTCTTTCCTTCCCAACCCCGATTGGGGTTTTTATCGGATTCAAACATTAAATAATAAAAATTTGAAAAACATTTAGGTATTTTTTTGAAAGCTTTTTTTTTCCAAAGCATTTTTGTTCTTCGTGATTTTGATTTTGAAGTACGTTTTTTAGGAACAGGCATAAAATAGAAATATAGTTAATTTATTATCCAAAAGCAGCTTTTCCAATAGATTTTCTTAAGTAAAAAAGTTTTGATCGTCGAAATTTTTGGGATTGTAAAATTTGAAAATTTTGAATTTGTGGGCTATTGGAAGGCAAAATACGTTCAATACCAAAGGCTCCAGGTCTTCTAAGAGTTATCATTTTTTGTTTTTGGTTAGAACCTCTAATAGCAATCACAATACCTTGGAAAAATTGAATACGTTTTTTTTGAGTACCTTCCAGAACAGTGAACCCAACTTTAATATAATCTCCAAGTTCAAATTGCCAAGTTTTTCCTGCTTTCGTTTTTTTTTCAAAATGTTTTAGATATGGATCAAAAGATTTCATAAATTAATTAATGATTTCAGAAACCACTCCAGCACCAACAGTTCGTCCACCTTCTCGTATAGCAAAACGCATACCACATTCAATAGCAATTGGGTTGATAAGTTCAACAACAATTTTCACTCGATCTCCTGGCATAACCATGGGAATTGGACTATCATCATCAGCCTTAAAAGATTCAATTTTGCCAGTGACATCTGTTGTTCGGACATAAAATTGAGGTCTATACCCGGGTAAAAACGAAGTATGTCTTCCTCCTTCATTTTTTTTCAAAATATAAACTTGTGCTTGAAAACGAGTATGAGGTGTAATAGATCCAGGTTCAGCAAGAACCATACCCCGTTGGATTTCATGTTTTTGAACTCCACGTAAAAGAATACCAACATTATCGCCAGCAACACTCATTTCTAATGTTTTTTGAAACATTTCTAGACCAATCACTGTAGTCGTTTGTGTATCTTTAAGACCAATAACTTCCACAGTATCACCAACTTTGATTTGGCCACGTTCAACTCGACCAGTTGCTACCGTGCCTCTACCTGTAATGGAAACAACATTTTCGACAGCCATTAAAAATTGTTTCTCAATATCCCGTTGAGGTAAAGGTATTGCATTATCAACAGTTTCCATTAATTGATAAATTTTATCTACCCAAGGATCTTTTCCTTTTTGAATTTGAGAATCTTTGGAAAGTGCTTCAACGGCGAGAAGAGCAGACCCGCTTATAATAGGTATTTCAGATCCAGGAAAATTATAACGATCTAATGTTTCTCGTATTTCTAATTCTACCAGTTCTAATAATTCTTCATCGTCTACTTGATCGATTTTATTTAAAAAAACAACTATAGCAGGAACGCCAACCTGTTGAGCTAATAAAATATGTTCTTTTGTTTGAGGCATTGGACCGTCTGCTCCAGAAACAACTAAAATCGCACCATCCATTTGAGCTGCTCCAGTAATCATATTTTTAACGTAATCGGCGTGACCAGGACAATCTACATGAGCATAATGACGTTGTTCTGTTTCATATTCCACATGAGCTGTATTAATAGTAATACCTCGAGCTTTTTCTTCTGGAGCTGAATCAATATCTGTATAACTCTTAGCTTTTGCCGAACCTCGAGCAGCAAGAGCCATTGTAATTGCTGCTGTTAAAGTAGTCTTACCGTGGTCAACGTGTCCTATTGTTCCTATATTAATATGGGGTTTTGTTCGTTCAAATTTTCCTCTTGCCATATATATGATTTTATATATTTTATATGATTTAGTTTTAATTTAGCCTACTACCGGAATTGAACCGATAACCCTCGGTTTACAAGACCGATGCTCTACCTATTGAGCTAAGTAGGCTATTCAAAGTACTTAATATTATTATTAAGTTTTTTTTTTTATGCTGCTTAGGTCAGCTAGCAAACTTACTACAGAGTAAGTTAAATGAAAGTGCCCATAGGAATCCCTCCTTCTATATAACCCTACGTGAAAGTCGTCCCTTCGGCTATTTGTAATTTTCATGATTAGAGCGGAAAGTTAACGAATTCTTTAAATAGCTGTGTTTTTGTGGTCTTTAAGGATATCCCCTATGTAAATATTTAGGTTTGAGGGGTTGATGTAGTCTGCGAGATTAGGTCTGATTTTTCGATTCGGCTGTGGGAAGTTGAAAGTTTTTTCCCTGGGATGTTGAGTTTTAGGGCAAAGTCTATTATTTCTGATTCAAAGCTTCGTGCTAGTTGTCCTGTTGTAAATTTAGTGTTTGGTTCTTAATATACCATCGCCATTATAGATCGAAGGGTTTGTAAGTCTAAAATAAATTCTTTTTCTGATGCTTGAAAGCTAAAAAAATATGTAGTGGCTGTTTGAGCCGCGGTCCTGTATGTAAATAAAATAAAGTAAATAAAGTAAATAAAGTAAATAAAGTAAATAAAGTAAATAAAGTAAATAAAGTAAATAAAGTAAATAAAGTAAATAAAGTAAATTTCCAAAGATAAGAGCTCTTGGAATCCCTGGAGTTGTTTTAAATTTTTTTGAAAGTTTTGATGTGAGCAGTTCTAAAATCATTTCTTTGTCTTGAATTGTGGATGAATCTGTCGTCTGTACAAATTTAATGTCATCAAAAGGGATTTCACTATTGTCCATTTCCTGTTTAACTGTTTCTTGTTTAATACTTTCTTGTTTATTAGGGTCAGTCATAATTCTAATAGATCTCGGTTAATAATTTCTGTAAATATTTCCTTTAATGCTTTATCATCGTATTTCCGTGGATTTTGTTGTGATATTGCAAACGGGTATTTGCTTAGGGTTGATTGCTCCCATTATTTTCTCAAAGCCTTTAGTGACGTTTTTTCCAGTGGGGCCCCTTAGTCTTTTAATGTGGTGCTATTTTTTCTGTGGATGAGCATATGCAGCAGAAGGACTGTATTTTCATTCGGGTTATCCAGTTGGTTAGGATTACTAAAGGGTCTTTTTTATCTATATTGTTTCTATTTTGAATTTTCGAAGAATATAAGTCGGCTTTGGGGGGGAAGTAGTTACCGTCAATAAATTTGGACCATATTTGCGAAACATTACTGACATAGATTTTTTTTGTATTTTAGGCATAAAGTTTTTGCCAGAGAGGTTTTTAGGATATGGTGGGCCCAATTTAAGTCCCTTTTATAAGTTATTGTGTTTTTATAGTAGAGTAGTTCAAGAGTCCCATAATGATAAGGCGGTAGCTTCTTATTATTAGTCGGGGATCTAGGTGAGTCCTTTTTTTCCTATGGATTTAGGTATCTTTTGGTGGGCAAAGCCTTTAGATCTTAGCTTGAAGAGTAGTCTTTGCGTATCTATAGTAGTAGTTACAAAACCAGTTCCCGAAGGAGGAATCTTTTTTCGTTGCGGATTACATATTTGTTTCTGACAGGGGATTTTTGGATCCTAAGCTCAAAACCCTAGGAATTTGACCCATTTTTCATTACATCTCGTTATTAGTGTCTTTTTCGGGCTGAGGGTTAATTTCAGGTAGTGTCGTAACCAGGATTGGATTTTATTATAGATGAGTTGTGTTAGGTGTCGGCTTCCGTGGATGAAGATAACCCAGTCGTCAGCGTATCTGGTATAGCTTAATTTGGTGTTGATCGTGTGTTTGTAAGTGTAGGGGACTTTGTTTCGGAGAGATATTAGTTTTCTGTTCTCTTTTTTTAAGTTGTATATGAATATGAGGGGTTTTTCTGCTCATTTTTTTTTTTTTCTGTTATTAGGTATTTTGTTGCTAAGGTGGATGTATTCTTTTGTTCTTTTACCATTTGTTATTCTGTTTTGGGATCTGTTGATGGTTTTTGTGAAGGGAATAATGTGTTTTTCGATGTATTGGTCGAATTCAAGCATATAGATGTTGAAGAGGGGAGAGGATGCTACCTTGTGGGACCCCAGTGATAGAGTTTTCAAGTTTACCTTGGTCCATAATTCCATCTTTAAGCATATGTTTGATGAGGAGTAGGAATTTTTTGTCTTGTATTTGTCTATGTATTATGTTTAGGAGAGGACTATGGTCTACATTATGCTCCTTTTATGTCCCCTTCTATGGCGTATTGAGTTGCTAGTTGCTTGGATGTGATGTGGTGTATGGCGTCTAGGGTGGACTTGTTTGGTCGGAAGCCGTAGTTATGCTTATGCTGAAGAGGGGTTCCTATATAGTGTTGAGGAGCGGATTCCTGTACTATTCTATCTTTAATGGTAGGGACAGCGAGAGGTCTTTTTATTTCAGGGAAAGGTTTTCCTGGTTTGGGAACCCAGACTCTCCGGGAGGGGTTTGTATGATTGGGTTTTGAGATGTAAGTTAAGTATATGGGTCATTGAGAATCCGTCAAGGGTCTCACGGTTGACTCCAGGGGTAAGTGTTATTTCTGGATAGGTTGATGCGCGGAGAAGGGTTTGGGGATGGTGTAGGATGTGGTAGATGTTTTTGAAAGAGGGGTAGTCTTGGTATGTGTAGGGGCGGGTTTCACAAGTTGTTTTGATTTCTTGGATCTTCCTTAAGGGTGGTAGGGATTGTTTTTTGTCAAGTAAAACTGGAAGGATATATTTTTCAAACCAAGGGCGTTCTTTTTTGTTTAATGTATTAAGTAAATCTTTGATTTCGGGTTTTGTTAAATTATCTTTGAATATGATGTCTTTACATAGCTCTATATGTGTTTTCAAATTTTTACTTTTACCCCTATAAATAGGTGGCCCTTCGGGCCTCATAGTTCGGATTTAATTTTTCGGAAAATTACAGTGTCCTTTATTATACAACCCAGGGGTTGTTTTTATGACCTTCTTCTCACATTTTACAGTGAGTATGGTTAAGTCCTCGGTGTATGACTAAAGATTCGTTTAGGGGGGCCTTCAGTGCTCTTGCACTGTCTAACTTCCTCTTGTGAACAAAGCGTCGCTCCTTTTTCACAAGCTATAAATCAATTTTCCCTAATTACTTGATCTCTGGATTTATAGAGAAGTGAAGTAACGACCTTTAGGACCTTTAGGACCTTTAGGTTAACCCTTACCCTTGCCCTTACCCTTATACGAACTGTTTCTTATAGTGCAAGCTGGTTAGGGCCAGCCGCCCTATTTTTATCTCATACTATGTTTCCCTCACGCTTTCGCGAATTTATTTCTATTTTCGTTAAAATTAGGTTTCTATGATATAAGCTTACTTATAAGAATTTAGTATATTGAGGAAATACTATTGGAGTCATGTCATACATCTAATGTAATGCTCAACCCGACGAAAATTCCGGAACCCCAGGATATTTGGGAAAGTTTCCAATCAGAACCAGTAAGCCAAAAGATTATACTTTGACAGAAGTTGATGGAGTACAAGGAAAAATACCAGAAGGTTATGTTGGAATTAAGACACGAATATTCTTATATTCAGGAACGTCTTGCTTACCAGGTTGATTTTCTCAAAAAAAATGGCGGTATTAGCTCAAGTAGATTGTCGATCAGAATTTTGGAAGCTGCACCATAAAACCCAATTTAATCTGGTGCTTATAGAACTCAAAGCTAAAAATAACTATGGGCTGGTGATTCTAGAACTAAATCAAAATCATCAATATCCAGACTATTATCAGCAGGTGCTTATGGAGCTCCAAGAACATCCTAAATTCCGTGAGAAAATGCCAGAAAACCTAACTGAACTTCCACCAAAATCTATACCACTTAAAAAGGTTTCTGGTTTTTCTATTACCCCTCTGGGGGCTTATCCCCCAGATGTCACCCCGAAGGGGGTAGGCGGAGGGGTGATATAATGTAATGCCTGTTTGAGGATGCCCCCCAAAACCATAGAAATTTTGAAGGGTAAATATATTAACCAAGTCTTTGTGGATTCTGATGGAATTGTGATAACGAATCCTCAAGTTACATCGGGGTATAATAATTTTTTTGCAATTATGTAACGAAGTGGATTTGTTAATTTTACCGACGCCCATATGCTAAATTTTTTAACCACAAACATATAAAAAACATCCTGATTAGGCCGATAATATTATAATTTGTGAGATGTTCTTTTTAGGTGAATTGTCTTCGAATTTTTATTTCGATTACATCTTTTAGATGTTTACCTGGGGTTTTCCACAGGATGATGTTAAATAAAATACCTTCTAAAAATCGGAAAGCCATGAGCGGTTTTAGAAAAAGCTACTGAATTCAAAATAAAAAAAAAGGACTTTTTCTGATAGAGAACAAAGTCAGTCCAACCTTTAACAACGAACTAGTATCTTTCGGTTCTCAGGATATTTTTTTAGGAATCTTTAAAAATATTAAAAATTACGCCAAGTTTTAGACAAGCTTTTTCAGATCTTCTAGGGCTTTCCTATAAGATTTAAAAATTGAGGAGAACATCCCCGTACTTCCTTCTAAGAAGGAATTTGACATCATTAAGGTTGATGTGTGACTTGATTATTGTTTTTCATAATGGAGCTTAACATCATAACTTTTAAGAAGTATTTCCACTTTAATTTCGGATTCTGGTGCCAAATTCTATGTGCTGGTGGGTTTCTACACTTGCAGGCTGTTTTTTTCTACAAAAATATGATGTGATATTTCTTATAGAACCAAAGGTTCTATAAGAAATATGAGTATCGATCTTCCTTTAAAAATCAGTTTTTAAATATATTCCAATAGTAGGCTTCTATTTGAAAAAATAAAAATGAGACACGAGACGAGCTAAGGAATACTTTCAAGCCAAGTAGTTCACTTGACTTTCGACGTCAGCCCGAGGAAGACGGAGCTTAGGTGGATTTTCTTTAATTAATCGTCTGTTATTAAAAGTAATCTAATTTCAATTTTATTATTATTTTTTTTTACAAATTGATTTAAAAACTTATAATTTTCTAATTCTATTCGAAAACTATTATAGAGCCGAACATGTAAACAACCCTTTTTTTTTAATGTTTGTGTTTTTCTACTCTTATATTGTTGGATCCATGGTTCAAGAATTTTTTTTTTTCATAATTCAGACCTTTCTCACGTATGGAAAATTAGAAAATCCCAAATTTTTTTCCATAAATTGTTGTGAATCAGAAAACCAATACCAGTTTTGTGGGCTATACTGTAGACCATTGTGGTCTTACTAATAAGATACTGTCAACTGAGTAATTAGAACGCCCATAAGGTGTACTTCGTACTGAACCATAAAATAAAAATATTTGAGAATAGGTGGAAAATAGGACTTATTTTTTTTTAAGGAGATAAGGAATTAGAATTTAAAATATCTTCACCAATCTGATAATTTATATAATTTAAATAAAGTTAATTTTTTTTTGAATGAGTTGATTGGGTTGATTTTGTAATTTTTCAATATATCCAAAAGGAGTTCGTATATGTTGATTTTGAAAACATAATAATTGGGTTTTGATGATACATTCACCAAATTCTCCCTTATTCAAGTTGTTCAAATATTTGGTTGTTCTAGATTGAATAAAATTTATGTTTCTTCTTTTTGTTTGAAAATATTTTTTTTTTTAATATTTTATTATTTGTTTCCCTAATATAAAACTTAAATTTGTTGGAATTGTATTGCTTATTTGTTTATATTGGCTTGTTTTACACCCACATAATTGAAAGGAAGTTGGAAAATTTTTAAGTAATACACAATCTTGTATAGATAAGCGATATTCAGTTTGAGATGGTATAAAGAGTATAACCATCCCAATTATGCCGATCATCTAAGGGCGACTTTCGACCCCCAACGCGAATTGTCCGAGCAATTTTTTTATGAAAAATTTTTTTTTAAGCTCAGATAAATTGTACTTTGGTTTTTGGTGGAAATTCAAATTTATGGCTATCATTCTTTTGAAGTATAGATTGATGAAATCAAATAATCGTTTTCTATTTTCGGCTAACAGGGGAGTTTTTTTTCTTAATTCATTTATTTTATATTGTTTTTTATTTAAGTTAGTCGAAGTATTTTATTTGTTTTAAACATATTTAAAACAACCTAGTTCTATTTAAAACTATAATTTAAAATTTATTAATATGAACATTTTAAAACACAAGGATATATTGTTCACTCTAAAATTTGGGCAATTGATGAAACTATTATAAATGAACACTTTACTATATTTCTTGTTATTGATATTAAAACCCGAGCTATACTGGGGTTTTCTTTGCTTCAATATGACATTACTCCTGAAATTATTGTTGAACTTTTTACTTCTATTATTAAGAATTTTGGAAAACCCAAGTATATTCACGGAGACAATAAACCTGTTTATTGGTCGTTTTCTGTTAAGCAATTTTGCAAGGATCACGATATTCAAATTTCTAAAACGCGAAACACCCCTAGAAGCAACCAAGTCGTTGAATCTACGAATAACCTACTTAAAACTGAAATCGTTTGTCATATTTTAAGTACTTATTCTAAACGAAATAGCTTTAAACAATGGCGCAAAAACTGGCCCGTAGAATTCAAAAATATTTCCAATCTTAATAAAGGCAAATCTAGGGATTTTCGGAATTTTTTATTTACCAGTCAATGGTTTTATCAAAACAAAGGTATTCTCCTTGAATCTATTACATCTGCTGTTCTTTCCTTGAATTCCAAAAAATCCCCTACTACTAAATTAAACATTTCTCGGCTGCTCTTTTCTTCCTTTGAATCATATGTTTTAGACCCTCCCGAATTTCAACAAGCCGCCAAAGATACGCCTCAAGCTGATGTTATTATTGGGAATAATGATGAAACAATTTCCCTGGTACAAAAGCAGGTTAATACGATTCTTTTGAGCGAAGAACCCTGGGAATTTAAAAAACAAAAACTTAATCAACTTCAAACCCAATCTTTCAATATTTCGACAGATGTTTTTATTAATTCTATGAAAATTCTTTATGACTTAAACGCAAAAATCTATATTAAACAAGAGGATTTAATTAAAGTCAATTTGGACCTTCGGAACCAAGTCAACGAATTGGTTCAGTATAAAGAACAAAAAGAACGGGAAGCTCAACTTAAAGAAGAAAGACGGCTTAAAAGGTTAAACCGTAAAAAAAGAGCTGTACCTGGCCTTCTTTCTTTTGAAAAACATAATCATATTGTTAAATCTATGAAAAGAAACATTTTCTCTCAATGTAGGGCCCGTATTGCCTTTACTATTATGGCTATTACTGGAATTCGTTTTAAAGAAATGCAGCAACTACCCGTTGGCAAAGTCATTTCTCTCTTCGAAAAAGGCAAATGTTATATAGACCGTGTCAAAAGAAGCCGTGTAAATCATCTCGCTTACTTAAGCCCTATAGGGAATGAGCTTCTTAAACAACGAAGGGCCGATTTCAATGTTCTCGTCGCCCCTAAAATTGCGCATATCGAGGTTTCTCTGCTTCCGAAGGAGGCCCTTTTCGAATACCCTCTCTTCTCACCCCTTGGGCCTTGGGAGACCTTTCGAACGCGTTAATCACGACCATTTTCTTCAAGAATTGAACGTTATATTGGGCGAATATTGCAAAGAGTACAATATTGTACCCAAATACACTACTCACTGTTTTCGCCATAATTTTATTACCTCTTTATGGAAAGACACTGGTGATATTGTATTTGTTAGCCAGTATATGAATCACTCTAGAGTTGAAACAACTAACAATTATATCAAAACTATGAACAACCTAGAGCTTGAAGAATACATAAAAAATACCTATAATGATTTTTATTAATACTTGTTTATTTTCTATTAACGCAAGGGGGATACCCCTCTTGTAAGATATACCACACACAAGAGGGGTGGGCCCCTTGCTTAACATTTTTTTACATTTGAGGTTGGTTGCGTTTAAAAACTTTTGGCCCTTTTTTCAATAATCAAAAACCCTATTGTTGTATTTTTTCCCAAGGGGTCACCCAATAAAATATCTAAACTATTAGGTTTTTTTATTAACCCATGTTTGACTTTTTTAAGTTTTTGATTTTTCGTTTTTCCAAAATTTATTTTTTTAGTTTTATTGCTTTTCTTCCGTTTTAAATACCACAGATTTTGTCGGACGCTGCCCTGCATGGGAAAGATGAAAAATGAAAGATGGACGATTGACCCAACATTCCGGTCAAGGTGCACTCCGGAGAATAAATTGAGGGATGGAAAAAGGGGTAATATGCAAAAAAAAAAAAAGGAAAATGTTACCCCATGGTGGAAATATCCTCATCCAGTCTACAATCCAGAGGAATGTTTG